ATGATTAGTGATAGTCAAATTTTTGTTGCGTTATTATTTGCTTTAATTTCGGCTGTTTTAGCTATTCGTCTTGGTACAGATTTATATCAATAGATTAGATGATGTTAAGTCTAGTAATTATTAGTAGATGAAATTAAATTCAGATGTGACAAATAAGTTTTGTCACATCTTTTATATTTGTTTATACTATTTTAAATATAATTTTCTTTTTAAGATATGCATAAATATTTGTATTGATTGTATTTATATCATATCTAATAATTATGTAATATAATTATTATACATTTTATAAGTTTAGTATTAATTATTGTGAGTATTATACAAGATAAAGCACGTCCTGTTTTTCCTTTTACTGCTATTGTAGGTCAAGAAGAAATGAAATTAGCATTAATTTTAAATGTTATTGATCCTAAAATAGGTGGTGTTATGATTATGGGGGATCGTGGTACTGGTAAGTCTACAACAATTAGAGCAATTGCAGATTTGCTTCCACAAATCGAAATTATTGAAGATGATCTATTTAATTCTCATCCTTATGATTATCAATTAATGTCTGATTTTGTAAAAGATAAAGTAGAAAATGGCAAGCAATTATCTACGATATTTATTAATGTTCCTATGATTGATTTACCATTAGGAGCAACTGAAGATAGAGTATGTGGTACTATAGATATTGAAAAAGCTTTGACAGAAGGTATTAAAACTTTTGAGCCTGGATTATTAGCTAAGGCAAATAGAGGTATTCTTTATGTTGATGAAGTTAATTTATTAGATGATCATTTAGTAGATGTTTTATTGGATGCTGCAGCTTCTGGCTGGAATACTGTTGAGAGAGAAGGTATTTCTATTCGGCATCCATCCAGATTCGTATTAGTTGGATCCGGTAATCCAGAAGAAGGAGAATTAAGACCTCAATTATTAGATCGTTTTGGTATGCATGCAGAAATTCGTACAGTTAAAGAGCCATCATTAAGGGTAAAGATTGTAGAACAAAGAAGTAAATTTGACACGAATCCTTATATGTGCTTAAAAGAGTTTCAGGAGCAGCAAGATAAGTTAAAAATTTCTATTATAGAAGCTCAAAAAAGATTGCCTAATATAACGATTGATTATGATTTACGAGTTAAAATATCAGAGGTATGTGGAACCTTAGATGTTGATGGTTTAAGAGGCGATATTGTAACAAATAGGGCAGCAAAAGCTTTTGCTGCTTATAATAATAAAGATCAGGTAGATATAAGTGATATTAAAAAAGTAATTACATTGTGTTTACGTCATAGATTAAGAAAAGATCCTTTAGAAACAATTGATTCGGGCAATAAAATTAAGCAAGTTGTAGATAGTATATTGACTGAATAGGCTCAGTAGGATTCGAACCTACATTAGAGACTTAGAAGGTCCCTGTCCTGATCCCTTAGACGATGAGCCCAGTATTATTTGTTAGTTCTATCACAATGGGCGGTACTGGATTTGAACCAGTGACCACCTGCTTGTAAGGCAGGCGCTCTACCACTGAGCTAACCGCCCTCATAGAGAAACACTAATATATTTTTAATTAAAACGCAACTTTATATAATAAGTAATTTGTTATTTATAATTTTACTACTAAATTATCATAAGGATATATGTCTTGTTTATTGACCTAAATTATTTTCAGTATTTTAAAAAGTTAGTGTTAAATTGTAAATTATTTATAAAAACGAAAGTCCAATTTTCAGTATTCAATATATACTGGTCTAACACTATAGAACAAATTAAGATAGTCGGCCCAGATTCTTTAAGTATTATTATAATTACAGCTTTTTTTGTTGGTATGGTGTTTACATTACAAATTGTAAAAGAGTTTCTCTATATAAATGCTATTAGTTTAGTTGGTTCTATTTTAACTATTGCATTTATACGTGAATTATCTCCAGTTTTAACATCTGTGATTATAGTTGGTCGTATAGCATCATATTTTACTGCTGAATTAGCTACTATGAGTGTTACAGAACAATTAGATGCTCTTTATTTGTTAGAAACAAGTCCTATAAGTTATTTGGTAATTCCTAGAGTTTTCAGTTCTGTATTGATGTTACCATTTTTAAATATTTTTTCATTTATGACGAGTTTATTTAGTAGTTCTTTTATTTGTTTTACAATATATAACATACATCCTGAAGTTTTCTTTATTTCTGCTTTTTCATCTTTATATATTACAGATATTATTAAATCTTTATTTAAGACATTAATATTTGGTTGTTTAATTTCTGTGATTAGTTGTATTTGGGGAATTAATGCTTATGGTGGTGCTAAAGGAGTAGGACAATCAACTACATCATCTGTTGTTAGTTGTTTGCTTGCTATTTTTATTTCTGATTTTATATTATCTTATATAATGTTTAGCAAAGTAGAAAGTTCAATTAAAACTTTATAAGTTTTTCTTGTTATATTGTCTATAAGTTTATTATATGTATGCTAAAATTGTTAAAATATTTTCTAAGAAGTTTTTAGATATAAAATTAAAGACTCGTCTAATGGTTTTTGTTACTTTAATAATTTCTATTATAATGAGTAGTCTTACTTTTTGGTCTTTAAGCATGATTCAAGAAGATTCAAGAATTTCAGATAAGCGTTTCTGCAAAGATTTAGGGATTTTGTTAGCTTCTAATGTAATAGATTTAATTGATACAAATAGGCAAAAAGATCTTGCTAGTTTTGTAGAGAAAATTTATTTAAGTACAGCTAGTATTAGATATATTTTAATATTTGATAAAAATGGTAGTTTGTTTTTAGGTTTGCCTATATATAATACAAAAGTTCAAAGTGCATTGCAGCTTCATCAAAATTTATTGCAGTTGGAAACACAGGAGTTTCTATTTGATACACCTCTTATTAATTCTAGTAAGCTATTAAATAATAATATTGTTGATATTGTTATTCCTTTAAATAAAGCAGGTAAAATTTTAGGTAGTTTAGATTTGGGTATAGATTTACATATAACTCTTTCTTCTTCTCGATTAATAAGAAATTTAAGTATTTTTATTTTTGTCTCAGTTTGGCTAATGGTTTTTATTGGCGTTTTGTTTAATACATTAGCAATTAAAGAGCCTATCAGACAACTTTTATTGGGTATTCAAAATATTGCTGTAGGAAATTTTACTCAAAGAATTAGTTTACCTATTAATAGTGAATTAGAAGCTTTAATTATTAGTTTTAATGAAATGGCTGAAAAGTTACAATCCTATGAAAAAAAAAATGTAGATAAAATAATTTTGGAAAAGAATAAATTAGAAACGATTGTATCTATAATAGCTGATGGAGCTATTTTAATTGATACAGAGTTGAGAATATTATTTGTCAATAGAACAGCACAAGAAGCTTTTAATGGATTAAATATGGATTTAATAGGTTCATCTATTTGTAGTTATTTACCTATTCATGTAAGTGAAGCACTTTTTCCTATATTAAATAATTTAGTAGAATCAAGCTATTTAAATAAAAAGCAATCACAAACTGAAGAAATATATATCAATACAGATTATAATTCAGAAAAAATTTGTCGTTTTTTGTTAACTACAGTTTTAGATAGAACTTTAAAAATCTTAACGGGAGTTGTTATTATAATACAAGACATTAGTAAAGAAGCAAAATTAAATGAAGCAAAAAATCAATTTATTGGTAATATTTCACATGAGTTAAGAACTCCTTTATGTAATATAGGATCATTTCTTGAAACTTTATTAGATTATAATGATACTCTTGATGAAAAGCAAAAAATTAATTTTTTAAATATTGCTAATAATGAAACAAAGCGCTTATCGTCATTAGTAAATGATATTTTAGATTTGTCTCGTTTAGAATCAGAATATGACTATAAATTGAAATATATAAATTTAAAGCAAATTTTATATAATATTGTCAATACTTCTCAAATTGTAGCATCTAAAAATAATATTGAATTAATTATTGAATTGGATCCTAATATTAATTCTATTTTAGCACATGAAAGTTCATTACTACAAGTTATAGCTAACTTATTAAGTAATGCTTTAAAGTTTTCTTCTTATTATAGCAAAATTGTTTTGAGGGTTTATTTATTAATGTCTGTAAAAACTAATTTGCTGAATACAGATATACAAAACTTAGTTAGATTTGAAGTTATAGATGAAGGTATTGGTATTGGTGATGAAGATCAAAAAGTTATTTTTGATAGATTTGTTAGAGTTGAAAATAATATTCATACTTTAGAAGGAACTGGTTTAGGTTTATGTATTGTTAAAAATATTTTAAGTAAATATAAAGTAAAGGTTATGGTGCAAAGTCAATTAGGTGTTGGTACAATCATTTGGTTTAATTTAAAGCATATGAGATAAAAATTTTATAGTAATTTTATTGCAATAATATTGAATCTTTTGTTTAGATTTATTTCTTAAGCGAGTATAATATATATATATTTATATATATGCAAACAATTTATTAAGTGATATGATAAATGCATTTATAAGAACTTATATATAATTTAATATTTAATATTGATTTATACTTTTAGATTAAATATCTAAAATATAATCTAAAAACTATACAATTATATATTTTTTTACTTATATCATTTATTTATTTTATATTATTATAGTTGCCTTATTTTTTTAGGAGGTATTTTTTATGTCAGGAGGATCAACAGGAGAACGTCCTTTTTCTGATATTATTACTAGTATACGCTATTGGGTTATTCATAGCATAACCATTCCATCTTTATTTGTTGCAGGTTGGTTATTTGTAAGTACTGGTTTAGCTTATGATGTTTTTGGTACTCCAAGACCAAATGAATATTTTACTCAAGATCGTCAGCAAGTTCCATTAGTAAATGATCGTTTTAGTGCTAAGCAAGAGTTAGAAGATTTAACGAAAGGCATTTAATTTAAATATAAGGAAGTAATTTAAATAATATGACAAGAGGTAATTCCAATCAGCCAATATCGTATCCAATTTTTACTTTTAGATGGTTAGCTATTCATGGATTAGCAATACCAACAGTATTTTTTTTAGGTGCTATTACATCTATGCAGTTTATTCAGAGATAAGAATAGGAGATAGAATATGAGTGGTCCTAATCCAAATAAAGAACCTGTAGAATTAAATCGCACTTCTCTATTTTGGGGTTTATTATTAATTTTTGTGCTTGCAGTATTGTTTTCGAGTTACTTTTTTAATTAATAAATAAATATATATAAGTAAATTTTTATTATAATTAGGGATAGAAATAAATGACAGGTACAGGTAGAGTTCCTTTATGGTTGGTTGCTACAGTAGGAGGTATTGCAGTAATTACAGTTTTAGGAATTTTTATTTATGGTTCTTATTCTGGTATTGGTTCTTCACTATAAATTTTAAATATAAAATCTTATTATTAACTATAAGAATACGAAACTAAATTAAGCCACCTTTGTAATAGAATATAAAGGTGGCTTATCTCTTAATTTATGAAGTTTACGATTTTGTTTAGATTTAAGATATATTTTCTTCTTCAATATATATGAATAATAATGCCATACCAATACCAGGGAAAATTATTCCAACTAAAGGTACTAAAATAGAAGGCAAGTAAGATGCTGTCATATAAATTATTTAAATTATTTTATAAATATACAATAATATGATTATACATAGTGTGTTAATTATTATTATCTTAATTCTATAATAATATTTTTATTATATTGAAAAATATAAATATTGCAAAATTTAATATTTATATCTTCTTGAATCATTAACAAGTGTTTATAATAAAAAAATAAGTGACGAAATTAATGTACTATATTAAATAGTCATACAATAATTTATATTATATATGAATAATCAAGATCTTAAACCAATACCTGATAGCTTAGAAGCTATGCGTAAATTTTCAGAAGCTTATGCTAAAAGAACAGGTACATTTTTTTGTTCTGATGCAAGTGTGACAGCAGTAGTCATAGAAGGATTAGCTCGGCATAAAGATTCTTATGGTTCCCCTTTATGTCCATGTCGTCATTATGAAGATAAAACGAAAGAAGTATTAAGTACTTATTGGAATTGTCCGTGTGTCCCTATGAGAGAAAGAAAAGAATGTCATTGTATGTTGTTTTTACCTATTAATAGTGAATTTGCTGGTAAAAACCAAGAAATAAATACTAATGTATTATTAAAATATATTAATTAATTTTTTATACTAGCATCTAAATGCAGACTGTTTGTATAATTTGTCTGCATATTTTTAAATCCGTATATTACATATCATCTCAATATGATATGAATTTATTATAAATCACCTTTACGTAGTGACAATAAAACAATTACAGCAGGCCCTAATAGTACAATAAAGCCTAGTGAAATGAGTTGACCTATAACTTGCCAATTAATCATAGTCTAATTTATCCTTAGATGGATCTATTTATTTTATATACTTATTATACTATTTTTTTTTAATAAGTTTTATTTTTGTTTTCTAGTGATGATTATTTTGAATATTATTTAAATTTTTATGTTTTAAATATATTTTAATAATTTTACTTAATATAATTTATTCAAATAATTATTTCTGCTTATATATTTTTGTCATATTATTTTATATATATCCAATTTTTATACATATTAATATATAAATTATGCCAAATAATTACAATTTTTGATATATGATCTTTATTTATATTTTCTATAATTTCGTATATAATTTTTTTATTTAAAAATTTATTAAAATGATAGTAAAAGAATATTTGCAATACTCTTTTTTGTAAAGCGATATGTTGATTTTTAATAAATTTATAGTTCATTGCAATATAATTTCTATCCCTACTGATAATGTATAATTTTATTGCATTCTGTTTAATATATTCATTTTCTAATGATGATAAATCCAGAAAATTACTGATATTTTTTTCTATTTGCGGAGAAAAGTATTGTTTAAGATAAGGAAGTATTTCATGTCTTATACGATTTCTGTAATTTTTATAATTAAAGTTTGTTTTATCAGACCATATAGGTAAATTGCATTTACGACAAAACCAGAGTATATCTGCTCTATTTATTTCTATTAATGGTCTCAATAAATGTGTTTGCTTATTTATCTTTCGTATTAAAGGTATACTAGACAATCCTTCTAGCCCTGTACCTCTTATTAAATTAACAAAAAATGTTTCTAAATGATCGGTTTTATTATGTCCTGTACAAATAATTTGTTGTTGATGAATTTTGGCATGTTTAATTAATATTTGATATCTTATACGTCTAGCAATCAATTCAGACATATTATTGTAATTTATTTGATAAATAGATATTTTGTGTTTTGTGGTATTTATATAATTAATTAAGTGTTTAATTTGTTTTTTAGAATCAAATCTCCATTGATGATCTATATAAATATATTCTATATCTTTAAAGTATTTTTCTATTATATTAGATGTTTCTACTAATTGTATTAAACATAATGAGTCTTGACCACCTGATATAGCTATTAATATAGATGATTTTTTATTTAAATTTGTGTAATATTTTAAAGCTTTTACAAATTTTTGATGTATAGATGTATGCATAATTAAATTATATTATAAAAAATTTATTATGAAAAACTTGATATTATAAAAAGACTATGTTATTTATTGTTATAGAGTTATAAAGGGTTACTAACTCAATGGTAGAGTACTCGGCTTTTAACCGATTAGTTCCGGGTTCGAATCCCGGGTAACCCAATTTTGTGCTAAATTTCTTAAATTAGTAAAAAGTATGTTATTTAATTGTAACTAAAAAATAATATGAATGTAATCACAGAAGTTTTACGTAATAAAGGTTCTAATTGTGCTTTAGTTCCATTTATTACAGCTGGCTATCCGAATCTTGATTTATCTATTAAAGCCTTGAAAATTTTAGATAAAGAAGGTGCAGATATAATTGAATTAGGTATACCTTATTCTGATGCTTTAGCTGATGGTCCTATTATTCAAAATGCATCTAAAATTGCTTTAGAACAAGGTATTCATATAGAAGAGGTTTTATACATATTAAATAAAACTACACCTCAAGTAAATGCTCCTATAGTTATTTTTACTTATTATAACCCTGTTTTAGTTAGAGGTATTCATCAGTTTATTAAAGAAATATCTCAAGCTGGTGCAAAAGGGCTGATTATTCCAGATTTACCTCTAGAAGAAGTAGATTATGTAATTATGGTTTGTTCTTTATTTAATATAGAATTAATCTTATTTATTGCTCCAACTAGCTCACCCAATAGAATCAAATCTATTTTATCTAAATCACCAGGATGTATTTATTTAGTTAGCAGTTGTGGTGTTACTGGAATAAGAGATAATATCGATGTAAAGATTCAAAAGTTAGCAGAAGATATTAAAAGAAGAACGGATAAGTTCATTATATTAGGATTTGGGATTAATAATCCATGTCAAATAGCTAAAATATTAAATTGGCATATAGACGGTATAGTTATAGGCAGTGCTATAATTAATAATATGATTGGTGAGTTACCAGAAGATATTCTAGAATCTTTGAGTTATTTTTGTCAAAAGATTAAAAAAGCAATTGACGAAAATGTTATTAATAGAAAATTATAAAGTATAGTATTAATATTATCTTAATACTATTTTTAGTAATTTAATACTTTAAACATTTATTTTTATTTCTATAATTTTAGTGTAAATAATTATAATACAATTGTATACCCCCAGGGGAATTCGAATCCCCGTTACCTCCGTGAAAGGGAGATGTCCTAGGCCTCTAGACGATGGGGGCTTTATTGTTGATTCATTTACCTTTTCTCATGAACATACATTAATAAATTTTATGATATATGTCAAGCATTATAATAAAAAGAGAAAACAAAAAAAATTATTTATCTTAAAAAAATAGAAATATAATATGTAGTATGATACTATTAGATTATAATTTCTTTGAATATGATATGGATTAGTTTTTTAATTATTTTGTTTTTAGATATTTAATTATCAATATTTATTACTAATCGTGAACGCATTGTTAAATATGTAACAGTTTGCCTAATATATGTAACCATATTAATAAATAAATTAAATGCTTCATTTTTATATTCTACTAAAGGGTCTTGTTGTCCATAACTTCTCCAACCAATAGATTCTCTTAGTATTGTCATTTTTTCTAAATGATCTTGCCATGCTGTATCAATCTGTTGTAATAAATAATATTTTTCTAATTTTCTAATTAATCCAGGTCTTAATTGTTCTAAATAACTTTCTCTAAGATCATAACTAATGCGTAGTTGTTCATATAAAAATTGCTTTATTTGTTCATAATTCATATTTTCTATATGATTGAGCTTGAAAGTTTCTGTTAAATTTAATAATCTATATATCTTTTTTATGAGATTGTGTTTGTTTTGTATAGTATCTTCTTGATTAAATATAGTTAGTATTTCATCTATAGTACTTTCTGCATATTCTATAATGCAGTCTCTTGTGAAAGTAGATTCTAATATTCTTCTTCTTTCGGTATATATAGCTTGTCTTTGATTATTAATTACTTCGTCATATTCAAATAATTGTTTTCTTATATCATAAAAATAAGATTCTACTTTTTTTTGTGCAGAATCTAAGCTTTTACTTAGTATAATGGACTCTATAGGTGTATCTTCATCTATGTTTAATGTTTGCATAAGTTGGAATATTTTATCTCCACCAAAAATTCGTAATAGATTATCTTGTAGGCTCAAAAAAAAACGAGAAGAACCTACATCTCCTTGTCTGCCAGCTCTTCCTCTTAATTGATTATCAATTCTTCTAGATTCATGCCTTTCTGTTCCTATCACATATAATCCTCCTAATTTTAAAACTTCTTTTTTTTCTTGTTTACAAATTTTTTTATATTCAATCAATATTTTGTTATAAGTATTTTGTAATTTTTTTTCTTCATAACTTATTGTATCTTTTTTATTAATAATTTTTTGAATATAATTTTTAATTATTTCTGTATTAATATTTGAGTTTTTAATTTCTATATTTATTTCATCTTTTTTAATGATAGACAGGATATTATTCTCTATTTTATTTAATGTATACTTTGTTTTTACACCTAGTTTTTTTTCTATATAGTTAGTAAGAACAAGTTGAGACATTGCATTTGGGTTTCCACCTAAAATTATATCCGTTCCTCTTCCAGCCATATTTGTAGATATAGTTATTGCATGTTTTCTGCCGGCTTGTGTAATTATTTCTGCTTCTCGTGAAATATTTTCAGGTTTTGCATTTAATAAGTTAAAAGGTATTTTTAATTCTTCTAATATACATGCTAATAGTTCAGATTTTTCAACATTAGTTGTGCCAATAAGTATTGGTCTTCCTGTATTATACATGTCAAAACATTCATTAGCTACAGCTTGCCATTTTATATATTCCGTTTTATATACTAAATCAGGTAAATCTTTTCTTTTAGATTGTTTATTAGTAGGAATTTCTACTACTTCAAGATTATATATTTTATCTAATTCAGTTTCTTCCGTTTTGGCTGTTCCTGTCATACCAGATAGTTTAGGATATAATAGGAATAAGTTTTGATATGTAATGGAAGCAAGAGTTTTATTTTCTTGTTGAATAGGAAGGTTCTCTTTAGATTCGATTGCTTGATGTAATCCATCGCTCCATCTTCTACCTTGCATAATTCGACCTGTAAATTCATCTACGATTATGATTTCATTGTTTTTTACAATATAATGCTGATTGTTTAAAAATAATTCTTTAGCTTTTAACGCATTCAATAAGTATTGTATCCAAGAATTATTAATATTGTATAAATTTTGAATATTTAATATTTTTTCGCATCGGTCAATACCTTTTTCTGTTAAAGTAATATTTTTTGTTTTTTCATCTATTTCATAATCTATATTCTTGGTTAGTATATTTGCTATCTTAGTGCATGTTGTATATTTATCAGCTGCTGTATTAAAAGGGCCAGATATAATTAATGGTGTTCTAGCTTCATCTATTAGTATTGAATCTACTTCGTCTATAATAGCAAAATTAAATTTTTTTTGTACTATATTATTAACATCAATAGCCATATTATCTCTAAGATAATCAAAACCTAGTTCACTATTTGTAATATATGTAATATCATAATTGTATTGTCTTTTTTTTTGTTCATAATTCATTGATTGTGTAACTAATCCCACTTCTAGATTTAAATATGAGAAAATTTTAGTGGCTAATTCAGAATCTCGTTTTGCTAAGTAATCATTAACAGTAATAATGTGTACACCTTTATTATTTAAAGCATTTAAGTATGCAGTTGGAAGAGCAACAAGTGTTTTACCTTCTCCCGTTTTCATTTCAGCAATTTTCCCTTGATGTAATATAATACTTCCAAATAATTGTACATCAAATAAACGCATGCCGGTTGCTCTCTTAATAGCTTCTTTAGCTATAGCGAAACATTCAGGTAGTATTTTATTTAAATTATTATTTTTACGAAGTTGTTGTTTGAGTTTATTTGTTTGTTCTTTTAATTCTATATTTGAGTATTCTTGTAATTTATTTTCTATATTGTTAATTTCTTGAATAATTTTTTGAAATTTACTTAATTTGTTATATTTTAAAAATTTTAGCATATGGATAGTTAAAAAAAATTTATCAGATAGGGAGAAAAAAATTCTTGTAAAGTAATTATAGGTTGATAACGATAGTATATAGTATATTTTCTACCCCAAACAGGCCCTATACTGTTAAAAGTATACTCTAAGAATGCAGAATATACGTAATGTATTTCATGAATATCTTTATATATATCAGCTTGATGATTAATAAATAGTTGACCTACGGGTTGATTATTTATTAAATTATTATGTATCTTATGATTTATGTGTAATATCCAATTAGACCTAGCAAATGCAAGATATTGATTTGAATTATTGGTCAAGTAAATGTTTCTGATTTTTGTTTTTTTGATAATATATTGGCTTTCTGTGTATTTTGGTATTGTTATAATTTGGTCATTTGTGAGTGAGTTTAAATTTTGTGTAAAAGATCCATCATTCATCAGAATAAGCTTCCATTTAGTAGGAATTAAATCATTTTTTTTTATATTAAATGATTCTAAAGTGTTTAAAGATATATTTAAAATATAATTAAATGTAAGATTCATGATGTTCTGTTATGTATTTCCATATAATTAGAATATTCTGATATAAGTTGATCTATATTAGTTGTTTTTTATTTTTGTTTTAGTTTGTAGTAAAGATTTTCCATTCATTTCTTTTGGCATGTTTAAATTTAGTAGTTCAAGAATAGTAGGTGCTATATCTGCTAAATTACCATTATTTCTCAGTTTATATTTAGATATATGTGGTTCAGCCAATATAAATGGTACAGGATTTATACTATGAGATGTACATGGTTTATTATTTTCATCAAGCATATACTCTGCATTACCATGATCAGCTGTAATTATTAATGTTGAATTAATACTATGAGATTTCATCCAAATTTTTTTTATACATTTATCTATCTTGTTTATAGCTTTTATAGTTGCTTCCAAATTACCTGTATGTCCTACCATATCTGGATTTGCATAATTGATCACGATTAGTGTATAAATATTTTTATTTATTGCATTAATAATACTATCAGTTAGTTGATCTGCAGACATATTAGGGTCTAAATCATACGTTTCAACTTTAGGGCTTGGTATGAGTTCTCTATCTTCACCAATAAATGGTTCTTCAACACCTCCATTAAAAAAATAGGTCACGTGTGCATATTTTTCTGTTTCGGCTAATCTTAGTTGTTTTAAACCATAATTTGCAATAATTTCACCTAAAAAATTTGTATTTTTTGTTACAGGAAAAGCTAAATTGACATCTAGATTAGGATCATATTGTGTAAATGTTACTACCTCTAAATTTTTTAAAACTTTTGTATAAAATCCTTTAAATGTAGGTTTAACAAAGGCATGTAATAATTGTCTCATCCTATCAGGTCTAAAATTAAAAAATATAATACCATCATTATTTTCAATATGACCTTTGTATAATCTGGTAGGAGGTATAAATTCATCTGATACACCTTGTTTATAATATTTTTCGATAATTGATATAGGCTCTTTTAGAGTATCAATGTTATTATCTATAAGTATTTTATAGCTTTTTTCTGTTCTGGACCAACGACAGTCTCTATCCATGCTATAATATCTACCGCTTATAGTACAAATATTTATTTGTTTATATTTTTTTATGTAATTGATTATTCTTTTTATAAAAATTTTTGCTGTGTCAGGTGAAGTATCTCGACCATCTGTAATTACGTGAAGACAAGTTTGCATGTTATATTTTATAGTTATATCAAGTAATGCAAATAAATGTGTAATATGTGAATGAACACCCCCGTCAGAACATAAGCCAATTATATGTAATTTTGTATTTTGAGCATATATTTTTTTACAAATGTTTTCTATGTTTATATTGTTAAAAAAAGTTTTATTTGTAATAGCTTTATTAATACGTACTAAATCTTGATTAATTATTCTTCCTGCTCCTATGGTTGTATGTCCTACTTCTGAGTTGCCCATTTGACCTTTTGGTAATCCTACATCTTCTCCTGAAGCGTTTAATAAAGTGTGCGGATAATTTTTCAATAGCTTATCTATGGTTGGAGTAGATGCTAATTGTATTGCATTACCTGTTTTATTTTCTGAGTATCCCCAACCATCAAGAATCGTTAAAATCACTGGTTTAATAGTTTTCATAGTATAAAAGTGAAATTAATAATATAAAAGTATTTTTTGTTGAAAACAAAAATTTTAGTTTGACTAAAATTTTTAATTAACTGTGTTTAATACATGTAAATTAGAATATATGTACAGATAATTATAAGATTAATTATCATTTGAAATTTATTTTGAAGGTTTTTATATTTTATTTTTATTAAAAAAACTAGAAATAACTTAAATAATATAATTATTATAATAATAAAATATATCTGCTTTTATATTTCTAGTTTTTAAAAGTTTTTTATAGTCAATATATTTATATTTAAGTTAAAGCATTAATGGCATAGTCTAAATATGTATTAGCCTCATTACCAGCTTGTCCTGATAATCCATGACTATTTTTAATATATTGTAATGCTTCTATATACCAACTTGGTGATAGTTCAAAACTACGATTAATTTCTTCTAATCCTGCTATTAAATATTCGTCCATAGGACCAGTTGCTCCTACTACAAGGGAATAAGTTGTCATTCTTAAATAATATCCTATGTCACGTGCACATTTTGCTTTTCCTATTGCACTAGATGCGTAAGTAGGACCTGGCATCTGTGTAGTGAATGGAAATTTTGTATAAACAGATTGGGCAGCACCTGTAATTAATCTTTGTGCATTACTTGTTAGTGATTTTGCAGCTTCTAAACTAGAAGCTGCACGTTGATAACGTCCGTTAATAGATTGTAGTTCGCCATTACTTAAAAATCTTCCCTGGCTATCTGCTGATGCTATTGCTTCTGTTATAGGTGTTTTCATGATAATAATTCCTTTTCTTAATTTAATAATAATATATTATCTGAGTTATATTTTATTGTTTTATAATTTATATTTTATACTACTGCAACTGCTGCTCTATCAAAGTATACTCCTAATTCAGCGATTAATGAGCTACAATCTCCTAGAGTTACACCATTTGTATTATTAGCTAAACTTATAGAAGCTTCTTTCATCTTTTGTATTGCAACTGCTACAGATGTACCAGGTGTTCCTAACGCTTGATATGTTTCTCTTAACCCATTTAAGCATCTATCGTCTAATACACTTGAATCACCTGCTATCATAGCATAGCTGACATATCTTAAAACAATCTCCATATCTCTTAAACAAGCTGCCATTCTACGACTCGTATATGCATTACCACCTGGTTGCACAAGTTGTGGTTGCTCGGCGAATAGAGCACGAGCAGAATTTGTAACAATAGCTGAAGCATTAGAATTAATTTTATTTATAATATCAAGTCTTTTATTACCCTCTGCAATCATATTGGTTAATGCGTCTAATTGTGTATTACTTAAAAATTCTCCTCTAGCATCAGCTTGAGCTACAACTTTAGCAAATGCATCTAGCATATTAATTTCTCCTTGAACTAACTATATTTTAATTTTAATTTAAAGAACCAATTTTAAAAGCTTACTTCTATAAGATTTAAAAATTATATTTAATACTATATTTGTATTTGATCGGTATCTATTATTTTATTATACTCATTAATGTTATTTTTTTTTTAAAAAAATATTACAAATCGATTCTTCTGTAAGAAATAATAATTCTAGTTACCTATGATTTCTGGTTGTGTAATTTCATCTACCATTTCTAATATTGAGCGAATTATAGGCTTAATAAATGGGTCATCTATAATATCTAGATCCTCGTATTTTTTTCTTTTTGCTCTATTTGCTACCTGAACTGTGATTTTATATCTATTCTCAGATATATTTAATAATTCTTCTGTTTTATATATTATTTCATTGAATTTTAAATGTTTGTATATTGTCATACTGATTTTAAGTTAAATAATTCAAATAATAATTCATATTTTTTATATAATTATGATAAAGAAATCAAATTCTGATTCAAGATGTGCATTTTTTATTTTAATATATGTAATACTATACCAATAGTAATACTTTATCTGAAAATATAAAATAATTTTATATGTTTTATTGTATTCTTGTAATACCTTGAAATTTATAGATTATATTTATAAATTTCAAGTAGTAGAAGATGATTTTAATCATAAAACATATATAGTATTAAAATTAAATAAAAATAAGAATTATATATGCAAGCATCAAAATATTATAACTCTGAGTTAAATCAGTTATCTGGATATCCTTTTTTGATTTCTGAAAGAGATGCCTGTGGTGTTGGTTTTATTACTCGTATTAATCATCCACCGTCTCATAATATTATTAAACAAGCTTTAAATGGGCTTAAATGTATGGAGCATAGAGGCGGGTGTAGTGCTGACAGGGTTTCTGGAGATGGTGCTGGAATTATGACTCAAATTCCATGGAAAATTTTATCAAATTATTTACCTAATAATTATAATGATATTATTAACAAAATAGGTATTGCTATGTTGTTTATGCCTGTTGATAGCATAAAACCTATTCAAAAGATAATAGAATGGATTATGGATTTAAATGATTTTCATTTTCTTTCATGGCGTACTGTACCGGTTGATGATAGTGTACTTGGTATTCAAGCTAAGATAAATCAGCCGATTGTAATGCAATTTTTTGTACAATCTAAATATTTAAGTGATGATAAATTAGAGCAAGCATTATTTAGGGCAAGAAAAAAAATAGAAAAATTAGTTGCTCAAACTGATTTAAATTTTAATAAAGAATTTTATTTTTGTTCTTTTTCTTCGCGTCTTATTGTTTATAAAGGTATGGTTAAATCAGAGGTTTTAGATAAATATTATTTAGATTTATCTGATTTGAATTATCAAAGTAATTTTGCAATGTATCATAGAAGATTTAGTACAAATACTATGCCGAAATGGCCTTTAGCACAACCTATGAGATTTATGGCACATAATGGAGAAATTAATACATTACTTGGTAATTTAAATTGGATGCAAGCTAAAGAGTCTTTATTTGCGCAAAGTTATTCACAAGAAAATTTTAATGCTTTAAAACCTATAACTAATTCGGAAAATAGTGACTCTGCTAATTTAGATTCTGTATTGGAGTTATTAATACAATCTGGCAAAAGTCCTCAAGAGGCTTTAATGATATTAATTCCAGAAGCTTACAATAAGCAGCCCCAGTTAAATAAATTTCCAGAAATTACAGATTTTTATGAATACTACAATAGTCTTCAAGAGCCATGGGATGGGCCTGCGTTAGTTGTTTTTAGTGATGGAAAGATTGTAGGAGCTACTTTAGATAGAAATGGTTTACGTCCGGCTCGTTATGTAATTACTAAAAATGGTTTTATTAGTTTATCTTCAGAAATAGGTGTAATTGATAAAAATATAGGTGAAATTATGTATAAGGGGCGGTTGGGTCCTGGACAAATGTTATGTGTTGATATGATAAATGATCTAATACTAGATAATTGGACAGTTAAACAATCAATTGCCAATCAATTTCCATATAAAAAATGGATTATGACATATCAAAAGTCTTTATTAAAAGAAGATTACTTAGGAAATTCAAGTATTGATGTATTTGAAATGATGCGTTTCCATACTGCATTTGGTTATACTAATGAAGATGTGGAATTAGTTATTGAGCATATGGCTAGCTCTGCTAAAGAACCTACTTTCTGTATGGGTGATGATATTCCTTTGGCTGTTTTATCTGAAAAACCTCATTTATTATATGATTTTTTTAAGCAGCGTTTTGCTCAAGTTACCAATCCTGCTATTGATCCTTTAAGAGAAAGTTTAGTTATGTCATTAACAACTTATCTAGGGCCTAAGAATAATTTTTTAAGGCCAACTGATTATATGGCTAGATCTATCAAATTAGAATCACCTATCTTAAATGAAAAAGAAATATTAAAATTAAGTCAATATGGTTTTTTTGTATCAGTTATTAATACGTTTTTTAAACAAGATGTAAATAATGTAAATTTTGTGAAAAGAATTGAAGAAATTTGTCAAGAAACAGTTGAATATATAAATCAAGGTTCTGAAATTATTGTTTTAAGCGATCGTATAGAAATACTAGACGAAAATAAAGCTTTTATACCGCCTTTATTAATAGTTGGTGCTGTACATCATTATTTAATATCTAAACAGTTAAGACATAAAGTATCTATAGTTGTAGAAACAGCTCAATGTTGGAGTACACATCATTTTGCTTGTTTAATAGGATATGGTGCTAGTGCTGTATGTCCTTATATGGCTTTTCTAACCGTAAGGCAGTGGTGGCATAATCCAAGAACACAAAAATTAATGCTAAATGATAAATTGCCTCAAATGAATGTGCAAGAAGCTCAAAAGAACTATCGTGTTGCTATAGAGACAGGTTTATTGAAAATTTTGTCTAAAATGGGTATCTCTTTACTATCTAGTTATCATGGTGCACAAATATTTGAAATTTTAGGTTTAGGAAAAGATATTGTTAATTTGGCATTTAAAGGAACAGCTTCGTGTTTAGATGGTATTACAATCAATGAATTAGCTTTAAGTACGGTTAATTCTTATAATAATATTTTAGATTTAAAATTACTTAAAAAACTTCCTAATTTAGGTTATGTACAGTATAGACCAAGTGCTGAATATCATGTTAATAATCCGGAAATGTCTAAAACTTTACATAAAGCTGTACGTAATCAAGATTTTAATCTTTACAGCAAATATAAAAATTTATTGCAAGATCGCCCACCTACTAATTTAAGAGATTTACTAGAATATGTGAGTCCACAAAACTCTATACCTATTGATCAAGTAGAGTCGGTTGAATGTATTATAAGACGTTTTTGTACGGGTGGTATGTCATTAGGTGCTTTATCTCGTGAAACACATGAAACTTTAGCTATTGCTATGAATCGAATTGGAGGTAAATCTAATTCAGGTGAAGGAGGAGAAGATCCTACTCGTTTTGCTCCTATTTTAGATATAGATTCTTCTGGTATTTCTAAAACCTTTTCTCATTTAAAAGGTTTAAAAAATAATGATATTGCTAGTTCAGCTATTAAGCAAATAGCATCTGGACGTTTTGGTGTGACACCTGAATATCTTATTAATGCTCAACAACTAGAAATTAAAATTGCTCAAGGTGCAAAGCCTGGAGAAGGAGGCCAGCTTCCAGGTAAAAAAGTTAGTCCTTATATTGCTGAATTACGTAATTGCAAACCTGGTGTTACCTTGATTTCTCCTCCTCCTCATCATGATATTTATTCTATCGAAGATTTAGCTCAACTTATCTTTGATTTACATCAAATCAATCCTAAAGCAAAGGTTTCAGTTAAACTTGTAGCAGAAATTGGTATAGGAACTATTGCTGCGGGTGTAGCAAAAGCTAATGCGGATATTATTCAAATATCTGGTCATGATGGTGGAACAGGCGCTTCTCCTTTAAGTTCTATTAAACATGCAGGATGTCCTTGGGAATTAGGTTTATCAGAAGTTCATAAAACTTTAGTTGAGAATCAATTAAGAGATAGAGTGATTTTAAGAGTAGATGGAGGTTTAAGAAGTGGTAAAGATATTATTTTAGCTGCTTTAATGGGAGCAGAAGAGTTTGGTTTTGGAACAGTTGCTATGATAGCAACTGGATGTATAATGGCACGCATTTGTCATACCAATAATTGTCCTGTGGGTGTAGCAACTCAACGTCAGGATTTACGTAAACGTTATCCAGGAATACCTGCTGATTTAGTTAACTTTTTTATATTTGTTGCTCAAGAAGTGAGAACTATCTTATCTTCTTTAGGTTACTCGAGTTTAGGAGATATAATAGGTCGTAATCAATTAATAAAATATACAAATAGAAAATTAAATAAGACGGATAATTTAAATTTAGCTACTTTATTAAATGCTCCAATTTATAATTATCATATGAATTCTAATCTTCCTGTACATAGTAATGGACAAGTATTAGATGATATTTTATTAAGTGATTCAGCTATCCTTAATGCAATTAAGAATCAAGAAGATGTTATTAAACAAGTTAATATTGTTAATACAGATAGAACAGTTGGTGCTAGGATATCTGGTTTTATAGCTCAAAAATATGGCAATAATGGTTTTGAAGGAAATTTACAATTGAATTTTAGGGGTGTAGCAGGTCAAAGTTTTGGTGCTTTTATTTTAAAAGGTATGCATTTAAGTTTAACAGGTGAAGCAAATGATTATGTAGGTAAAGGTATGAATGGTGGAGAAATAATTATTTCTCCATCTGTAAATGAGTTATCTGTTACTAAACAACAAGTAATTATTGGTAATACATGTTTATATGGTGCTACAGGCGGTTATTTATTTGTTAATGGTCAAGCTGGTGAAAGATTTGCTGTTAGAAATTCTTTAGCACAGGCTGTAGTAGAAGGAGTAGGCGATCACTCTTGTGAATATATGACAGGAGGAATTGTTGTTGTTTTAGGAAAATCAGGTAGAAATATTGGTGCTGGTATGACAGGTGGTTTAGCTTATTTTTTAGATGAAGATAATGATTTAAACTTGAAAGTTAATAATCAAATTGTTAAGTCTCAAAAAATTACTACAAAAGAAGGAGAAAAACAGCTAAAAAATTTAATAGAGTTATATGAAATAAAGACCAAGAGTTTAAAAGCGCAACAAATTTTGCAAAATTGGTCTGTTTTTTTACCTATGTTTTGGCAAATTGTTCCTCCTTCAGAGAATAATACAGCTTTAACAAATATTTCCTACTCATCTTATCAAGCAATTGTTAATTAAATAGTTATTAGTTTGACGAAATAAGTGTTATAAATTTATACAGAGTTGTTAGCATTACAACAAAATAAGCGAATTCTACTATTTTAATTATTTGATTTATTAGGATCTAGATTTATCTAGGTCTCTTTATATACTGTATTTATTAGTATTTAATAAATTTCAGTAAAAATCAATAATTTGTTATTTTAACATAAGTGATATAATTAATTTTTAAATTTAATAAGTGAAGATATTATCTAAGTAAGGAAATTAAAGATGCTAAATTTATTAAAATTGATAAAAAATATAAGAAATGATAGATTTAAATATTTATTTATTCAGCAAAAATACAAAAATTTCGGTTTGGAAGTTAAGAAAATAAGTTGATATTAGATTCAATTTGTGCATAAAAAAGTATCTCTTTTATAATAAAAATGAATCTGAATCGTTATTATAATTATTAAATTATATATAAATTTTGCGTATATTATTTATTTTCTATACTAAAAAATATTAGGGATAATTAGTTTAAAATTTCATTAGTTATTTAAATTTGATAAAATTTATTAAATAAATATTAACATCTGTTCTTATGATATACACTGTCTATATATTAAATATATAATTACATTTAATGTTTTATGAAGTTTTAAATTGTTTAATGCATATTGTTTAATACTATATATTAAAATATTTAATAATAAATAATTATTTCTTAATTTGTTAATCCTATATAATATGATGAATATTGATTGGTTTGAATTAAAATTGAGGTTAGGTTAATCCCTATGGCACATAATGTTAAAGTTTATGACACTTGTATTGGTTGTACTCAATGTGTACGCGCATGTCCATGTGATGTTTTAGAAATGGTTCCTTGGGACGGATGTAAAGCAGGACAAATTGCTTCTGCTCCTAGAACAGAAGATTGTATAGGTTGTAAAAGGTGTGAAACAGCATGTCCAACAGATTTTTTAAGTATCAGAGTTTATTTAGGTTCTGAAACAACACGGAGTATGGGACTTTCTTATTAGCTTTTATTTTATTTATTAAACAATAATAGTTTTTTATAAAATCAATCTATTAATTTTTATTATATGAGCATTACTAGATTGATTTTATAAGTTTTGTATATTTATTAACTTTCTGAATCGCTAATTATTTTGAATTATGACTAATCTACTATATTCTACATTAGAAAAAAAAATTAAGAATCAACGAGCAGTTAAAATTATAACAGGATTAGATAATTTTCATATTGATTCTATAATTAAAATAGTAAAAGCAGCAGAAATAGGTAAAGCAAGTTATGTAGATATAGCTTCTAATCCTGAGATAGTTTGTATAATTAAATCTATCACAAACTTGCCTATATGTGTTTCTTCTATAGATCCAAAAGAATTATATAATTGTGCTATAAAAGGTGCAGATATAGTAGAAATAGGTAATTTTGACAGGTTTTATAGTAAAAAAATTGTCTTTTCATCTCAAGAAATATTAAATTTGGCACAAGAAACAAAAAATTTGATACCTAATAAACCTATTTGTATCACCATACCACATACTTTTTTATTGAAAGAACAAATTTCTCTTGCAGTTTCTCTTAAAAAACTTGGTATTTCTATGATACAAACAGAAGGTTTAACAACAAAAAGCAGTATATATTATAATAATATAACTATCTTAAACTCAATGAAATCTTCTGCTTCTGCACTTTCTTCGACTTATGCTTTATGTAAAAATATTGATATACCTATTATTGCTGCTTCTGGTATTAATTGTTTATCTGCATCAGTAGCATTGAGTTACGGTGCATCTATAGTAGGTATTGGTTCATCTGTATCTAAATATAATACAATTTATGATATGGCTAAATATATTTATGAAATTGTTTATTCTATATCAACTAATAAATCTTTAAAAAATATTCAATTAAATTATATTGATCATATTAATTATATGTTTAATTAATATATTTAATAAGTATTTTTATTATGTTTTAATAAGTTTTATAGTATATTTTTATGAGTAAGTTAAAATTAAATCAGATATGGAGAAATATAAATAGTGTGATTATTTTTTGCTGTTTTATATTTATTATTATTATTACTAGTTTAACTATAGCTATAAAAAAAAAGATAACTATTCTTTGTTTATTCTCTTTAACAATGCATATGGCTTAAAAGAAGGATCTGAGGTTTTAATGAGAGGAATTAATATTGGTTATGTTGATAAAATTCGAATTAAGTATAACTATGTTTTGATTAAAGTTAATATTAATTTATCTTATATTCTGATTCCTAAGAATTCTTTAGTTGAAACAAGTCAAACTGGATTATTAAATGATACAGTCATTGATATAACCCCTTTAGATAATATAATAAGTCGTAATATTAAGAAGGTTGATGTTTTTTCTAAATCTTGTATAAAATCTAAATTTATATGTAATTATGATTATATACAAGGTGAAAGAGGTTTAAATTATGATGATCTAGTAAGAGCTGCTACAAGGATATCTCAGCGTTTTGACGATCCTGGTTTATTTAATTTGTTATATTTATTTTTACTTAATACTTATAATCTATCAAGTGAATTAATAACTATTACTCATAATCTCTCTAATACAACTACTCTTTTTTATGATTATTTGCATAAGTTTTTATTAAATTAAATATAGTTTTAAACTATATATTATTTTACTCAATATTTTACAATTAATACTAATTATGACCGGTCGTAAAGGTTTATCTTTAGATTTTTTGAAGCCTATATTAGAATTAGAATATCAAATACAGCAATTAAGTAAAATATCCATTCGCCAACAAGTATCTTTAAATCAAGAAATAGTTGAGTTTAAAGAACAAATAACCATTTTAAAGCATGATATATTTCAGTCTTTGACGCCCCTACAAAGATTATATTTAGTACGTCAAGCAGATAGACCTACTACTTTAGATTATATACCATATCTTATGGATGAATGGATTGAACTGCATGGAGATAGAGGTGGTACAGATGATCCTGCATTAGTAGGCGGTATAGGTCGTGTAAATAATCATACAGTCATTTTTATAGGTCATCAAAGAGGAAAAGATACAAAAGATAATGTCCTTAGAAATTTTGGTATGGCATCACCTGGTGGATATCGTAAAGCATTACGTTTAATGCAACATGCAAATCGATTCAATTTTCCTATTTTAACTTTTATTGATACGCCAGGTGCTTGGGCGGGTATAGATGCAGAGAAACTAGGACAGGGAGAAGCTATTGCTGTAAATTTAAGAGAAATGTTCTCTTTTGATGTACCTATCATTTGTACGATTTTAGGAGAAGGTGGATCAGGTGGAGCTTTAGGTATTGGTATAGGCGATAAAATCTTAATGTTAGAATATGCAGTATATACTGTTGCAACTCCTGAGGCTTGTGCTGCTATTTTGTGGAAAGATAGTAAAAGATCTTGGGAAGCAGCAGAAGCTTTAAAAATCACTTCTGCAGATCTGAAAATTTTGGGCATAATTGATGAGATAATACCAGAACCTTTAGGTGCTTCTCAAGCTAATGTTTCTCAAGCAGCATATATATTAAAAAAATCTTTAGTTAAGCAATTAACAAATCTTTTAAATTTATCATCATATGATAGAAAGGAACTTAGATATAGAAAATTTCGAAAAATAGGTACTTTTTATGAAGGATAATAATTGAGTATACTTCAACTTTAATAATATTTTATTTTTATATAAAGATGAAGTAATAATGAAAATTATATGATTTTTCAGTAAATATTTAATGAAGTGTTCCTACACTGTTTAAACCGATAATTGTACCGGCACCAATAATATGTCCTAAGCTTGTAGTTGCTAATAATTCAGGAAGACCTAATCCTTTTAAACCTAAAACAGGTATTGAAGGACCTAAACCTCTAACTTGTATAGCATATCTGCCGAGTCCTATGCATAATAAATTGCAAACTAACATAATAATAGCATTTGATATAGACCATGAAGGTGTGTATTCAACTAAAGTAATGAAAATTTGTGTATTCATATTGTAATATTTTTGTTCATATAATGTAATAATATATTTTATATTATATGGTTATATTATATGATTCTATAAAAATTAGATAAGAATTAACATAATTAATATAGTTATAAAAACCAACCATAACTATGTAAACCTTGACCCAGAAAATTAACACCTAAATAGCAAATCCATACTACTACAAATCCTATTGATGCTAAAATAGCTGGTTTTTCACCTTGCCATGATTGATTTATTCGAGAATGTAAATATGCAGCAAAAACTAGCCATGTTATTAAAGCCCATGTTTCTTTAGGATCCCAACTCCAATAAGAACCCCAAGCTTCGTTAGCCCATACAGCTCCAGCAATAATACCAATTGTTAATAAAGGAAATCCGAGTCCAATTATTCGATAACTTAAGTTATCGATGCTTTCCAAAAGACTGATACGAGTGAATTTTTGTATTATGTAATTAGATGATATAGTATTTTTCTTATCATATAAATTTTGTATATCTTGAATTTCATTATTATATATATTTTTATTTAAATTTCCATATCGTATTTTATATAAAATAAGAAATAAAATAGATAAAAGAGAACCTAATATAAGAGTAGAATAACTTATCATCATGATACTTACATGCATCATAAGCCAGTTAGATCTTAAAGCTGGAACTAATGGGGATGCTTCTTTCATATCTAAAGGCAATGCAAGGCTTGCAAATCCAATTGTAAATAGTGCTATTGGAGTACTAATTGCACCTATAAGTTTACTGTTATTTTTTTGTTCTAATATTGCTTGTATAAAAGTTAATCCCCATGTTAAAAAAATTAATGATTCATATAAATTACTTAAAGGAAAATAGCCATTATAAATCCATCTTAAAATAAGAGAAATGCTTAATGATAAGTTAAGAATTATATTTAAAATAGTTCCTAATGTAGATAGTATTTTGATTTTTTTAAAAGCTATATTAACCCAGTATATCATTAGATTGACTAGAAGTAAGGCGAAAGATATATTAATATAAGTGTTGTCCATTAATATTAAATTCATATATATATTTATATTAGTTATAAATATATTATATTTTAATATTTTCTTAATTAATAAATTTATATAAAAAAAAACCAAAATTAATGTTATTAATTTTGGTTTTTTTTAAAAACTAAATAATTTATTTTAATTATAAATATAATTGTTCTGCGTTAAGTATTTTAATTCTAATATTTTTATTTTTATGATAAAGAATTAATTACGTAATCTAATGCGCTGTTGTATTCAACACCTGCTTGTGCAGACATATCACGAGGCACGCATAATCTATCGCGAGTGAAAGCAAAAGCTGCAACATAAGATGCTGTTGGAAGATTTAATGCACGATATACTTCGCGAGCACCAGCAATACCCCATTCGTCAAGAGGGCCTGTGCCACCTACAACTAAAGAGTAGTTAATTAATCTCATGTAATGATCTATATCTCTATAGCATTTATTGATTTTTTCTTGATTTTCTCCAGCTTCACCTGAATTTTTCAAATAAGAGTATTTAGCAAAACAAGCATCACCAGCCTCTTTTACAACTGCATCATGGTTGTCTGCTAATTTTTCTGCAGCTTCTAATCTTGCAGCAGCGCGTTGTATATTACCTTGTACAGATTCAAGATCTGAACTAGTTGGAAAACGTCCAGCAGCATCAGCTGCACTAATCACAGTAGTAATAACTGATTTCATAATTTATCTCCTATTAAGATATATGTAGCTTATATGTATACTTTATAGTATTTGCTTAACTAATAGCAGAGCATACTCTATCACAGTAGCTAGCAATTTCTGAAGATAGTGCAGAACAATCTCCACTTGTTGTATCCATTTTTCTTTGAGAAGCTGTATTAGAAATAAATGCAACAGCAGCTGCTTTCATAATACTTACAGCTCTTACAGAAGAATTTGTTGGCACACCAAGAGCAATATAAGTCTCTTTTAAACCATTTAAACAACGGTCTTCTAAAACAGATGGATCGCCTGCAAGAAGAGCATAAGATACATATCTTAAAATAATTTCTCCATCGCGTAAACAAGCAGCCATACGACGATTAGTATAACAATTTCCGCCTGGAGATATAAGGCCTGGGTTTTCACAAATCATTCCTGATACAGCGTCTGTAACAATACAACTTGCATTAGAAACAATTGAATTAACGGCATCTAATCTTTTGTTACCTTCTGCAATAAAAGTTTTAAGAGCTTGTAAATCACTGCCACCTACATAAGCAGCTTTAGCATCTGAATTAACTACGACTCTAGAAAATGCGTCAAGCATAGAGCTCTCCTTAAATTTTAATATAAAGGACTTAGCTGTTTCAGCTGTTATTTTTTATCAGCTGATGTATTAGTATCAAAATTACAATATAAGATATTTATATAAATATGTATACAACAAATTAATATTATTTAATATTTTAATGAACTATTTTTTATTAAAATTTAAGACATAGAATTTTTTATAAAAAATTTTATCATATTATCTTTAATAATCATTTGTTTTAAAGTAGCTATGACATGTTTTTTTAAAAGTTTGTTATTTAATTTATATACTTTTTGGCGATATATTGCTAGCTTAAATTCTTGTTCGAGAGTTAATTGATTTGTTTTATCCATATTATAATTTATTTTATAGTTTAACTATTTTAATACTTAATTCTAAATTATTAAAATAAAAATAAGTAATGTTTTACTTATATAAAGTAATTGAAAGTAATTTCATTTATTAATTCTAGTATAATATTCTATTATGGCTGTATAAATATAACATTAAATATAGCTTATATCTATATATTTGTTTTTGTTATGGATATATTATAGTTATTATGCATGCTTTATATAAATTAATGTATTATCTATAAGATAAATGGGGAAATTTTTTATGTCTATACCTTTACTGAGTTATTCACTATCTACACAAAATCAAAGAGTTGATGGTTTTGAATACTTACCAGGTGAGGAACAACCTAAAGTATATACTACAGATGATTTACCAACAGCAGGAGAAATGGATGAAATTATTTGGGCTGCTTATCGACAAATATTCAGTGAACATCAAATTTTAAATAAAACAACTCAGCCTTTTTTAGAGTCACAATTAAGATTCAATCAAATTAAAGTTAAAGATTTTATTAAAGGCTTATTATTATCTAATCCATTTCGTACTTTTAATTATAATGTAAATAATAATTATCGTTTTGTTGAAATGTGTATTCAACGAGTTTTAGGAAGAGATGTATATAATGAAAGAGAAAAATTAGCTTTTTCAATTATAATAGGTTCTAAAGGAATAGAAGATTTTTTTGATACTTTACTAAATAGTGATGAATATTTAGAAAATTTTGGTGATAATACGGTTCCATATCAAAGAAGACGTATTATTGCACAAAGAAGTAAAGGTGAAGTGCCTTTTAATTTAAAAACTCCTCGTATGGGTAAAGAATATTTGAGAAAACAAGGAATGCCACAGCTATTATGGGCTGGACCTGTACGTAAATTCAGACCTCAAGAGCAACAGCCTAAAGCAGGAGACCCCGCTTTATTTTTATATATGGTTAATGATGTTTCATTATTAACAACATCTATTTAAGTATTTTTATTTAATATTTTAAAACACTAAATATTCAATTAAGAGACAATTATGATATGATAAATCTATCATAATTGTTTTTATTTTGTTAAAGAATATTATTTAGTTATATAAATTATAGTAAAAAGTAATAGTTATGAACGGTGCTAACTTCCTAATTTAAATGCATCAACAAATAAACCATATATAATACCTACTCGAATAAAATTGATTATGTATAAAAAAAATAATGTATTATATTTTTTTTTGTATTGATATATATATTTACTAATAATTTCATTAAAAGTTACTATTATAGATCCAGCTATTATTCCCCAATCTCCTGTTTGTGAAGGTATAGTTGAAAATACTGTAGATAAAAAAAAACCTAAAAACAAGCAAATTAATTGTATAGTTATATATGTAAATTTTTTATTCAAAATTACTTGAGTTTATATTAAATTAATATATATTGTATTTGATCTGTCTAGTATTAACAGCTCTTAGATAGACAGACCTAATTGAATTTTAAAGTTGATTTTTAGATTTATATATCTTGTTCACTTAAACCAGAAATCATATATTGAAATGGTTCAGTAATTAAATCACTTTCATATATTCCATTTAATTTTAACTCTTGTTTCAAAACTTCTTCTAAGAGTTTGATGCTTCTAATAGTTGGTGCAATAGGTACACTTAATGAATTATATACATCTCTGAGTCCATCCAAAACTCGTTCATTTAAAATATTAATATCACCCGCTATTAGAGCATAGCTCGCATATCTTAGGTAATACTCAATATCACGTAAACAAGCAGCATATCTTCTAGTAGTATAAGAATTACCCCCTGGCCTTAAAAGCTCTGGTTGTTCTTCATATAAGCGTGCAGCGGCTTCTTTAATTATTTTAGGAGCCTGACAATTAATGACTTCCGTTGCTTTAATTCTGCTTAATCCGGAAACAAAATAATTATTTAATTCTTCTATTGCTATTTTATCTAGATATTTACCTGTTAAATCATAACGATTTAATATTGTAGTAATAGCATCTTGCATTAATTGAATCTCCTATCAAGTTTAACTAATATAAATATTATAATTGATTTTTATGATTTTCATATATTGTATTACTAATATAATAATTCAAAGATAAAATATAGATAATATGGACACTTTTTATTTTTCAATTAAAATAGTTTCAAATTATAAAATTATATGTTCTTTATTTTTTTATAATAAAAAATATCATTTTAATAATTATCCTATTTGTTTTACAGCAAAAAATGATAGTATAATGTATATTTTAATGGCTCAACATGATTTAATAAAATTATTATCATTAAATCATATATTTTATATATCTAAGGAAATATATAAAGCACATTTATGTTTATCATTAAATCAGTTTTATATTCAAAGTTAATAATCATAAATCAGATTATAAGGCAAATTTTTATAATATTAACAAATTTAAAATATTAAAAGTTATATCTAATTTAATTTATATATATTATAATTAATATTTAATTATTAGATTATATATAATATGTCTAATTAATCATTAATCAAAGAGAATATAATATATTTTTTAATTTAATCATATGTCTTTAATTTAGTTGTGTTCAAAATTAAATATGAATTATATGTACATTAGGGCATGTAACTCAGGGGATAGAGTATCAGATTCCGATTCTGAAAGTCGAAGGTTCAATTCCTTCCATGCTTATATTTATTAATTAATTAAAATTTTTGTATAATTTAAATATATTATGTAAAATCGTAAATATAAAATATAGGATTTTATATGTAATATATGAATTTTATTGATATTTTTTACTACTTGAATTTTTCAGAAATAGATTTTTATATAGAACAGTTTATATTTTTAGTGTATTGTACTATAATATTTTTATAATTTCTAGTCAAACTATATGCTATAGGGACTGTTAGGTTTCTACATATAATATATTATATAGTATATCATAAATATAAGCTTTATTAGTTTTAATAATAAATGCTAAACATAATATATTAACTTTATCTAAAAAAATAGTTTATGTATAAATAACTATAAATTTTTATTAGAGATCGAATAACATATACCTATATATTTATTTGATATGTTTTATTTAGGTGCTCTTAAGTATATCTTATTTACTATAAGATAAGTATATGATAAATTGATACTTTATTTCTATCGGATTTAGCTATATATTATATTATTATGGACGTGGGTTCAATTCCCACCAGTTCCATATTTGTATATTTAAAATGCAAATAGTCATTTTATTTATTAGTCTAATTTATATAAGTAATTAAAATTTTTTATGAAATAACTAGTTAAAATAGATACGATTAAATTTTTGATTATATAGTTTAGATTATAAATTTTTTATAAGTATTTATGTAATAAATTAGAATATAAATTATGTATCTGAAACTAAATAACATTTGTTTCATTAGTTTATATTTTATATATGATTTTTATATTTAGTTAATATTCTATTATGCATTATATCCCTTTATATTCTTTACCAGTAATACAAAATATATTTTCATCTTATCATGATGCAAGAACTATAAGTAATAAGACTTTAATTTCTCGTCGTTTTTTAGGAAAATTAATTAATCAATATTGGCAAGAAACGATTTTCTTATCTATTTCTAATTCATTATCAGAAAAGTATACTAACCAATTAAAATTACAAGGAGTACTCATATGTAAAAATGAACAAAAGAAATTTTTACTAGATTTTAGTAAAGCTTTACTTGCTGGTAGAATAGAAACATCATTAGATTTTAATAAAACAAATCAAAATTTCGATAAATCTATTGCATATATTTGGAAAAAAGGCCTTAATTTTTCTTTACCTAATAAGTTTTGGACTTTACTTATTAATAATAAAAATAACAAGTTAAGTAAAGAACAGATAATATTATTAAATAAATTACAAAATCAACCGTTACCTTTATTTACAATTACAAATAATTTAGATCAAATCATATTGGCAAAATCTTTAGAAGAAACAAATTATAATTTAAATTTAATTGATAAAATATATAAATGGTATTATCATAAATTCATTTTTAACCAACAAAAACAAGCGATGTATCATGGTTTATTTTTTGTGCATCCTATAGATGCTGTAGAATATTTAAATTATATAAAAGATAATTATAGTATTTCTAATCCTAATAAGGATAAAGAATTAAATCTTTTTTCTAGTCAATTAGGTACATATTACAAATTAACTAAAATGAATATGCAAAGTTTAGAATTTAGATTAATACCTGATCTTAATGAGATATCTAAATTACTGTATCAATATAAAAAACATAAAAACTTAAAATTTGATAAAAATCAAAAATATGGAAAAAACTTTTTTCAAGGACAACCAATATATATTATTGAGCCATTCTGGGCATTTAATAAAAAAACTCATAAAATGGAATTATTAGAGTATAATTATACATCTAATATCAATAGTAAGGTTGTACAGTATAAAGCAATATTTACAAATTATGAAATTGCTTTAAAAGCTTGGCAAAAATTTTCACAAGAATCTATAAATTATAAGATACCCCGAAAACCTCAAATGTTAGTATTTAATTTAGAAGATTTTATAAAAAAATATGAGTATATTAAAGAGATAAATAAAGATAATATTTTATTTATTCCTAATACACAATCTTATAAATTTATAAAAAAAGATATAAATATTAAGCCTCAAAGTAAAATAAACCAAATATTCATAAATAAGTTTTTTTATTTCAAAATACTTACTCAAAAAATTATTTGGTCCTTAACAAGTCGACAACCAATTAATTGGTAAATTATTAATTTACTAATAGATAATTTATATTTATTAATATAGTTAACCAATTTTGTAATATTATATTACGAGTATTATTTCCTTGAATAATACTCAACAACTAAAAGCTCATTCATCTGTAAAGCAACCCATTCCCTATCAATTATACCATTTACTTTACCTTGTAAAATTTTTGTATCTACTTCTAAGTGATTAGGTATACTTGCTAAAGTTGGAAAATTTAAATAATTTTTCACTAAATCTTGTGACGAATATTTATTTTTTATTTGAATAATATCACCAGGTTTACATTGATAGCTACATATAGATACAATTTTTTTATTTACAATAACATGCCCGTGATTTACTAATTGTCTTGCAGCTGGAATTGTCGGTGAAAGCCCTAAACGAAAAATGGTATTATCTAATCTCATTTCTAAAATTTGTAGAAGTATTAAACCAGTTGAGCCAGGAACCTTTTTAGCAATCTTAATGTATTTTGATAATTGTCTTTCATTTACACCATAATTAAATTTTAACTTTTGTTTTTCTTCTAATCTTAGTGAATATTCTGATGGCTTACGTGATTGTTGACTATGTTCTCCAGCCGGAGCAGCTTTTTTTGAAGTTTTGCGAGTTAATCCAGGTAAATCTCCCAGTCTTCGAGATATACGTAGTCTAGGTCCTCTATAACGAGACATTATTAAATCCTTATTTTAATATTTTATAATTATACATAATTTTATTTACAGAAAGATTATAAAATCTTTATTTTATAATCAATATTATATTTTTTTGGGTGATAAAATCATTATAATATTTTTCCCATCTTTAGCTGGAGGTTGCTGAATCTCTGCTATATGACTTAAGTCTTGTGCCATTTTGTCTAGTAATTCAACAGCTAGGTTAGCATGCTGAATTTCTCTACCTCTAAATGTTACATTTGCTTTAACTTTATCTCCTGCCTGCAAGAAGCGTAATGCCTGATTAATACGTACATTATAATCGTGTACATCTATTTTATATCTCATTTTAACTTCTTTTATAGTAACATTATGTTGTTTTTTTCTCGCTTCTTTTGCTTTTTTGTCTTGAGTAAATTTATATTTTCCATAATCTATTATACGACACACAGGAGGATCAGATTTTTCGCTAATCATTACTAAATCAAGACCTGCATTTGATGCCATATTCAGAGCATCATTGAACGAGTATATTCCTAATTGAGAACCAGAAACATCAATTAAACGTATATGATTATATTTAATACGTTCATTTATTAACGGTTCGATATTATTTCTTTTTTTTTCTTTTTTTGATTTATCTAACACAAATAATCAATTGTTTGTATTTTGGTTTATAAATAATGTTGTGCAATATATGCAAATTATTATAACATTACATACATAAGAAAGATAATAGTAAAATTCAGGTTATTATAATATAGTAGGAAATATTGTATGAAACATACACTATCTGTTCTAGTAGAAGATGAAGCTGGTGTTTTATCTAGAATTGTTGGACTTTTTGCTAGGCGTGGTTTTAATATTGAAAGTTTAGCTGTTGGTCCTGCAGAAAAACAAGGTATGTCTAGAATAACTATGATTGTGGCTGGCGATAATAGAACTATAGAACAATTGACCAAACAATTATACAAACTTATTAATATACTTAAGGTACAGGATATAACAGATATACCTTCTGTAGAACGAGAATTAGTTTTAATAAAAGTAAATACTCTTCCAGAAAATAGATCTGCAATCTTAGAAATTGCCAATGTCTTCAGAGCAAAAGTTGTGGATATAGCAAATAAATATTTAATCTTAGAGGTTACAGGAGATCCGGGTAAAATGGTAGCTGTTGAAAACTTACTAAAACAATATGGAATTATTGAAATTGCTCGTACAGGTAGAATTGCACTAATTAGAACATCAAATGTAAATACAGAACTTTTAAAAAGTAAATTAAATAATTATTCTCTATCTTAATACTAAAATCAATATGATGAAATGCAAAATATTAATAATATTATGCTTAAATAGTCCAATAGCCGGGCATTTCAACAAATGATAAGCATTCTATTAAGTCCCAATCAAAATATATATTCTTTACATATTTACTATATATTATATTTATGCTAATTAAAGTTTTTTTAGGAACAAAAAAATCAATATCAATATTTATATCTTGTTTTTGTTGATGTTTGTATTTAATTAATTGATAAGTTGTACAATTTTGAACATGTCTACAGTTTACACATATACACATAATTAATATTTTAATAAGATTTTATATAATAATAATTTTATTGGGGATGGAGGGACTTGAACCCTCACGATTATTAAAAATCAACAGATTTTAAGTCTGTTGTGTCTACCATTCCACCACATCCCCCATATAAAAATATATTAAATAGCTAGGCGATACCCAGATTTGAACTGGGGATAAAGGATTTGCAATCCTCTGCCTTACCACTTGGCCATATCGCCTGAATATTAATTCAGTACATTTAATCGTATCTGAAAAAATACTCTTTGTCAATGAATAAAAATAATAAAAAATATATTTATTCAGAAAATAAACGGCTTTTTAATATATCTTCTGCTTTTATTGTAACTAAATCATTTTTAGTTAAAATTTTATCTCCACTAATAAAAATTCTGTTTGCCTGTCTCATCCTAGCTCTATCAATAGCATTACGTATACTGCGAGCATTTGCAAAATGAGGTTGCTTCATTCTTCTTTCAGCGTATTCTAACAAAACTTTATCTGCATCAGGTGCAAAGCGATATTGTTGTTCCTCTAACATAAGTTTAGCTATAGCTAATAATTCTTGAGCTGTATAGTCTGGAAAATCTACATGATTTGTAACCCTTGATGATAAACCTGGGTTAGATTCATAAAATTTTTCCATTCTATCTTTATAACCAGCAAAAATCACTACCAAATCATCTCTTTGATTTTCCATTACTTGTAATAAAATCTCTATTGCTTCTGCTCCATAATCTCTTTCATTATCTGGTTTATAAAGATAATAAGCTTCATCAATAAACAGAACACCTCCCATAGCTTGTTTTAACACTTCTTTTGTCTTTGGTGCTGTATGTCCAATATATTGACCAACCAAATCATCTCGTGTTACAGTCATTAAATGACCTTTTCTAATATAACCTAATCTATTTAAAATATCAGCCATTTTCATTGCAACTGTTGTTTTACCAGTACCAGGACTTCCAGTAAAAGACATATGCAGTCCAGGACTTCCAGATATTAGTCCTAAATTATTTCTCAATCTATCAATTAATAGTAAAGCAGCTATTTCTTTGATTCTAGTTTTAACTGGTTGAAGACCTACTAGCTCTTGTTCTAATTCATTTAATACTTCTTGTATTTGCGTTTTATTATATTCTTCTTGTAAGTTTACTAAAGTATCGTCAGTCATATTTTTAGTTATATTTTGTGTTTTTACATATATAGCTTATTGAATTAAGAGAGATTAATATATTTAATCTCTCTTAAGATTAATTAAAATTTAATTAATATCTAGAGCCCTCTGGCTTAGCAGTCGCATAACTGCGGAAGCTATATCTTTGATTTCTGCTGTCGTCTTCTGTTCTAACTAATTCAAAGCCTGGTTCATAAGCTGGTCTATTTATTATGAATGATAAAACACAGCTTTCTGTACCTCTAGTATTATCAAAAGCATTAACTTTGATATATACGTTAGAATGTTGTTTACGACAACTGTTTATTTCAAACATTACTGTAGCAGGATCTGTAATATCAAATAATGGTAATCCCCATAATTCCCAATAATTATTACGTGGGTGCGGGTCTTCTGTATATTCAATATTTACTGACCAGTTTTGTGAAACTGCATATTCAATCTGTTTAGTAATTTGTTCATCTGTTAGGTCTGGCAAAAAGGAAAAAGTTCCTTGTGTTAATCTCACTATTCAATACTCCTTATAATATTGCTGTATTTGTTAAGGGATTATATTTTTATTATAAATAATAAAAATAAATACCACTATAAAATATAAGAATTAAGATGAAAAGATCTATACATTCGCTGTTGGAGTTTCAACAAAGTCAGCTGTATCTGTAGAAGTATAGTTAAAAGTAATATCTTTCCATAAGTCTAAAGCTGTTTGTAGAGGACCACATGTTTTAGCTGCAACACGTAAAATTTCTGGACCTTCTGCAACATAATCACGACCTTCATTACGAGCCATAACCATAGATTCTAATGCTACACGATTAGCTGTTGCACCAGCTTGAATACCATCTGGATGACCAATTGTACCTCCACCAAATTGAAGAACAACATCGTTACCTAGGTAATCTAATAATTGATGCATTTGTCCACAATGAATACCACCAGAAGCAACAGGAGTTACTTTACGTAAAGAAGCCCAATCTTGTTCAAAAAAGATACCTTGAGGTAAATTAACTTTTAAATGTGTTTGTAGTAAAGTATTATAGAAACCTCTAATCATTAGAGGATCCCCTTCTAATTTACCTACAACAGTACCAGCATGAATATGATCTACTCCTGCCATACGCATCCATTTACAAATAACACGGAAATTCATTCCATGAATTTTTTGGCGAGAATATGTTGAATTACCAGCACGATGTAAATGTAAAATCATATCATTCTTACGTGCCCATATAGCCATAGTCTGAATTGCTGTATAACCAATTACAAGATCTATCATTATAATGACTGTTCCTAATTGTTTAGCAAACTCAGCTCTTTCATACATATCTTCCATTGTAGCAGCTGTAATATTCATGTAATGCCCTTTCACTTCTCCGCTAGCTGCAATTGCTCTATTTACACCTTCCATTGAGTATAAAAATCTTTCTTTCCAACGCATGAAAGGTTGAGAGTTAATATTTTCATCATCTTTAAGAAAGTCTAAGCCTCCTTTCAAACCTTCATAAACAACTCTACCATAGTTTTTGCCAGAAAGTCCTAATTTAGGCTTAACTGTTGCACCTAGAAACGGACGACCAAATTTGTCCATACGCTCACGTTCTACAACTAATCCAGTAGCAGGACCTTGGAAGGTTTTTAAATATGCAACCGGTATACGCATATCTTCTAATCTTAAAGCTTTTACAGCTTTAAAACCAAATACATTTCCAATAATTGAAGCTGTTAGATTGGCAATAGAACCTTCTTCAAATAAATCTATATCATAAGCAATGAAAGCAAAATATTGATCTGTAGTATTTGGCACGGCTTCTACTTTATAAGCTTTAGCTCTATATAAATCACAAGCTGTTAATAAATCAGTCCATACAACAGTCCAAGTAGCTGTAGAGGATTCACCTGCAACAGCAGCAGAAGCCTCTACTGGATCAACGCCTGGTTGTGGGCTAACACGGAATAATGCTAATACATCCGTATCTTTAACAACATAGTCAGGATCCCAATATCCCATTTTTGCATATGGAATTACACCAGATTCATAACGTTCATTTTTAATCCTTGTCCGTTCTTCTACAGATTGAGACATTTATTCCTCCTTTAATTTAAGGCAGTATCATTAGGCTTTTAGTTGACTATTACATATTAAAATTTAAAAAAATATCTATTCAAATTCTAATATGAGTTTAGTTACATATTATAAGTGTATTGATTATATTATGTTCTTTAACCTTACATATAAATTTACCATTATATATGTATCAAATAATTGCAAAATTATTTATAGTAATGATAATTTTTTTTAATATCAAAAATATGTATCATAAAGAATATATATAATAAAATTTGAATATTAGTAAATCTAGCATTTTTTATGATAATATTTGTCCAGTTAAGAAATAAAGGAGATAAATAGATTGTCTGTACCACAAGTTCTTGATACTTCATTTCATGAAGAAGTAATAAAATCAAGTTGTCCAGTATTAGTAGATTTTTGGGCTCCTTGGTGTGGTCCATGTCGTATGGTTGCACCAGTTGTAGATGAGATAGCTAATGAATATAAAGATAAACTAAAAGTTGTAAAGATCAATACAGATGAAAATCCTAGCACAGCTACTGAATACGCTATCAGGAGCATACCAACGCTTATGATATTTATTGAAGGGAAAAAAGTTGATACAGTTATTGGCGCTGTACCCAAATCAACTTTAGCAAAAACATTAAAAAAATATATAAATAAGAATAAGAAATAAAAACGACATAAGTTTTATAAGGAAATACAAAAATATATGGTCAATAAATGTATGTTAACACATAAGTTAGCTAATAATGCTTATAGTGTATCACATTCTCACGTAAGAACTAAAAAAATACAACATATTAATTTACAAACAAAAAAAATTTGGTCTACTAAACAAAAAAGGTGGATAAAAATAAAAATATCTACAAAAGCTATTAAATCTTTACATAAATTCAAAATATAAATTACTATTTTTATATAATAAATAGTGACAATTGAATCATAGTATGTTACTATTTATAATATATATAAACATTATAATCGAGAGTAATAGGAGAATATCAGTATAGATTCACTAAACTATATAGAAAACTTAAACAAAGATACTAACGAAGATGAATTACTATTAGAAACACCTATAGGGTGGTCATCTACATGTTTTGATGAAACAATTCATTATTATATAGATTGTAATTCACATATTGATCATGATACAAGCAAAAACGAGAAAGACACATCAAATAAGTAATAGATAAAAATATAAAACGGTATTACATAATAATAGTAATACCATTTTTAAATATTTTATGCTAGTATAGCTCAATTGGTAGAGCAGCTGATTTGTAATCAGCCGGTTATGGGTTCAAGTCCCTTTACTAGCTTAATACTATAAATAATTACAATAATTGAGTATAAAGTATATATTTGTTACTTAACTTAAGCCTAAATTTTGAATAATAGGTATATTAGACAATAATAAATAAGCGAAGCCAGCTCCCCCTACAGCTCCTACCAAAAATCCTGCCGTAAATTGTCCCCATCCTTCTCTTGTTTGTAATAAATCTTTCGAATTATCTTTATCAAATGAAACATTACCATACATCGATAAGCAAACTGTTAAAATGATAATTAAACCAACAGCAGATAAAAAACCTGATAATAAAGCTACATCAGTATTTCTTAAAGGGCCTAATTTATCAAATGGACCAACTAAAAAATAACCATGAGCCATACCGATTTCTAGTCCTCTTAATAGAGGAGAGAGTCCCCTTCTATAAGCAGGAAGGTTGCTTAATAAGCCTTTAGTAAATGTAGACGTGCTAACTGGTGTTGATAAATTACCCACAAATGGATCATTATTATATGATTGAATAAAATCTGACATAAATCTGTTCTCCAAAAGAATTAATTTAGTAAGTTATTTACAAACTATTAATTAAAATAGGTCTTTAATTTATAGTAACAATAAATAACAAATTTAACTACATTTATTAAATATCTGTTAAATATATTTATGTTAACATAGTATATGTATACGTAATATTTAAAGTAATATGAATTAAATACAATATGAGAAATGAAAGTTATAATTATGATTTACATACTTCTAATTATATTAATAAATACAATAAATTTTCATTATACTAAGGAGTTATATTGATTTATGTCCATTTTAACTAGTTATTTAATATTTATAATTATATTTACAGGATTAGCTTTAGGCTTATATTTTGGTTTACAAGCCATTAAATTAATATAATTTTAAATATAAACTATACTTAAGTATTTATATTAGCTTATGTATCAAAAGAGTTACTTTTGATACAAAATTAAATTAACTACTAAAATAATAATATGTCAAATATCAAAAAAGATAAAATTTTAGGATCTCGTCGAATTAGTAATTATTGGTGGGCTACAACTATTTTTTTAGGTGGTTTAGGTTTTTTTTTAGTTGGTTTATCTAGTTACTTAAAAATGGAATTATTACCTTTTACTAAATCTACTGATTTATTATTTTTACCACAAGGGATCATAATGACATTTTATGGAACAACAGCAATATTAATAAGTTTATTTCTGTGGTTTACTATTCTTTGGAATGTAGGTTCTGGTTATAATGAGTTCAATCGGGATCTGGGGTTAATTACAATTTTTCGCTTTGGGTTTCCTGGTAAAAATCGAATTTTAAAATTACAATATAATATTAATGATATTCAATCTATAAAAGTGAATATACAAGAAGGTTTAACACCCAAAAGGGAAATTTATTTAAAAACAAAGGATGAAAGAGAAATACCTTTAACGAGAGTTGGTAACCCAATACTGTTACATGAAATAGAAGAACAAGCAATATCTTTAGCTAAGTTTTTAGGGGTTTTTTTGGAAGGTATTGAATAAAATCTAAATATTTTATATTAATTAATTGAAATATGTGTTATTGTTATTTTTGTAGCGGGTATAGTTTAGTGGTAAAACCTTAGCCTTCCAAGCTAATGATGCGGGTTCGATTCCCGCTACCCGCTTTAATAAATTAAGCAATATAAATTTTATATGAAATATATTGTTAATCATATGCATCTGGCTGGATTCGAACCAGCGACGTCCTTTACAGGATGGCGGATTATTAGAGTCGGTTTCATTAAAAACCTCTCCTACAAAACCGTACTTGAAATTTTCACTTCATACGGCTACTACCTATTTATTTTTTCGAAACATATTTTCTTCAGTAAATTTGTTTTTATTTCTATCATATGATCCATAAATATTTTATAGTTCCAATAATAAAATACTTTAACAAATTTTTTACCTCTTTTTTTTAACCAAAAGTATAATATAAGAGAAATTATTCTATAAAACTTTTGTACTATATCAAATGATAATAATGTAGTGTATAACTGATAAAAAATTTTAAACCTTTTAATAATTATTCTAAAAAATTTACGTATTGTTATATGATGATTGATACGTAGATATTTTAATGAATTTTTACTATATAATAAAATTTTACAATTGTATATTAAATTATTATAAATATTACGATTATCATTAAACTTCCAGTGAATATTATTTATTAATAATCTATATGAGTTATTTAATACCCAATTATTATCATGTACTGTCAATGGATAATATACACATATATTTAACTTATAACTATGCATAAATACATTAATATATGTTTTTGTAGATTGACTTACAATATATAAATTATTTAACAAAGCTTCATTAATGAAATAATGTTTATTATAAAAATTGTATGATTCATAATAATTAATTATAGATTTAAATAATATACATTTTTTAGAAAAAATATATGTACTTTTTAAAATAGATAAACTTTTAAAATTAAACCATTGTATTCCATGTAAAAATATTTTACATAGCAATTGATAAAGCATATGATTACATAATAAAAAATTACTTAACAATAATGAAGGAGTATGAAACATTTCTATTTCTTCTAAATTTTGTGTTCGTAACCATTTTATTATATTAGATGTAAAGTAAGGTACTGCTTGTATTTTCTGTTTTAAATAACTAATGTTAATATATTTACTATGTACATAATGATTAGTATATATAAAATTATTAATATTTAATTTAAAATTATTATAACAAGATATAATCTTTTTTTCTTGTGAACCATATGATATGTGATGGTATATATTTATATCAAATGTAGATTTAAATCTAGCACTCCACTCAGATTCTAAACATAAATATATTAAATATTGTTTAACTTTTTCTAATAAGATTCGAAGGAAATTGTATGATTCACATAAACTATCCGATTTGAATAAAAAATTCAAGACATATATTTTGTCTATATCTCTTATAATATAGTTTTCTTGGTTGAAATTTATATAAGAGTTTTGTATAGAACCAAATACTTGTTGAATAGCTATAAGCTTCGCTTCATTAGAATTTATTAAGTGATTTTGCGCTTGATATACTAAATTTTTATTACATACTTGAGTAGCTGTATAAATTTTATTTTGTAATACAAACACTCTCTGTTTTATTTGATTCCAAGGTAAATATTGCCACTGAGTTTTTTGATCAAGTATATAATTAACCATTACTACAAATAGATTTCGTATAAAATCATATTATTCTAATAAATAGCTGCAATAAGTAGGCTTATTAATAAATCTAAATTAAATAAATATATTTAAATATTTATTTTTCAATTTAATTTTTTAATCTACAAGCTTTATTATTGCTTCTTGCTAATAAGTATTTTATATTTGCCTCAAATTTTGCTTACTTGTAAGTATATTATTTACTTATTAGTTTTCCCGTTCCATACTTCTTATAACCTTTGTTAACTTAGGCTCCTCTCTATATACTAATAGCCTCTACTAAAAATCATGCTTATATTAACTCATAATAATTAAGCTTAAGGACAAAAACATACATATTTTGTTTATTTATCTAATATATGTAGTGATTTATTAGTACTTTATACAAGGGTTTGTTTTCCTAGCCATATTAACATTCTAGTTAGTCTGCTTTATTTATACATAATTAAGGCTAGCATATGTACAAATTGACTAACTAAGTATATTCATGATTTAGAATAGATGGATTTGAACCAACAAAAAAAGTACAGTTTTGCAAATTTTAACTAGTTAATTATTCTTATAAAATTTAGCTTTTAGTTAGCTAATCTTTACTAATATATAATATATATTATTATATTAGATCGGTTAACACCTAAAAACGGGTCACACATGAGTCCGCTGCCTTCGGCCTCTCGGCCACAGATGCTTGACAAATTATTGTAAACCTAAATTATCTAAAAAATCAAGTCCATTATTCATTCATATTGTGATAAGTTGCAACAGATGATGGAGAAATTTTATTTAAATATCTAAAAATCCAATATTTAAATATTGTATCTAAAATAACCGGAAAAGTAGAAATAAAAACAAATATAAAATCTCGACTTTCTGGTAGTCCCAAATGCCTTAATATTAATTCTATAATTACTTCCCATCCATGAGGAGAATGAAAACCAACAAACATGTCAGTAAATAATATAATTAAAAAAGCTTTAGCAGTATCGCTTAAACCATAAATCAGTTCATTAATGAATGATTGTAGAATTGAAAATTGTCGTTTACTTGATATAATAATAGAGACGAAAACTGCTATTGATAAAAAATCTGCTAAAATATTTTTTATAGCACAAGAACTTTCATTAGCATAGTCTAAAGCTATCTCTAAAGCTTTTTCGGTCATTTTGTAATTAATTAAATTTGATGAAGGGTTGCTTATTTTCCCTACAAGTATTTCAAAATGCAATTTTTCTTCAAATCTTTGTAATTCAGCAAATGCTCGCTCTTCTTGAGACTGATTAAGAAAAATAATATGTTCATCTCTATTCCATAAATAATTCACTAAAGGTCCAAAAATAAAACTTTTAGAAATTTGATTCATAAGAACAGGCATAATGAATAAGAATAGAATATACTTAACAGATGCAACTGTTTGATATCTTGCTACTTTAAATTCTTCTAATGCTTCCACTTCTGCATTTGGATCTAACTCTTTTTTGAATTTTTCAAAAAGTTTACTGATCGATCTAGGTATAATACCAGTTTTATCTAAAGCTGACTGATTAATTTTTTTTAAATTCCAATACTTCATGATTAATTATAAAATTAGATCAATAAAAATTTATTAGCAAAATAACAAATTAAGATAAAATTAAATTGTATAAATTTTCAAAATCACATATTCTTATATATTAATAATAAAAACTTAAACTAGGATAATATATCAAATGTTATTTACTTTTTTTTTCTTTCTCATCAATACTATATATTACATATGGTATGATAAAATACCTGAAAAATATAACTATTTAATTGTACCTAATACTTGTTTTCAGCAAAGATTAAATTTTGATAAAAAAAATAATGTAAGAATTAAAATATATAAATGTAATAAATATTTATTAAAAAAAATAGAAAATTATAAATTTAATATATGGAAATTTATAAAAAATCATAATCTTAAAAATAAATATTTATATAAGTACATATACATTTTACAACAATTTGGTTTTATAAATTCTATTCATAGACACATGATATTATGTACCCAGTATAAACAAACTATATTCAATATAAAAGTCAATCCTATTCTAAAGAAGGTTAATATTATTCATCATAAACAGTTAAAAATATATTCTAAACTATTAAGCATCTTATTTAAACAACAACTTGGATTACCTAAAAATTATTTACATATTCAAAGAAGCATAAATATAATATATAATTGGTATTTATATAAAGGATATCAATGGACTAATATTAATATAATCAATACGCCTGAATCCCATGAAATATCTATATTAATTGATGAAGGTAAAATTTATGAAGTAAATTTAGTATGTAAAACTTATGGTATAAAAAAAAACATAATCTTAATCAATTAAATAATTTCATAATACAAAAACTTAAAATTTCCCCCAATATGATACTGAATCTAAATGAATTAGAAGCAGGTATTTCATTTTTAAAACAAGGAAATATAATAAAAAATTTTAATTATAGGATTCATTACCATTCTAAAGGACTAGTTGTCAATATTAGATATAATTTAAATAATCACCACTTAATATATCTTTATAACGAATATAATACAAATATTTTACAAAACAATCAAAGCAAAATATCAAATCTATTGAAAAAAATAATGTACTTCTTAAAAAGTTTTTCTATTAATAAGATAGTATATAAAATAAATCAAATTGCCAATGTAACTTATAAAGATTATTCATTTTTTAAATTAGAATATGCATATTTTTGGAATTTTATAAAAAACTTAAAAATACAAATTGATAGATCTACTACTTTCAATAAAATTAATATAGAATTATCTGATTTGAAAATCATAAATTATATTAGTCATATTTGTATATTATATAGTCATTATAATTTATATTATCCTAATTATAAATCTATATTTAATTATATAAAAATAATAAATTCTAATTCATTTATTAAAAAAATTTCTGGTTTGCAAATTAAAATAAAATATTTAACAATTAAAGTTAAATATAACTTAGGATACAATATCAATATAATTCAAAAACTAACGATACAATATGGTAAAGAATATATAAAATATATATATAGATATTGCAAGTTAAATTCTATTATACAACGATTAGATATTGTATATACAATATCTAAAATTATCGAAGAGCAAAAATTATATATATCACTTCAATTAATTAATCAAATTATAAATGATAAGCATATTTATAATATAGCAATATATCCGTATTTTAATTTATTATTATTAATCTATCTGAACTTGAATCATATAGAACCTACAATCTATATACCTGATATATATCAACATATTCTATTAAATTATAATTTAATTATAAATTTACCACCTATATTACCTAATATACAAAAAAATACTTGCATATTAAAATTAAAATTTAATATTTATAATCTTGATAAATATTTATTATTAAGACAATTAAATAACAATTATACTAACCTAAAAAATGTCTATAATTATGAAGTTCCTTATGGCATCCATTATTTATTAAATGCAGAATATAAAATATATACAATGAAATATATTTCAACATATATTTTTATGAATTATATTAAAAACTTTTCATATAGAATTCACAGCTTACACAATCTAAATGACACAAAACTTTTATATAAAAATCATATAATAATTGGTATTGGTATACAATTAAAACAAATATCTAAGCTAGGCTTTGAATACTATATCACTGATCAAAATGAAAAATTTTTTCATATTAGCACATATTTCAACTAAACTATAAAATAATATAATAAACAACTAAACTAATACTTATGATATATCAAAGTTTTTTAAGTAAGTTAGAAGGAAATTGGATATCTCAAAAAACAGACTACTTTACTAATACAAAAAAAATAGAATATAGTCAATCATATATACAACTAAAAAAGGTGAAAAATATATTAAAGATAACAGAGAAAAATAAAAATATCTTATGTAATTATGTATTTTATAATAAAAATAATCAAACACAAGGATATTATATTTTTTTTAAAGATTCTAAATCATATTATGGCAATATAAAAAAGATTACAAATAATCAAATAAATCATTACATATTCAAAATTTATACAAACAATTGTATAAAAATTGAATATGTAAAAAACAATATAATATATCGAGAATATATTTATTTTATTAATGATAGATTTAAAATCACTATTAGTCTATTAAAAGACTATAATAAATATTTAGCTATATCTTTTATTTCTGAAATCAAAATATTGGATCAAAACTAATCAATTTATAATATACTATTCTAAATCTTTTCTATTAGGATTTCTTGATGGATCATTAGACAAAAAACCAAAAAAGAATAGAGAAACAAAAAAAATAACCGTCGTATAAACAAATATTTTTAGAGTAAACATAATTAATATCCTATCTAACTATAAACTTTTAATATACTACAAAACAAATCAATAATATTGTATACGAAAAATACATAAACTTCATAAATTAATTAAAAAATTTCATATGTTTATTATATAATTAGTTATACAAATTATAAATTTTGTTGATTTTTAGATAGATTTTTTTTGACTTTATATTATGATTTTTTGTAAATGGTATCTTCTTGATATAAATAGTACCTTCAATAATAACATTATTTTTTTGATTATACAGACTAAAGACTTTTTTAGCGATTGTACTTTTGGCAAATGCAATAGCATTTAAATTCACCATATCATCTCTAAAATTATATAAACTCACAAGCATATAACATAAACACTCACTTTTTAATCTTTTTAACTTTGGCTGGCTTAATATATAAGCCGTACAAACTAAAGTATTCATAATATAATTATTTGTTAAAAATAGTCTTGATTTACTTTTTGATTTTGATTATTAATTGATGTGTAATTTAAGTCTTTTAATTTTTTCATAATTTTTCCAAAATACTCTTTAAAATACTCTTCAAGTGTTTCCATTTCATCATTTTTTATTTGCAACAAATCATAAACTTCATACATAGAAGTATTAAAATCATCACTACGCAATAAAACTGAAGCAAAAGCTAATCTATCAGAAATATTCCAACTCCATTGAAAAAATTTTGTTAAATTACGAAAAAGCTGTAGAAAAATTAATGGTATCTGAGATATTCTAGATCTTTGTCCAGATAACTTTTCACATAATTCAATAATTTCAGTAGAACTCCAAGATTTAATACCTACCATAGGCAAAATTTTATTCTTTGTTTTAATAACAGACAAACTTTTAATAGTACATTTAGCAACATCTTGAGTATCTATATAAGCAATTGATGTAGAATCATCTGTAATCCACACAGTTTGATTATCTAAAATTGGTAAAGCATATTGTCCAATTAAACCTTGAAAGAAACCTGATACTTTAAATATCGTATAATCTATTCCTGATTGAGTTAAATAAGCTTCTATATTGACTTTCATTTGCATTAATGGTATGTCAGGATATTTGCTAGCATTTAGAATAGAAAAAAAGATATATCTCCTAATATTAGCCTTTTTAGCTGCATCTATAAGAGTGTACTTACTATAAAGATCAATCTTAATTGAGCCATATAAATCAGATGTTCTTGCAGTAGAAGCATCTATGATTGCAGTTATACCTAAAAGTGTTGGAGGAATTGTTTCCGGCAACTTTAAATCTCCATATACTAATTCTGCACCCCATTCCTTTAAAAAAGCTGCCTTACGAAAATTTCGTACAAAACATTTTACTTGAAAACCCTCATCTAAAGCTTTTCTAACAATTTGTCTGCCTAAAGTACCTGTTGCACCTAAAACTAATAAACTCATATAATCATTTTATTTATATATTACTTAAATTATGGGTAGAGAGGGACTTGAACCCTCATAACTAAAAGTTGTCATATTTTGAATATGATGCGTATGCCAATTTCGCCATCCACCCTAGTATTATATATAATTACATAAGATAGATTATAAAAGCAATCATTATGCATATACTATTAATATAAGCGAATATGAATTTTTTACAAATCTCTTTACTTAATCGATATATTTATTCACCTGAAACTTGGTTACATAAATTAAAATCAAGAAAAAAAATTTATTTCTTATTTATTTATTTATGTATCATTTTATATACGAATTCTATATATATCAGCATTAGCACAACTATATATTTTATATTATTTTTATATTATAAGATATTAGAAACTTGCAATATAAAATCTATAGGCCAATATTTTTTAATATTATGCATAATAGTATACATTAGCCTTTTATTAAAGCTACAATCTTCATATCTTTTTATTGAATTATTACTAAATATATATAATATTTTAATATATATAAAAGACTTATATACATTACAGTTTAGAACAATATTACTTGTCATTCACTATATGATAGTAATTAATATAATATTTATAACAACAATGTATGAAGATATCATTTTTAGTTTTTTAATATTTTGTGCAAAATACAAAAGTAATATAATATGGAAAATTACTCTTATATCATCTTTCGCATCTCAATCTTTAGAAAGAATTAATTTAAAAATTCAATATATAATTCTAACTATTAAAATAAAAAACCTGATTTATTCATTTAGATATGATATATATATCTACTTAATATTAAAATTATTACGAGAAATACACAGTGATATTTATATAATATCTTCTTTATTATATAGTAGAGAATTAAGTTATAAAATTCTTGATATAAATAATATATATACATAAATCAAATTTTGACTTGAAGGCTATGAATATATTTATAGTAAAAACTACAATTAAAATAAAATTTACATATTATGTTAAATAAGCCAAGCAATAATGATACAGAAATAAATTTAGATAGTTTGATAAATCAGCCATATAAATATGGATTTTATACAAATGTTGAATCTGATAGTTTACCTCCAGGTCTTAATGAAGAAATAGTTGAAACAATATCAAAAAAAAAAAAAGAACCGGGATATCTAAAAAAATTTCGTTTAAAAGCTTATGAAAAATGGAAAAAAATGCACGAACCTAAATGGGGAAAATTAAAATACAAAAAAATAGAATATGATGAAATAACTTACTATTCTACACCTAAATATAAAAAAAAGCTGAATAATTTAGAAGAAGTAGATCCAGAAATTTTAAAAACATTTAATAAACTAGGTATTCCTTTAACTGAACAAAAAAGGCTAAGTAATGTTGCTGTTGATGCTGTATTTGATAGCATATCAATAGCTACTACTTTTCAAAAAGAATTAGCTGAAGTTGGAGTTATTTTTTGTTCAATTACTGAAGCTATATATAAATATCCTGATTTAGTAAGAAAATATCTAGGATCAGTAGTCCCTGTTGGTGATAATTATTTTGCGGCTTTAAATTCTGCTGTATTTAGTGATGGTTCTTTCTGTTATATTCCGCCAAATACACACTGTCCATTAGAACTTTCTACTTATTTTAGAATTAATAACAAAGAAGCTGGACAATTTGAAAGAACTTTAATAATTGCAGATGAAAACAGTTATGTCAGCTATCTTGAAGGTTGTACAGCACCCCAATTTAGTAATAATCAATTACATGCGGCAGTTGTTGAATTAATTGCACTTAAAAACGCCACAATAAAATATTCAACTGTACAAAATTGGTATTCTGGTAACTCAAAAGGAGAAGGGGGTGTTTATAATTTTGTAACTAAAAGAGGATTATGTTGTGGTGATAATGCTAAAATTTCATGGACACAGGTAGAGACAGGGTCAGCTATTACATGGAAATATCCCAGTTGTATTTTAGCTGGAAATAATAGTATTGGAGAATTTTCTTCTATAGCATTAACGAATAATTATCAACAAGCAGATACAGGAAGTAAAATGATTCATATAGGAAATAATACAAAAAGTCGTATTATCTCTAAAGGTATTTCTGCTGGTCACTCAATTAATAGTTATAGAGGACTAGTTAAAATAGGACCTAAAAGCAAATATGCACGTAATCATTCTCAATGTGATTCTCTATTATTAGGTAAAAAATGTAAGGCTAACACTTTTCCATACATCCAAGTTAGGAGTCCTTCTGCAAAAGTTGAACATGAAGCCTCTACTTCTCGAATTGGTGAAGAGCAAATTTTTTACTTCTTACAAAGAGGTATTGAAATTGAAGAAGCAATTAGTTTAATGATAAGTGGTTTTTGTAAAGAAGTATTAAAAGAATTGCCTATGGAATTTGCTATGGAAGCAGACCGTTTATTAAACTTAAAATTAGAAGGTAGTGTTGGGTAAATAAAAATAATTAACATAATGAATCAAAATATACTAAAAATTCAAAACTTACATGTAAATATAGATAATGATACTATTTTAAAGGGTATTAATCTATCTATCAACAAAGGTGAAATACATGCCATAATGGGCAAAAATGGTTCTGGTAAAAGTACTTTAGCAAAAGTCATTGCTGGACATCCTAAATATAAAATAAATAAAGGAAATATTATATTAAATGAACAAGATATAACATTTGAAGAAACAGCAAAACGTTCTCATAAAGGTATTTTCCTTGCTTTTCAATATCCTGTAGAAATTCCAGGAGTAAATAATCTTGATTTCTTACGTCTTTTATATAATTCTCATAGAAAAGCTAATCTATATACAGAGATAGATCCTTTATCCTTTTTTGAATTAATTAATACAAAAATTAAAAAAATTGATATGCTACCAAATTTTTTAACGAGAAATGTAAATGAAGGTTTTTCAGGTGGAGAAAAGAAAAAGAATGAAATTTTACAAATGACATTATTAAATAGTCAACTTGCAATATTAGATGAAATCGATTCAGGATTAGATATCGATGCATTAAAAAGTATTGCTAATAATATTAATAAATTCAAAAATAATTCTAATTCAATACTCTTAATTACACATTATCAAAGGTTACTGAATTATATAATTCCAGATTATATTCATATTATGGAAGAAGGACGTATCGTATATACAGGCAATGCAGAAACAGCCAAAAAATTAGAACAATATGGCTACAAATATATTAATAGTAAAAATAGTATATAAAATTCAATTATTTTATTTACAACAAAAAGTATAACTAAAAAAATAATTCATATAGTTTAAAAATATTAATATAGAAAGAAATCTAATAATTAATATAAGAAAAAAAATTTTGAGAAAAATATTATAAATATCATTAAATATATAATTAAAAATTTATGCTATTAAATTAATAGCATAATAAACGGATTTTTAGCTTCGATAATAAATTAGGATAATATTATATAAATTTATAAAATATCCTAATTATATAATGAATATCTTAATTGCAATTATACTGAGAAAGCTTGCTTAACATCTTCTATAGATTGTTTTAATAATTCTTCTATTTCTGGACTTAATTTTTTTGTAGTGCGTATACTTTCTCCAAATTCAGGTTTAGAATTACGTAAATCTTCTCTTAAAGCTTGAACAAAATCTTTAACTTTAGATAAATCGATATCATCTAAATAGCCATTAATACCCGTATAAATAACAGCTGTCTGTTCTTCAACAGGAATAGGAGAATTTTGTGCTTGTTTTAAAATTTCTCTTAAACGCTGTCCTCTTGCTAATTGATTTTGTGTTACTTTATCTAAGTCAGAAGCAAACTGAGAAAAAGCTTCTAATTCTGCAAATTGTGCTAATTCTAATTTTAATTTACCTGCCACTTGTTTCATAGCTTTAATTTGTGCTGCCGAACCTACACGTGATACAGATATTCCTACATTAATAGCAGGTCTAATACCTGAATTAAATAAGTCCCCAGATAAAAAGATCTGTCCATCTGTAATTGAAATTACATTAGTTGGAATATATGCAGAAACATCACCTGCCTGTGTTTCAATAATAGGTAAAGCGGTCATACTACCACCTCCTATATCACTACTCAGTTTAGCTGCTCTTTCTAACAATCTTGAGTGTAAGTAAAAAACATCTCCAGGATAAGCTTCACGACCAGGAGGTCTACGTAATAATAAAGACATTTGACGATAAGCTTGTGCTTGCTTAGTTAAATCATCGTAAACAACAAGAGTTGCTTTACCCTTATACATAAAATATTCGGCTAAGGCTGCTCCTGTATAAGGAGCAATATATTGCAATGTAGCTGAAGCGTCAGCATTAGCTGCTACAACTATAGTATAATCTAATGCACCTTTATCTTGCAAAGTAGACACAACTTGAGCTACTGAAGAAGCTTTTTGACCAATAGCAACATAAACACAAACTACATCTTGACCTTTTTGATTAATAATAGTATCTAAAGCAACTGCAGTTTTACCAGTTTGTCTATCACCGATAATAAGTTCTCTTTGTCCCCTGCCTATTGGAATCATTGAATCAATAGCAGTAATACCTGTCTGTAATGGCTCACAAACAGATTGACGTCCAATAATACCAGGAGCATACGATTCAATTAATCTTGTTTCTCGAGAATCAGGGGTACCTTTTGCATCAATAGGTCTTGCTAAAGGATCTACTACTCTACCTAAAAAACTATCTCCAACTGGAATTTGCGCAATTTTACCAGTAGCTTTCACAGAACTACCTTCTAAAATATTCCTACCATCCCCCATTAAAACCACACCAACATTATCGCTCTCTAAATTAAGAGCAATACCTATTGTTTGATCTTCAAATTCTAGTAATTCACCTGCCATTACTTCATCTAAGCCGTATACTCTTGCAATACCATCTCCAACTTGTAAAACAGTACCAACATTAGCTATTTGTACTTCTTGTTCATACTTATCAATTTGTTGACGTATTATATTGCTTATTTCATCAGGTCTAATATTTACCATATTACAATTATGAATTATTATTTATAATATATTGTGATTCAAATCTTTATCATTTAGGCTGAATTTAAATAAGTTGTCATATGAATCAACTTACCTTGTAAACTTGTATCAATAGTTTTAGATCCTATCTTTACTATAAAACCAGCTATCAAATCGGGGTTTAATTTAGTTACTAGCTTTACAGTTTTACTACAAGACATATGTTTTATCTTATTAATTAATTCTGTCTCTTGTACATCTGTTAAAACAATTGGAGTCGATATTTCTGCAACTACAGTAGACTCTAGTTGATACACTAAATCTAAATATTTATTTATAATAAGATCTAATACGGAAATTCTACGTCTATCTATCAAAACCAGTAAAAATTTAAGTACAATATCATGAACTTGATTTGAAAATACCTTATTAACAACATTTTTTTTAATTTCTACTGTAATTGATGGATTATCAAAGAATATTTTCAACTCTTCTGATTTTTTTAATATATTAGATACCAAAGATAAATCTTGGTTGATTTGATCTAATATAGCAGAATCACGAGCAGATTCTATAAGTGCTTCTGCATAAGGCATAGCTACTTTAGACATAACCCCTTGATTGCTCATAAAATACCTCCTAATTGAGCAATATTATTATCGATAATTTTCGCTTGAATAGCAGGAGTAATTTGATTTTGCAATTGCAAAGTAACCCTTTTAATAGCCAAAGATGTAATTTGCAACTGAATTTGTTGCCTGATTTGGCCTTCTGCTGTAGCAATATTTGTCTTACTAGCAGATATTAATTTATTAACGTCTGCTTTTCCTTGGTCTAATATAGACTGTCTCACTTTTTGAGCAGTTAATTCTGCTTCTTTTATTATTTGATTAATAATAAGTTGAGTTTGTGCTAATTGCTTTTCTGATTCAGCTAATCTTAAATTTGCTTGTTGTAAACGCTCTTCTGATTCCTGTATCGCAAATAGAACTTTTTCTTGCCTAGCGATTAAAACAGAACCTAAAAATTGTTTTAAGACATATATAAGACCTGATAATAACAATGCAATATTAATTACATTCGCTTCCAAAAAATTTGTGTTAAAACTGATTCCTTGATTAGTATGTTCTTCAATAATTGCAATTATATTAAATATTTGCATAACTTTTTCCATTATATCTATATATCCCAAATTATTTAAAATAATAGCAAATTATAATTATCAATATAATTAAAATGTATAAATATACATTAATTATCTAATAACTTTAACTTAATTTTATCGCTTAAAACATCAACTTGTGTTTCTAATGTTTTTAAAGCATTTTCTTTTTGAATATTTAATTGATTATATGCTTCAGCTACTAATTGTTCTGCATCTAATTGCGCTTCTTTTATTTTAATAGATACTATATTTTGTGCTTCTTGTTGAGCATCTTTAATAATATTTTGAGCTTTTTTTCTTGATTCTGCTAATTGATACTCATATTGTTTAGTTAATTCATTAGCTTTTAATAAAGATGCAGAAGCTGAAGTTAAGCTGTTGCGAATATATTCATCACGTTCATCCAGCACATGGCCAATAGGCTTATAAAAGATTACATTTAATACAACAGTTAAAGCAAAAAATTGCAATGCCATTAAAGGTAATGTTGCATTAAAATCAAAAAGACCTCCTTCAACCTCTGTACTTGAAATTTGTAATAACAAAAATGGAAAGTTGATCATTTATTTGTTGATATTAATTTTAGACTTATATTTACAATAAATATCGAGATTATATTGTAAACTTGATAAAACGCTTAGTTTTTTTATTTTTATACTAATAATATAAAATCAAAAACTAAGCGCAAATAATTAGATTAACCTGTATAAGGATTTGCAAATAAAAGTGATAATGCTACAACTAAACCATAAATCGTTAAAGATTCCATAAAAGCTAAACTCAATAAAAGAGTACCTCGAATTTTACCTTCAACCTCTGGTTGTCTTGCAATACCTTCTACAGCGTTAGCTGCTGCACTACCTTGACCAATTCCCGGTCCAATTGCAGCAAGACCTACAGCAAGACCAGCAGCTATAACAGAAGCAGCAGAAATAATAGAATCCATAAATAATATTATATAATTAGAATATATAGAAAATTAACAGATTTCATATTGTATAAATGAACCATTTAAGTTCATAGATTAAATTATAATAATAAGTTTAATGCTCACCATGACCTTCCATAGCTTCACCTATGTAAGCAGCTGATAAAGTAGAGAATATTAATGCTTGAATAGAACTAGCAAATAATCCTAATATCATAACAGGTAAAGGTATTAAAATAGGTACTAACAATGTAAAAACTGACACTACAAGCTCATCGGCTAAAATATTGCCAAATAAACGAAAACTAAGAGATAAGGGTTTTGTAAAATCTTCTAAGATATTAATTGGAAGTAATACAGGAGTTGGTTCAATATAACGCATGAAATAACCTATACCATTTTTACTTAAACCTGCATAAAAATATGCAGCTGAAGTTAGTAAGGATAAAGCAACAGTAGTATTTATATCATTAGTAGGTGCTGCTAATTCACCTTCAGGAAGATGAATTAACTTCCAAGGTATTAAAGCTCCTGCCCAATTACTACCTAAAATAAATAGAAAAATAGTTGCTATGTAAGGAACCCATGAACGATATTCATCCTCTCCTATTTGATTTTTAGCTATATCTTGTAGAAATTCAAGTACAAACTCCATAAAATTTTGCAACTGTCCTGGTATTTTATCTAATTTTCTAGTTCCAATAAAAGCTATTAATACTAATACAGCTATTACTAACCATGAAACTATAAAAACTTGTCCATGTACTTTATAACTACCTATTGTCCAGTATAAATGTTTACCTACTTCAACTGCAGATAATGTAGCAAATGAAGAGATCTGTTCTAATTCTGTATAATCCATAAAAATTATAATTTGAATAAGTAGTACAAAATATATTAGATCTTTATATTAAATTTTCTTTAAAATAAAAATACTATTATAATTAATTATATATCTATATAGTAATTATTTAACATTATTGTCAGAATTTCAGTAATAATATATAATAGCATCATATATTCATAAAATATAAAAATTTATAATATATTTTATTCTCATTTTTAAATTTTATTACTTATTTTGAATACTTTCACCTAATAAAAATTTTTGAAAACGACTAATTTTTATATTTTCTCCTAGTAGAGCAATATGTTGTTTAATCAAATCTTCTATTATAATATTTGGATTTTTTATAAAAGCTTGATTCATTAAAGACATTTCTTTTAATCTTTTATCTAGTCTACCTTTAATAATCTGTTTTTTTACTGTGCTTGGTTTATCGATAATATCTTCCTTATCCATTTCAATACGAGTCTCATGATCAATTAATTGCTTAGGTATATCACTTATAGATAAATATGAGACATTCTGACAAGCAGCTATTTGCATTGCTAAATCTTTAGCTAGTTTTCGAAATTCAATGCGTCTAGCTACAAAATCTGTTTCACAATTTAATTCTATTAAGACACCTATTCTTGAACCTATATGAATATAACTTTCTATTATACCTTCAGCTGCTATTCTTGTAGATTTTTTATCTGCTGATGCTAAACCTTTTTTATGCAATGTTTCTATAGCTATTTCCATATTTCCTTCTGATGCTTGAAGAGCTTTCTTGCAGTCCATCATACCAGCACCTGTTTTATTACGTAATTCTTTAACATTATGTGCAGAAATTTGTGTAGTCATAGTATTCCTATTATTATTAATTATACAAAACTATCATATTTGTTGTTCTGACTTATAATTTGTACCTTCTATAATAGAATCAGCTATTTTACTCATTATAAGCTTAATAGATCTTATAGCATCATCATTTGCTGGTATTGGAATATCTATAATCTCTGGGTTACAATTAGTATCTAATATACAGATAGTTGGTATACCTAATTTAACACACTCTTGAATAGCTGTTGTTTCACGTTTTTGATCTACAATAATAACAAAATCAGGTAAATTATACATATTTTGTATGCCTTTTAAATGCTTTCTTAACTTTTCCAATTCTCTGCGAGTCATAGAAGCTTCCTTTTTAGGCATTGAATTAATTACACCTGACTCTTCTGCCATTTCTAACTCTTGTAAACGTTCAACTCTTGATTTAATTGTTACCCAATTAGTTAACATACCACCTAGCCATCTTTGATTAACGTAGTAAGAATTAGAACGTATAGCTTGTTCAGCAATCACGCCTGCAGCTTGTCTTTTAGTACCCAAAAATAAAAATTTTTTTCCCTCTTTTGCAGCATTACGAATAAATTGACATGCTTCTGTTAATAAATGTGCTGTTTGTACTAAATCTATAATATGTATACCATTGCTTTCAGTATATATATATGGAAACATTTTAGGATTCCATCTCCTAGCTTGATGACCAAAATGCGCACCTGCTTCTAATAATTCATTCAATGAAATAATTGACATAACTTATTAAATAAATATATATAAAATAATAATATCTATGAACTTAAATAAAAAAAATCACACTAATTAATCAAAATACTATTTAAATATTAATGTAAATAATAATAACATAACGATTTATATCATATTTAAAATATATTATTCATTTTATCAATTATCTGATGATAAATCATTATTAAATGAATATATATGGGCACTTCTATCATCTAAAATAATATCTTCAAATTCAGTATCTTTAGATATAGATAGTATATTTGTTACATGCGATGCCTTATTATCCTTGCTCATGAATTTTGTACTATTATAAATATCAAAACCTGTACCTGCAGGTATTAATCTTCCTATAATAACATTTTCTTTTAAACCTCTAAGCCAATCTAATTTACCAGCAATAGCTGCTTCTGTTAAAACTTTTGTTGTCTCTTGGAAGCTCGCTGCAGAAATAAAACTCTCAGTATTAAGTGAGGCTTTAGTAATTCCTAACAAAATAGGATAATATAATGCTTCCTCCTTATAACAAGAACGCAATGTTTGATTGACTGACTCCATCTTTTGTAATTCTATAATTTCTCCTGGCAAATATTCTGTATCACCTCCATTTTCTATTTTTACTTTAGATGTCATCTGTCGGACAATTACTTCAATATGCTTATCTGCAATTTCTACACCTTGAGATTGATATACGAATTGTACTTCTTTAACTAAATAAAGTTGTATTTCTAATAAACTTAATCTAGTGGCATCATATAAATTTAGACCCTGATTCAAATATTCACGAAACTTAGAATCCAAAGATATATGCGGATTAAAAACTGTATCAGATTTTCTACGTGCTTCTAATATTTCTTCTATTCTAGGCAAACCCTGTACAATATCACCTGTTTTTGCTCGTTCAAAAATTAATGTTGCTAAACTTTCCCCTCTCTGTATTAAAGCATCATTATCAACATGTAAGAAAGAACCAAAAGAAATTAAATAAGGTTGACCAAGACGAAGTTTAACTTGATTATCTCTAATAGAAATAATGCGTCCAGAATTATATGAAACGATATTAGTAGCAATTTCATCTCCTGCATAAATCCAATCATTTATATTAACTTTAATATTTTGATGATTGTCTATAGAAAAAATTTTTGTATCTATTGGGGTCACCAATAAAATTCTAGGATTCGCTGATTTATTCTTTTTAATAGAAACTATTTGGCCTTGTTGAGAAGAAAATATTTCTGTTTGAGCTATAATTGTATCTTTATCAATATATTGATTATTTTTAACTAATAAACGTGTTTTAGTGTATAAATCTTTACTCGTAATATAATTTTTATCTTTCAATGATAATATATCCGTAGTTATAACTTTAAGTAAAGATATAGAACTATTAGTTTCACTTAATTTTAATTGTAATGTGCAATTAAGATGCATAAATTTTTCTTCTAATTCAGATATTAAGTAAGTTTTAATGATATCTATACCTTGAACAGACTTAATTCTTTCTCCATCTCTAAAATATATACGTTGTACTAATTTTAAATTAAAGATATTCGTAGCAAAAGAATCTTCAGAATATTTAAAGTTTATATGTTTATTAGGAATTGAATATACAACCACTGGCCGAATAAAAATAAATCTTTTATCCTGAATACAAAAATATTCCCAATAAACTAGTTTATCAGTAATTAAATTATCAACAATAACTTCACCTGGTCTTAAGAAACCTCTAGATTTAGATCTGTTTTCTTGATTTTTAGAAATACTATGTAATATGCCTGGCTTAATTATAATCTCTCTAACGATACCTTCTTTTTGTATAATATCTACAATACCAGTACTATTAGCAAAAATATTTTTCACTATCTCCATTCCTTCTTCTACTAATTGTCCATGCTCTACTAATAGAAGAGATATATCTTTATTGATTTCATGTGTTTCTTCTGCAATCCATAGTATATAGCCTCCACCAAGGATATCATAATAATCTTTTTTATTGTCAAAATCTGTTTTTTTATCAGATACACATAAATCTAAATACTTTATTATTCCTCCTGTATTTGTACGATAAATATTTGTGATTAATTCAGCTATCAATTGCTGATGAATAATTTTTTGATATGGTAAAGTTTTTAAAATAAATTGGTCTTGTTGTTCAGTAAGTAAAATATAATTTTTATACCCATTATGAAACTTTGTTAAAATTTGTATATTAGTAAATACTTTAGAAGATGTAATAATGATTATATCTTGCACAAGATCCTGATTCTTTTTTACAAGACGAACTTGTCCATTATATCGACTAATAAATTTTACATTTGCCAACAAACTATTCTCATAAATAAAATCATTTTCAGCTATTAAAATGTGTGCATCTTTTGGTATACTATACACTTGACCAGATAAAACCCAAATAAGACCTCCTTTATTAACACTTCTAAAAGTCTTTTGTTCATTTTTAATCTTATTTAAAGATAAATCCATTAAATGAATACTTCCTGAAAAATCTGCTAAAACAGCTTTTTGTCCTTTTTCAGTTATCATTCTTCTACTTGTTGGATATTCAGCTATCACTTGTCCATCTTTTATAGCGTCCAAATTTTTAACAAATAATAGTGTATTTTTCATTAAAGGAATACTTGTTTTTCTACTATTAGAATCTATTAATTTAAGTTCCGTATCTTCTTCCACTAAAAAAGCATGTTCACCATGACGTGTTCTGGTATCACTTAAAATAATATCATCTGAATATTTTACTTGAAAATCACCTGGACTAATTACAGTTTGAGCTAGCTCTCCAGTAAAAACTCCACCTGTATGAAAAGTTCTCATAGTTAATTGAGTACCAGGTTCACCTATAGATTGGGCAGCAATAATACCAACAGCTTCTCCTAAATCTACGATTTTACCATGAGCCAAATTCCAACCGTAACATAATTGACATACTGATTTAATACCATCACAAGTTATAGGAGATCTAACTAAAATACTAGAAATACCTAAATTGACTATCCGATTAGCCAACTCAGGACATATTTCTTGATTTAATTTTGCTATAAATTTACCATTCATTGGATCAAATAAATCTTCTGCTAGTACACGACCAATTAAAGCCTGATTTAAAGAAATTAATGACTTTCTATTATCCACCATAGCCTCTAACAATATACCTTTAGAAGTCTTACAATTAGCTTCTCTTATAATTACGTCTTGTGCAACATCTACTAATCTACGAGTTAAATAACCTGAGTCCGCTGTACGTAATGCTGTATCAACTAATCCTTTTCTAGCACCATAAGAAGAAATAAAGTAATCTGTAACTGTTAAACCTTCTCTAAAGTTACTTGATATAGGCAAGTCAATGATTTGTCCTTGTGGATCAGACATTAACCCTCTCATACCAACTAATTGCTTTACTTGTGAAATATTGGCTCTTGCACCAGAAAAAGCCATCATATAAATAGAATTTAAAGGATCTGTTTCTGTAAAATATTTAACTATATGTTTTTTTAAACGATCACTAGCAATATTCCATGTATCAATAATCTTTTGAAAACGTTCAACAGCTGTTATTTCTCCTCTTTTATACTTGACATCTGTTTGTTTAATTACTTGCATAGTTAATGCAAGAAGCTTACTCTTACTAGGAGGAATACGTAAATCTTCTAAGCTTAAAGATATTCCTGCTTTCGTTGCATACAAAAAACCTAAATTTTTTAAGGTATCTGCCATATTAGCAGCACGAGCAATACCATAATTTCTAAAAGACCACATAATTAGTTTTCTTAATTGAGATTTATCTACAACTTTATTTAAGAAAAGAGGTTCTAAAATTTTTTTTGGTATCATATAATGAAAAAAAAATAATAAATTATTAGATTAAATTAATGATTCTCTGATAGCTTTATTAAATAAAATGCGGCCAGCTGTTGTGCGTATATATTGAACAAGAATTTCTCCATTACTATTATATTTGATAATTTTATCGTGAAATATTTTAGTTATACTTCCATCCGTATTAAATCTTGATTTAATTATAGTGTCATTATTTAAACTATCTACTGCTCCATTAAAACGAACCCAAATTAAAGAGTGTAAATTTATTTTATTCTGTTGATAAGCTATTAAAGCATCTTGCAAATTGGCAAAATATTGACTTATTTTATTATTAGCAGCTGGATTGTAAGTAGTTAAGTAATAACAACCTAAAACCATATCTTGACTTGGCATTAAAATGGGTTGACCCGTTGCTGGAGATAAAAAATTATGCGGTGCTAACATAAGTAAACGAGCTTCAGCTTGTGCTTCCAAAGACAAAGGAATATGAACAGCCATTTGATCACCATCAAAATCAGCATTAAAGGCTGGGCAAACAAGAGGATGTAATTTAATAGCTCTTCCTTCAACTAAAATAGGCTCAAAAGCCTGTATACCTAACCTATGTAAAGTAGGAGCTCTATTTAACAACACTGGATGCCCATATATAACTTCTTGTAAGACTGACCATACAATTGGCTCATTTTTTTGAATAATTTTCTTAGCAGCTTTAATATTATTTACTAAACCTTGTAATATTAATCTATGAATTACAAAAGGCTGAAATAACTCTAAAGCCATCTCTTTTGGTAAACCACATTGATGGAGCTTTAAATCAGGACCCACAACAATCACTGATCTTCCCGAATAATCAACACGTTTTCCTAACAAATTTTGTCTAAATCTTCCCTGTTTTCCTTCAATTATATCAGATAAAGATTTTAAAGGACGATTGTTAGCTCCAATAACAGTTCGACCACGACGTCCATTATCCATTAAAGAATCAACTGCTTCTTGCAACATTCTCTTTTCATTTCTAATAATAATCTCAGGAGCTAATATTGCTTTAAGACGAGCTAAACGATTATTGCGATTAATAATTCTCCTATAAAATTCATTCAAATCAGCTGTTGCAAATCTTCCTCCATCCAATTGAACCATAGGCCGTAAATCTGGTGGTATAACAGGAATTACACACAATACCATCCATGAAGGATTAGCTCCTGTTGCAAGAAAATTTTCTAATAATCGCAATCTTTTCATTTTTTTATTAAATTTATTAGAAGGATTTTTAAAAAATTTCGGTGGTTTCAAAGATTCTTCTCTCAAAATTTCCACAGTATTTTTTAAATCTATATTTTGTAATAACCTATAAATTGCTTCTGCTCCTATACTTACTTGTATACCAAAAAGATTAGAAGACTGAGGATAAAGCTTCTCTTCCAAATTTCTCCATTCATAACCTTCTAATAATTGCTTATAATTTAATTGATCATAGTCTCCTGGATTAATTACTACATAGGAATGAAAATATACAATCTTTTCTAATTCTTTAACAGTTAAATCTAAAGCTAAAGCAATATAGCTAGTACTACCTTTTAAATACCAAACATGGGTTACAGGTGCAGCTAATTCAATATAAGCCATTCTATGCCTTCTGACTTTTGATTCTGTGACTTCAACACCGCACCTTTCACAAACAACACCTTTATATCGAAATCTTTTATATTTGCCACAATGACATTCCCAATCTTTAACTGGACCAAAAATACGCTCACAAAATAAACCATCCATTTCTGGCTTTAAAGTTCTATAGTTGATTGTTTCAGGTTTAGTTACCTCTCCAACAATTTGTCCATTCGGCAGAGATCTTTCGCCCCAACTGCGAATTTTACTGGGAGAAGCTAAACTAATTTTAACATAATCAAAATGATGATCAAATTTAGTCATAAATTCAATTAATTGTAATGCATTAAATATATAATTATTTTAATAACTATTATTTAAATCTATATGTTTATTCAAATCATAAGAACTATGATTTGTTTGAAGATGATTTGAAACAGTTGTCTGATTATCATGAATAACATTTGTATGAACTGCAATATCAGTAGACATTAAATCAATTTCAATACTTTTTTGATCACCATTATCAAATAACTCTAACTTATGAACAGCAACATCCAATGCTAAAGACTGTAATTCTCTCATAAGAACTTTAAATGATTCAGGTGTACCTGGCTTCGGAATAGGCTTGCCTTTAACAATGGCATTTAACGCATCATTCCTACCTTGCATATCATCTGATTTAACCGTTAATAGCTCTTGTAAAGTATAAGCAGCTCCAAAAGCTTCTAATGCCCATACCTCCATCTCGCCTAACCTTTGTCCACCATGCTGTGCTCTCCCTCCTAAAGGCTGTTGTGTAACTAAAGAATAAGGACCTGTAGACCTCGCATGGATCTTATCATCAACTAAATGAACAAGTTTTAAAATATAAGCTTTACCAACAGTAATAGGGTTATCGAAAAATTCACCTGTTCTACCATCAATTAGCATTATTTTACCCGGGTGCAAATAATTAAATAGCCAAGATTTTTTATTAATTAAACTTGCTTGTTTTAATTTGTTATTTACTAATGCACGTGATGCTTCTGGACCATACATCTCATCAAATGGTATAATTTTAAAACGTTTACCCAAATATTCACCAGCCATACCCAGCAAACATTCAAATAATTGGCCTACATTCATTCTTGATGGTACTCCTAAAGGATTCAATAGAATATCTATAGGAGTACCATCCGGTAAAAAAGGCATATCTTGCATAGGTAAAATACGAGAAATAATGCCTTTATTACCATGACGACCTGCCATTTTATCTCCTACTTGAATTTTCCTTTTTTGAGCAACATAAACTCTAATAATCTCATTAGTTCCCGGTGGAAGTTCATCGCCTTTTTGACGCTTAAAAATTTTTATATTTACTACTCTACCTTTTGTAGCATTAGGTAATCTTAAGGATGTGTCTCTAACATCTCTAGCTTTTTCTCCAAATATAGCTCTCAATAACTTTCCTTCTGGTAACTGATCAGATTCACCTTTAGGTGTAACTTTACCAACTAATATATCTCCTGCGTCTACCCAAGATCCTATAGCAATAATACCATTTTTATCTAATAAACTAATAGATGCTTCACTAACATTAGGTATATCTCTAGTAATTTCCTCAGGACCTAATTTAGTTTGCCTACATTCTAATTCATATCTTTCAATATGTATAGAAGTATATAGGTCATCATAGACTAATCTTTCACTTATTAAAAATGCATCCTCATAATTATACCCCTCCCAAGGCATATAAGCTACAAAAATATTTCTACCTAAAGCTATTTCTCCACCATCCGTAGATGCTCCATCTGCAATAGTTTGACCTATGACAATTTTTTCCCCTGGCCAAACAATAGGTCTTTGATTAATACAAGTATCTTGATTAGAACGATAGTATTTTTTTAATCTATAGTGTACTGTACAACCATCTTTGCTTTGTACACCAATTTTCGTACCGGATACATAACTAACTATACCATTTGTACGACTTGTAACAACCATACCTGCATCTTTAGCTATTTTAGCTTCTAAACCAGTACCTACAATTGATTTCTCGGAAAATAAAAGAGGAACAGCCTGTCTTTGCATATTTGAACCCATAAGAGCCCTATTCGCATCATCGTGCTCTAAAAAAGGAATTAAAGAAGTAGCTGCAGATATAAATTGAATAGGTGAAACAGCCATATAATCTACTTGATTCATATTGGCTGTTAAAAATTCTTGCTGATACCTTACAGGAATTACATCATTTTTTATATAATTATTAGAATTTAAAGATATATCAGCAGGAGCTATACGTAAATAGTCTTCTTGATCAGCTGTTATATAGTACAGCTGTTGATTCTTTAACACTTGTCCTTTAACTACCTTATAATAAGGAGTTTCAATAAAACCATATGGATTAATTTTAGCATAAATACTTAAAGATCCTATCAATCCAGCATTAGGACCTTCAGGAGTTTCTATTGGGCATATACGACCATAATGGCTAGGATGTAAATCTCTAACAGCAAAACCTGCACGATCTTTATTCAGACCGCCTGGACCTAAAGCACTAATTCTTCTTTTATGAGTTAATTCTGATAAAGGATTTGTTTGATCCATAAATTGAGACAATTGACTTGAACTAAAAAATTCTCTAACAGAAGCTATTAAAGGTTTTGGATTTACTAAATTAGATAAACTTAAAGAATCAATATCACAAATCATCATACGCTCACGAATAATTCTCTCTAATCTATTTAGTCCAATGCGAACTTGGTTTTGTAATAATTCACCAACTGAACGTACTCTTCTGTTTCCTAAATGATCTATATCATCAAAAGTTCCAATATTTTGCTCTTTAATATTTAATAAATAATCTAAAGAAAGTAAAATATCTTGAGGAGACAAAACTCGAAAATAAATAGGTATTTTTAAATTCAATTTTTGATTAATTTTATGCCTACCTACTTCACCTAAATCATATCTCTTAGGATCAAAAAAACGAGCATATAACATTTGCTTAGCTACACTTAGTGTTGCAGGCTCATTAGGTCGTAACTTACTATATACAATTACTAACGCTTCCTCTTCTGTTACTTGCTCAATAGAAAATTTAGCTATATCTTTATTAAATTCTTTTTTATAGTAAGCTAATGAAGAAGTAATAAGAAAATTATATTTTGTCAGCCTCTTTTTAATGTCTTCATTATTTAAACCAATAGCTCTTAAAAAAATATAAGCATTGACCTTATGTGTTTTATCAATTTTTACCCAAACTTGTTCTTTAGCATCTATCTCAAATTTAAGCCAAGAACCGCGATTTGAAATAAGACTACAACTATATATTTGTTTATTGTTTTTATCTAACTCTTGTTTGTAATATACTCCAGGACTCCTAACTATTTGATTTACTATAATTCTTTCTGTACCAGATATTACAAAAGTACCTCTATTGGTCATTAAAGGTAAATCACCTATAAATACAGGTCTTTTACGATACTTTTTGTGAATATTATGTGGATGAATTAAATATGAAAAATCACCTTTAATTGGAGCATCTTTTTTTATTAATTCTGTATCTCTTCTAGTTAACTTTGCAGGTATATATATTTGAGCACTATATGTTCTGTCACGACTTTTGGCTTTTCTAACACTGTATCTAGGAAATTTTAATTTATAATCTTTACCAAAAAATTGTAATTCTAATTTTCCAGTCGGATCAATTATAATAGGAAAAGAATCTAATACTTCACACAAACCTCGCAATAAAAAAAATTTAAAACTCTCTTTTTGAATTGCTGCTAAATCTGGAAATATAGATTTAGAAATTATTTTTTGTGACATTAATCGCCCCACAGTTAAAATAAAATTTAGTAATATAATAAAAGAACATAATCATGATAAAGTATATAATTTTGTTATTATTTCATGTCCATATAATATATATTTTATATATATGATTAAAATAGTAGAAGAATTTCCTAAAGAACCATTGTAATACTTATTAATTTTAAATTAAAAATAATATAATTTAAAATTAATAAGAGGAAAAAAGTTGATCTTAATCACTTGGTTTTATGTACTGTTAAGTTTTAGATCTTTCATTGCTTTAGCAAGCATAGCTTTTTTGCGAGAACCATTATTTTTATGTAATACTCCCTTACTAATAGCTTTATCTATTTTTTGATAAATAGCTGATAACTGTAATAAAATATCCTTAAAATCTAGACGCCCTGTATTATTTAAACTCAAAATATATTTCTTAGTTAATGTCTTAATTTCGGACTTATAACTTCTATTTTTACGTCTATTACGTAAAGAGACTTGCATCTTTTTTATAACAGATACATTTTTAGACATATTTTTTAAAGTATCTACAAATTACATAATGAACTTATCAAGTATTTACTTGTTAATTTACATGGATTATAGCATTAGTCAATATAAATAAACAATACTAACAATTACAAAAAGAAGTACTGAACCCATTTTATAAATATTTATACTGAACTATAAAAAATATATTATTTTCATAATAGTTTAGACTTGATACAACAAATATAATCATGCAATAATAAAGTTGTTTATACTTATTTGAAATTAACTTACTATGAGCAAAAATAAAGGAGCACGTATAATAATAACACTAGAATGTTCGTGTCGCAATTTAAATAGTGTATATAAAAGAAAAAAAGGTATTTTTAGATATACAAGTACAAAAAACAGAAAAAATACCCCTCATCGTCTTGAATTAATGAAGTTTTGCCCTCATTGTAATCAGCATCAACAATTTAAAGAAATTAAATGATCTTATATAAAAACAAGAACTTTCCTATTAAATTAAATGAAAAAATCGATTATAAAGATATAGATTTACTTAGAAAATTTATTACTGATCAAGGTAAAATCATATCAAGACGTTCTAATGGATTAACAGCAAAACAACAAAAAAAATTAACAAAATCTATAAAAAGAGCACGTATACTTGCATTACTACCGTTTATCAATAAAGATTAGTACATAGTTATTAATAATCAAAATATTAAGATAACTCTTAATATTTTTTATTTTATATAATATCTTTATAAAATTTTAGATTTTTCACATAATTCATAAGCTTCTATTATATCTTGCGACTGCCATAGATAATCATCTTGACACCTTACTCCACATTCATTATTTGCAGTAACTTCATTAACATCATCTTTAATACGTTTTAATGAAACTATAATACTTTCGTGTATTAATTGATTATTACGGTAAATATTTATAGATGCATCTTTTTTTAGTTTACCAGATTGTACTAAACATCCAGCAATAGCTCCTTTTTGTATATAAAAAACAGTTTGAACTATAGCTTTACCAATTAATACCTTACTGTACTCTGGATCAATTGAATTTAGCATATAATTTTGTATATAATCTAATAAATCATATATAATAGAAAATTGACATAAACTAACATTTGCTTTTTCTGCTTTACTTAAAATATTAGTAGAAATATTAATATTAAAAGCGATAATCAAAGCCCGACTATTACTAGCCAAATTGATATCTGTATCAGAAATACTGCCCGAATTAGATGTTAAAACATTCAGTTGTACTTTATTCTGTGAAATTTGCATAAATGCATTAATTATAGCATCAATTGTTCCTTGAGTATCTGCTCTTATAATTAAATTTAAACTTTTAATATTTTTTTTATAATTATATGATTTAAGTTTAAAATCCAATAAATTGCTATCATTAACTATTTTGGTTTCAGCAATTAGTCTTTTAGCTTGTTTTTCATTTTCGACTACTTCAAAATTCAATCCTCCTTGTGGCATAGAATGAAAGCCTAAAACTTCTAAAATAGAAGAAGGTCCTGCTTTTATTAAAATATTACCACAACTATCTTTCATTCTTTTTACTCTGCCATATACATTACCAGAGATAATGACATCACCTATATTCAAACTTCCATTTCTAATAATTACATTAGCAACAACACCTTTCTTTTTATCTAAATAGGCTTCTAATATACTGCCTTGCGCTAATTCCATAGGATCAGCTTTAAGATTTAATGACTCTACTACAGAACATACTGTTGTAAGCAACTTATCTATATTTATTTTTTTTAAAGCACTAATATCAACACAGCTTATATTACCTCCCCAATCTTCACTAACTAAATTGTATTGTGCTAATTGCTCTTTAACTCTCATAATATTAATATCTGATTTATCTATTTTATTAATTGCTACAATACAAGGTAATTTCATAGATAAAATATATTCAATAGATTCGATAGTTTGAGGTTTTAAACCATCATCTGCAGCAACAATTAATATGATTAAATCTGCAACTTGACTACAACGTAATCTCATATTAGAAAAAGCTTCATGACCAGGTGTATCAAGAAATACTAATTTTGTATAAGCTTGATTATATAACCAATTAACTTCATAGGCGCCTATAGATTGTGTAATTCCCCCTCTCTCTTTAATTACTGAATTGGTGTTTCTAATAGTATCTAATAAAGATGTTTTACCATGATCTACATGTCCTAAAATTGTAATTACAGGAGCTCTATTTATACTTGTAGAAGAAGTTATAGTTTTAAATTTATCTTGATAATCTATATTATTGTCATTTTTATTATTAACTACAAAATCATATTGTTGAGCTATTTGAGTTGCAATAGACACATCAACCAATTGATTAACTGTTACAGAAATCCCTTTTAAAAATAAACTTGTAATAATTTCTGCTGCTGGTATTTGAAGCTTGAAAGATAATTGCTCAATACTCAATGGTTGATTTATAACAATAAATTTATTAATATTATTTACGTCTAAATTCTGTATTTCTATCTTTCGTATCTGACTTTGATTAAGTTTTTGTTTTTTCTTATGTTTACTAGACTTTAAAGAAATTTTTGAAATATTAACTAAATTATCTTTTGATTTAAAAATTATTTTATTTTTATTTTTTTTCTTAAAAGTATCTTCTTGCTGATCTAAATCAATATTATTAACTTTTTTCTTTTTTAATTTCAATTTATCATCTTGCTTCAGTAGATTTTTGTTTTTTTTATCTAATTTTAAATCGACATCTAAATTTAGACTTTTACCATCAATTGATGACATTATGTCTCGTGGTGATTTAAAATTTTCATATACTGAAGGAGATGAAAATTTTAAATCATTTACTATTTTAGGACTGTGCAACAAAAGAATTTGATCATTTCTCATTGACATACATAAATAAAAATTAAAACTATACTTATCAAATAATATATTCTGTCTCATTATATATAAAATAAATATTACACATTATAAAATTATGATTAATAAATAATATATTCATTCTTAATTAAAATATTAATTATAATCTGATATTAACTTAATAGTAATAACTACTTCAAAGTTTACTCATAAATTATTATAATAATATATAATTATTACTGAATAGAATATAAGGAACATTATGCCTCGCTTACAAAAAAATGATAATTTTATTGATAAAACTTTTACTGTACTGGCAGATATTATTTTGAAAATATTACCTACTAGTAAAGAGGAAAAACAAGCATTTTGTTACTATCGTGATGGCATGTCAGCCCAGTCAGAAGGAGAGTATGCAGAAGCTTTAGAAAATTATTATGAGGCATTAACATTGGAAGAAGATCCATATGATAGATCATATGTATTATATAACATTGGGCTAATATATGCAAGCAATGGTGAACATACTAAAGCCTTAGAATATTATCATCAAGCCTTAGAATTAAACGCCAAATTACCGCAAGCATTTAACAACATAGCAGTTATATATCATTATCAAGGATTAAAAGCTGCTAATAAACAAGATACCAATATCTCAAAATCCATGTTTGACAAAGCCGCTGAATATTGGAAACAAGCCATATATTTAGCACCTAATAATTATATAGAAGCTCAAAACTGGCTTAAAACCACAGGAAGGTTAAATGATAACTAATATATGATATACAGCATGCATTAAAACTATTACTGAATTTTTATAGTTATTGGTAAAAATAACTTTTTTTACTCTACAATTGTATTATGAGACAATGATATCAATTTATGATATATTTATATAATTTATATAAAAATGTGAATAATTAAAGAAATTTTATCTATTGACTAAACTTAATCAAAATAACACAATTTATATGGTAACTATGAAAAGTAAAGGATGCGTAACACAAATTATAGGACCCGTATTAGATATTGAATTTCCTAATGGACAATTGCCAAAAGTATTTAATGCATTAAAAGTAAAAGGACCAGATAATACAATTACCTGTGAAGTACAACAATTACTTGGAGATAATAGAGTTAGAGCAGTTGCCATGAGCTCCACAGAAGGTTTAAAAAGAGGAATAGAAGTAACAGATACTGGAGCACCTATTACTGTGCCTGTTGGTATACCAACTTTAGGAAGAATTTTTAATGTACTTGGAGAACCCGTAGATGAATTAGGTAATGTCGAATCTGAAGATACTTTACCAATACATAGATCTGCCCCTTTATTTACTCAATTAGAAACAAAACCATCTATATTTGAAACGGGTATTAAAGTGGTCGACCTGCTTGCACCGTATAGAAAAGGAGGTAAAATAGGTCTATTTGGTGGAGCTGGTGTTGGTAAAACTGTATTAATTATGGAGTTAATAAACAATATTGCAAAAGCACATGGTGGTGTATCTGTATTTGGAGGAGTAGGGGAAAGAACTAGAGAAGGAAATGATTTATATGAAGAAATGAAAGAATCGAAAGTTATTAATGCAAGTGACTTAAAAGAATCAAAAGTTGCTCTTGTTTATGGACAAATGAATGAACCACCGGGAGCTAGAATGCGTGTTGGATTAACTGCATTAACTATGGCAGAATATTTCAGAGATATAAATAAACAAGATGTACTATTATTTATAGATAATATTTTTCGATTTGTACAAGCAGGATCGGAAGTATCAGCATTATTAGGGAGAATGCCATCTGCTGTTGGATACCAACCAACTTTAGCTACAGAAATGGGAGCATTACAAGAACGTATAACATCCACAAAAGATGGATCAATCACATCAATACAAGCTGTATATGTTCCTGCAGATGATCTAACTGACCCAGCTCCAGCTACAACATTCGCACACTTAGATGCAACTACAGTATTATCTCGCAATTTAGCTGCTAAAGGAATTTATCCTGCAGTGGACCCGCTTGGATCTACTTCAACAATGTTACAACCATCTATAGTAGGATCTGAACACTATTCTACAGCACAAAATATAAAATCAACCTTACAAAGATATAAAGAACTACAAGATATTATCGCAATATTAGGACTAGATGAATTGTCAGAAGATGATAGATTGACTGTTGCTAGAGCACGTAAAATAGAAAGATTTTTATCACAACCTTTCTTTGTAGCAGAAGTATTTACAGGCTCTCCAGGTAAATATGTCTCTTTAGAAGAATCTATAAAAGGATTTAACATGATATTAAAAGGAGAATTAGACGACCTGCCCGAACAAGCATTTTATCTTGTAGGAAATATAGAAGAAGCAATAAATAAAGCAGAAAGTTTAAAATAATAGAATCATAATTATGACATTAAATATACGTATTATTGCACCAGATAGAACAGTATGGGATGCAAATGCACAAGAAGTAATTTTACCTAGTAGTACCGGACAATTAGGTATATTAAAAGGACATATCCCTCTACTAACAGCAATAGACATTGGAGTTATGCGTGTACGTATTGATAAAGAATGGCAGCCAATTATATTATTAGGAGGATTTGCTGAAGTTAAAGATAATAATATAACTATTCTAGTAAATGGAGCAGAAGAAATATCTAATATAGATATCAACACAGCTCAAGCTAACCTAGAAGAAGCAACTAAATTTTTAGAGGAAGCGCAAACAGATAAAGATAAAATTGAGGCCGCACAAAATTTAAGAAAAGCACGTGCAAAAATACAAGCTGCTAATGTACTAAATAGCTAAAAAACTTAAAAATAAGTAATGATAAATTTTATTATCATTACTTATTTTTATTTGTTTAATTTAATTACTAAATCAACTTAAACCAGAACAAACATAATCAAAATATACCCCCATTTCTTTACCAGCATCTGGACCAACTAAATTAGAAGTTACTTCTTTCATTGCTTGTATTGCTTGTATAGTAGCTCCAATTGGTACACCTAAAGAATTATATGTTTCCTTTAAACCATTTAAGACACGCTCATCTAATATAGAAGGATCGCCAGCTAACATGCCATAAGTAGCATAACGAAGATAATAATCTAAATCTCTAATACAAGCAGCATATCTTCTAGTAGTATACATATTACCACCTGGTCTAGTAATATCAGAATATAGCAATGCTTTAGCCACAGAATCTTTAATAATAGTTGCGGCATTTGCAGCTATAGTAGCTGAAGCACGTACTCTTAATTCCCCTGTTTGAAAATAACCTCTTAATTTATCTAATGAATTATCATCTAAATACTTGCCTTGTACGTCAGCTGCATTAATTACAGAAGTAATAGCATCTTGCATAATCTTTTATCGTCCTTAACGTATTTATTTTATTATTTAATTTAATATATTATTAATTTATTTAATTAGTATGCTTTTCTATTGCATTGCACCCAATGTATAATCAAAATAAAATCCCGCTTCTGCAGAATCTTCCCCAGATAGTAAAGAACATGCAACTGTCTTCATTGATCTTACACCTTCTGCAACACCTGAAATAGGGGTACCTAGAGAATTATACATTTCTTTAACTCCAACTAAACCTATTTCTTCTATAGGTGTCACATCACCAGCTACTATACCATATGTGACTAATCTTAAATAATAATCTAAATCTCGTAAACATGTTGCTGTCATTTCTTCACCATAAGCGTTGCCACCTGGAGATACTACATCAGGACGCTTTTGAAATAATTGCTGACCACCTTGTTTAACAATTAATTCACGATTATCTGTTAAAATCTGAGCTATTCTTAAGCGCCTTTGACCAGATAATACAAAACTTTTTATACGATCTAATTCTCCTGGACTCAAATACCTAGCTTCCGCATCTGCATTAACAATTGATTTAGTAATAATACTCATGAATGACACTCCAACAATACTGTAATTAATTTTACATTAAGTAGCAATAAACATATATATTCTTAATATATATTCTATTTCTAATAATACTTATATAATAAAATAAGTCTAAAATTATATCTAAAAACTTAAAAGCGAGCTATTTAAGTCTTTAACAATAAGTATAAATTAAACTTTTTCAAAGAGTACTAAAACGAGAAAGTCTAATTTATTATTGATTACCTATATTGGCTTTAAAACTTGGAATAATTATTGCTGCATTTTGTTTAGTTAAAGTATTATATAATTTTTCTGTATTCGGAAAATTAGCTGCTGGTAAAGTAGGAAAACGACGGTATGGAACCGTATCAGCTCCAAATATAATATTATATTCCTTACTATTTACTAATGATGATATAAAATATTCTAATCCTTGTGATGCTAATATCTGATTATAATAACGTATCTCAGCCTGATTATTAGGAGCTCTACCTAAAAAGTGTTTTGTACCCAGTTCAATAACTTTTGTATTAGGATAAGGGTGATAAAATTCTTTAGCATATAATGATGAAGAACCTAAATTTTTCACTAGATTTTGAACGTTTATATGTTTATTAATGAAAGCTTTCTCTAAATTAAAAAATTCATCACCGATACTAAAAGCATTTAAATCTCTTTCAAAAATTTGGCGATATATAGCTCTTAATATTTGCAGTAACTGAGAATTATCTGTTAAAGCATTGACCTTAAAAATGACTGTCTGATCTCTTCTTGGAGTAACTCCTTGATTAACTTTTTTGATAATGCTATTAAAACTATTATCGTCTGATATTTCACTTAAATCAAACCATTGATTTTTATATGTAGAAATAGGAATATTATATTTAGGATTACTTAATCGAAATTTTCGAGAAGCCAATGAAGTAGGTGTTACATAACGCTCATAAGGGACAATATTATCACCAAAAGTTTCAATATATTCAGGGCTATTTATCATACTATCTATCATTTTATAATAACTTTGCTTATAAACTATATTAAAATATTTGTTAATTTCTTGCCTTCCATAAGTTGGCCTACCTATTAATCTATTATGTATATATTCTATAGCTTTACAAATATATAAATTATCCCAATATAATGCTCTAAAAACAGAAGATTTAGCTAATTGAATAACAAATTCACGAACAGAAATTTGACGATCTTTAAATAAATTTTCAAATTTATTTATTGTTAATTGCTCTTCTTTATAAATAAATCTACCAAACACTCTCAAGTAAACTGCTTTAATAATCTGCTCTATATTACTTTTCGTTTGAATTTGATCAGATTCTAAATTACCTGTATCATCAATTGCTTGTAACTCAAATATTTTAGGACCTAGTGAACCAGAAGATTTAGAGCGCAAATTAGGACTACTAATTTGGCTATAAATACCAGGTCCAATTTTAGGTAAAATTCTTCTAACATCTTTACCAAATGGAGAGGATTTTTTACATAAATTAACACGATTTTGTTTAAAAATTGCACCAAATTGTATTGATAGTGGATCATTACTCAAGCCATAAGCGTGTTGATCTGGTAAATTTGCTTTATAATCACTAAATAAAGTTATAAATTGAGGTATTTTTCGAAAAGGAGTACTATAATTTAATAAATCAATCTGAACACCCCAATTTCGAGCTTCCTGTGGTTCCTCTCCTAAGCTTCTTAAATAAGGTACTGTTTCTTCTCCAAAGTAATCTGCATACTCTGTATTATTTATAATTGAATCTATCAAACCATCTAAGCCGCGAGATGATAAAACAGCAAAATACTTTTTAAATTCTTCTAAAGAGCTTATACCTCTACCTAAAAAATGTCTAAATGCTAATTCAACAACTCGACTATTAACAAAAGGTTGAAAAAACTGTTGATTATATATAGATGACTTACCAATATATCTTATAAATTCTTTAATTGACAAAGTCCCATTCTTAACCTGTGATTCTAAATCTTTAAAATTTACTCCATAAGCTTTTGAAATATCTCTTTGAAAAACCTGTCTATAACATGCCTTAATGACACTATTTTTTTCATCCGTAGATAAACTCGTTTTCATTACAAAACGTTGTTTAGAAACAGCTGCTTTTGAATATATTTGAGGTAAACGCAAACCTTGTAAATCACCTGAAGTTCTTTTACGTATTTTATCTGTCAAAGCTGAAGCATCAAATTCGGAAATAATGACATCAAAGTACTCTTTTACGAGCTCTTGTCCTTCTATATCTTCAATAAAAATACTTAATGCTATCTTACGCATTTCACGCAATGCAACAACAGCTGCTGCACTAGAGCATGCATTATCGATTAAATCTTTTAACCCTCTTATATTAACTAACAAGATATTAGGATCACCTGCAATAATAGCATAAGTTAAATATCTTAAAAACCAGTCTAAATCACGTAAAGACTTTTTCATACGAACAGTGCCATATCGTACTATATTAATAGGCTTAAAACCTGCTGGCAATGAATCACTAACACTAAAAGTAGCTTTAAGTGTACTTATAAAACCACTTTGTAAATCACCTGACAAGTTTTGTACGTTTATTTGATTCTCAGACTGATTTGTAAAAAGCAATGATGCTTGTGGGCGTTCTAAATAAGAAATAGCTGATCCTCCTACAAATATTTTATCGGCAGCCTTTGAAACCAAAATATTAGCATTTTTTGTTAATATATCTGCAATTTCTAAGCGTTTTTTACCAGAATTTAAAAATGTTATAAGTTGGTTTAACTCACCAAGCTGTAAAAATCTATCCTGCTGCTCTGCTTGTACTATAGCAGAAATAGATGCTGTGCGAAAAAGCTGCGGATATACTAATGGACTACCACTACTTGCTTTAACACTCATAAAATATCAATCTCCTAATACTGTACTTTATATCTAATATCAATATAATAATTTTAGTAATTAAAACTGGAATTAAAATACTAAAATAGCTTTTTATAATTGCTTATAAATTAAGAATATTTCTAATAAGATTTAAAATTATATATAACTTATATATAAATTTATAAATATAATATATTTAAATACAAATCTACCTTGAATAAAGATAAATTTTGTAATACTTAAGTAAAAAAATAAAAATATTATTCTGATAAAATAAAATTTATTATATAAATAACAAAATAATATGACAAAAGAAATTAATCAAAATAAAGAAATGTCTATTTTTGAACATTTAGAAGAACTAAGACAGAGAATTTTTAGTGCCTTCATTATCTTTATTATAATTACTACAATATGCTTCATATACATGAAGCATATTTCGTATATATTACAACAACCTGCTGTTGGAATAAAATTTTTACAATTAGCACCTGGTGAATACTTTTTTACTTCGATAAAAGTAGCTATATATACAGGACTTTTAATAAGTAGCCCCTTTACTATCTATCAAATCACTTTATTTATTTTACCTGGACTCACTCGTAAAGAAAGCAACTTTATAATTCCTATATTATTATCTTCTATTATTTTATTTTTTACTGGTATATTATTTGCCTATACAATTCTAGTACCAGCAGCTTTAAATTTTTTAATTAGTTATGGCAATGACATTGTAGAGCCAATATGGTCATTTGAGCAATATTTTAATTTTATATTACTACTTTTATTTAGTACAGGAGTTGCATTTCAAATACCTATAATACAAATAATTTTCGGTATATTTAATATCTTTTCTTCTAAACAAATGACTGCATATTGGAAATATGTTACATTTATATCTACAATCATAGCAGCTGTTTTAACACCATCTACAGATCCTATAACACAAATAATGATGACTTTAGCTATCTTAATTTTATATATCAGTGGAATTTTTATATTAAAAACTTTAAATAAATAAATTTATCCAATAAAAAAATATTAATTTTTAGTAATTATTCTTAAAATCATAAGAAAATTGATTTATGAAAAAATAATAAATATAGAATGTTATGATAAGTAAAAGATATAATATCTAAATCTAATTTTACAAAACATGAACAAAAATTATACACAATATTTCAATACCAATATTCGATATATAATAATTTTGATTACCAGCATTATTAATTTAATTTTTATGCAGCCTGTAACAACTCATGCATTTCCAATATATGCACAACAAGGATATGAAAACCCTAGAGAAGCAACTGGAAGAATTGTATGCGCTAATTGCCATCTAGCACAAAAAGCTATAACAATAGAAACTCCACAAACAGTATTACCAAATACAGTTTTTGAAGCAATTGTCAAAATACCATATGATAAAAATAGTAAACAAATATTAGGTAATGGTTCTAAAGGATCATTAAATACAGGCGCTGTTATCATTTTACCTGAAGGATTTAAATTAGCTTCTAAAAATCTTTTATCTGAACAATTAAAAGAAAAAACAAATAATATTTATATTCAACCATATAGTACATCAAAAGATAATATCTTAGTGGTTGGCCCAGTATCGGGAGAGAAAAATCAAGAAATTATTTTTCCTATTCTATCACCTGATCCAAGCAAAGACAAAAACATACATTTTTTAAAATACCCAATATATGTAGGGGCTAATAGAGGTAGAGGACAAATTTATCCGACAGGAGATAAAACCAATAATAATACTATTATAGCTTCACAAAAAGGTAAAATACTTTCTGTAAACATTTTAGAAAAAGGTGGATATAACATTACTATTGAAAAAGAAAATGGAGAAATTTATACAGAAGCTATTCCAGTAGGTTTAGAACCTATCGTATCTAGTGGAAGTACAGTAATTGCTAACCAAAATTTAACTAAAGACCCTAATGTAGGAGGATTTGGACAAACTGAAAGTGAAATAGTACTTCAAAGTCCATTAAGAATCAAAAATATGATCGCTTTTTTCTTTATCGTCACTTTAGCTCAAATATTTTTTGTATTAAAGAAAAAACAGTGGGAAAAAGTACAAGCAGCTGAAATTAATTTTTAAGATATAGGTATTAATATAAATAATTAATAAGTAAATATATATTTACTTATTAATTATTTATATCATAATAAAATTAATTCATAATATGCGTGACAGCATCAATAATTTGTTGAGGATAAATAACAGTTGCTCTTTCTAGTTTACCATTATATGGTGTCGGTATATCTTGAGAAGAAAGTCTTAATATGGGAGCATCCAAATAATCAAAATAATTATCATTAATTTGTGCTATGATTTCAGCTGCAATTCCCCCTGTTTTCATACATTCCTCTACTATAATTAATCTATGAGTTTTCATTAAAGATTTGGCAATAGAATCCATGTCTAGAGGTTTCAACGAAATCAAATCTATAATTTCCGGATCATAACCATTATTTATAATTTCTTTTACTGCCTGAACTACATGATGACGCATTCTAGAATAAGTCACAATAGTAACATCTGATCCAGACCGTACGAATTCAGCTTTATCTAAAGGAAGAAAATATTCTTCATTTGGCAACTCATCTTTTAAATTATATAGTAAAACATGCTCAAAAAAAATTACAGGATTATTATCTCTAATAGCAGATTTTAATAAACCTTTGGCATTGTAAGGAGTTGAACAAGCTACAATCTTCAATCCAGGGATAGCCTGAAAATATGCCTCTAATCTTTGTGAATGTTCTGCTCCTAACTGTCTACCGACACCACCAGGACCGCGAATAACTATAGGAATTTTAAAATTACCTCCTGAAGTATATCTTAACATTCCGGCATTGTTAGAGATTTGATTAAAAGCAAGTAATAAAAAACTCATATTCATACCCTCAACAATTGGTCTTAAACCAGTAATAGCTGCTCCAATTGCCATTCCCATAAAACTATTTTCAGCAATAGGCGTATCTAAAACTCTTAAGTCACCATATTTAGCATGTAAATCTTTAGTAACCTTATAAGAACCTCCATAATGACCAACATCTTCTCCCAATACAAATACAGAGCAATCTTTTTGCATTTCTTCATTCGTGGCTTCTCTTAAAGCATCGAACATAAAAACTTGACTCATAATACAAATATAACTTTATTAATAAAATACTATATAGTTTTATAAAAATACTATATTAATCATCAGCAAACAAATATTTTTTTAAATCACCGATATCTGGTTCCGGACTAGATAAAGCAAATTCAACCGCATCATCTATCTCAGTTTTAATAATTGCATCAATCTGATCAATTTTTTCTTTAGAAATTAAAGAATTATCGATTATATAATTTTTTAAATTCTTAATAGGATCACGTACTAACCAAGCTTGTTTTTCATCAATTGATCTTAATTCATCTGGGTCTGCTAAAGAATGTCCACGAAAACGATAAGTTAAAGCCTCTATTAAAGTAGGACCATCTCCTTGCCTTGCCCTATTAATAGCTTTAATTGCAATTTCTCTAATAGCTAATACATCCATACCATCAACTTCAATACCAGGTAAACCAAAAGCTTCTGCTTTTTTATGTATTTCAGGAAACGAGGTAGATCTATGATGTGCCATGCCAATAGCCCATTGATTATTTTCTACAACAAAAATTATAGGTAGTTTCCATAAAACAGCCATATTTAGACACTCAAAAAATTGTCCATTATTACTTGTTCCATCACCAAAAAAGCAAGCTGTTACACGCATAGGTTTATTATCATTTAAAACTTGCTTTCTATAGACACTCTGAAAGGCTGCTCCTATAGCAATAGGAATACCTTCGCCAATAAACGCAAATCCACCTAAAAAATTATGTGGTGCAGAAAAGATATGCATTGATCCACCACGACCACGACTACAACCTGTTTCTTTACCAAATAGTTCTGCCATTACTAACTTAGATGGAACACCCTTACTTAAAGCATGTACATGATCACGATATGTACTGCAAACATAATCATCTTTTTGTAAAGACTTAATAACTCCTGTTGATACAGCTTCTTGTCCATTATACAAATGAACAAAACCAAACATTTTGCCTCTATAGTACATCTGAGCACACATATCTTCAAAGATGCGCCCAAGTAACATATCTTTATATAATAATAATATGTCCTTAGAACTTATTTTATATTGATTAAAAACGTTTGATGGTAATGTAACTTTATTATCCATGTTTATAAATACTAAAATTAATTAAAATATAAATAATTAGAAATGATATATTAAGCATTAAATAATTAACACTTTATATATATCATCAAAACATTAAATATATAGATGCAGATATAAATAATAATATATTAGCAAATTATATATATCAACTAAACAAATAACTACAAAAAATTACTTATTATACATAATATAGTTATAATAATTTGTTAAAATTTCCCTTTTATTAAGATAAATAAAAATAATTACTATGACTAAAATGCCTCATATTGTACCAACTATACAAAAAGATTTATTGATATTAGAGCAAAATTTGAAGAAGATGGTTAGTGCTAAACACCCTATATTATATGCAGCTGCTGAACATCTTTTTAGTGCAGGAGGAAAAAGGATTAGACCAACTATTATACTATTAGTTGCATTATCAACTACAAAACACATACAGATATTACCTGAACATAAAAGATTAGCTGAAATTACAGAAATCATACATACTGCTAGCTTAGTACATGATGATGTTGTTGACGAATGTCAAATAAGACGAGGTGTAGATAGTGTACATAGTGCATTCAGTACTAAAATAGCTATATTAGCAGGAGATTTTTTATTTGCACAATCATCATGGTATTTAGCAAATTTGAATAATTTAGAAGTAGTTAAAACTATTTCAAAAGTAATCACAGATTTTGCTGAAGGTGAAATCACACAAGGATTAACTCGTTTTGATGAAACTATTTCTATAGATAACTATATAGAAAAATCATTCTATAAAACAGCATCATTAATAGCAGCCAGCTGTAAAGGAGCAGCAATGCTAAGTGAAACTCATATAAGTATACAAAATAATTTTTATTTATACGGCAAACATTTAGGATTAGCTTTTCAAATTATTGATGATATATTAGATATTATTGGTTCAAAATCTTCTCTTGGAAAACCAGCAGGATCAGATTTAAAGAATGGCAATCTAACAGCTCCACTTATTTTTGCTTTAGAAGAAAAACCTAAATTACACTATTTAATTAATAGAGAATTTCAAGAAAAAGATGATATTAATACAGCTATAAAAATGATTAAAGATAGTCATGGAATTCAAAAAGCATATGATTTAGCTCAAGAACATATTCAAGCATCATTAAATGCTTTAAATAAAACTAATACTAATAAAGCACAAGAAAGTTTAGCTCATATAAGTAACTACATAATCAATCGATTATATTAAATAGATTAGGAATTTATTTAAATATTAATTTATAGTGACTTGATAATGTACTATATTCAGAATATTCATGAATTAATATATTAAAATCTATAGTAGCTGATATAGTTATATTGAATTTGATTTACAATAATCAATTTTGCAATTAATATTAAATATACTAAAAGAATATTTTATTATGATAATATAATTGATGTATAAAAATACCCTTTATATTATATAATTAATGACTTAATAAAAAAGTATATAAGTACTATTTTTATTAAGCTAATAATACGCTAATGAAAATAAATATCTATTAACTGATAAGAAGTACATATATAAGCAATAAAAATATATCTGTTTAATCTTATTATATATAGATATAGAAAATATTATCAAATTTTTAATTTAATTCACAACACGATTTCACAACTATATCAAAAACTTTATAATCTAAAATAGCTAATTGAGAAAGAATTTTTCGATTTAATGCTATATTTGAATTTTTCAAACTTCGTATAAACTCACTATATGTTATACCATAAGGGCGAACAGCAGCATTAATACGAATAATCCATAATCTTCTATAGTTACGCTTTTTATGCTTTCTGCCTATATAAGAATATTTTAATGCCTTTAATACTTGCTGTTTAGCTGTACGAAATAAATTTGAATGAGAGCCTTTAAAACCTTTGGCTAATTGCAAAATCTTTTTTCTTCTTTTACGAGCAACATTACCTCTTTTAACTCTAGTCATAAAATAGAATAATAAAAATATAAGTTTAATAAATATAAGGTATTTTACATCTAAAGTTTAATATATCAACTGACTTAACATTAAGCACTTTTCTTAATTTTTGTTTACGCTTAGATGATTTTTTTTGTAATAAATGGCTACGACATGCCATCTGTCTTAGAATTTTATATTTAGATGTTATTTTAAATCTCTTACTTATAGCTTTAGAAGTCTTTAATTTATACATAATTCAATAATTATCAATACAATAATGCTTTAGAGTATTACTAGTAAATAGATCTTAATAATATATAAAATCTTATTAAGATCCACTACAAATAGTATGAACAAAAACTTAAGTAAATTTTTTTCGCAAACTACTAACAGCACTCAACAACAACATTCCCATTATTTTAATAAAATTAGAATTGAGTTCTTGAAAAACTTTCATATTAAGATTAAATGCTGTATTAGCCTCAGCAATAATTTGGCTAATTTCCCTACTGTCAATAGGAGCACTATCTAGAGCTTGACGATAAACTGCTTTAAAAGCTTTATCATCCTTAATATCCTGAAAGTTATAAAATGAAACTCCATCACTGCCTGATAAATTCATAGCTGTTTGTGCAATTTTTTTTAAAATTTGACCTCCCGATAAGTCACCCATATATCTTGTATAAGCATGAGCTATAAGTAATTCTGGTTGATTAATACTTATGTTACGAATTCTATCAATATATATTTTAGTAGCTAAAGAAGGAGAAACTTTTTCTTCCCAGTTAGTTCCATAATAATATTGTAAATCTTGACTTAAACTCAATTTACGATTTAATTCTGGAAAATATATAAATCGAATAACTGAATGATTTTTATTTTTTTCTATTTCCTCTTCCAAAGCATTATAAACAAAAAATAAATTAGCTACTAACTTGCGATACGATTTTTTATCAACTACACCACCTAAAAATGATTTCACAAAACTAACATTTTCTGCCATACTATGAGCTTTTGTTGTTCCCTCACGTAGTTGTTGAGCTAAATTAGTAGACATATATATTATTCCTAATAAAATTATAATATAATAAAATATTCTAAGCTAATCTAGTTCAATCCATTTTGAATGAACTATTTTATCCTAGTACAGTAAATAAGATAAAACTTTACAATATATAATTATATTAAATATTTTAAAGATCGAAGTTTATAAATTAATTTATATAGACCGAAAATAATCTTTTGATCGCTGAGGAGTACTAATAATAGTCGCTTCTCCTGGCTGCCAATTAGCTGGACAAACTTCATCTGGATGTGACTGAACATATTGAATTGCTTTCAATATTCTTAATGTCTCACTTACACTACGTCCGAAATCAAGATTATTGACTAAAGAATATTGTATAATACCTTTTTGATCAATAATAAACAATCCTCTTAATGCTTTACCATCTTCTGTTAAAACATTATATGATAAACTTATTTGTTTTGTTAAATCAGAAATTAATGGATAATTTAAATTACCTAAACCGCCAGCATCTCGTTCTGTTTGTAACCATGCTAAATGAGAATATTCGCTATCTACAGATATACCAAAAATTTCTGTATCTAAACTTTGAATTTCATGATAAGCATCACTAAAAGCAGTAATTTCTGTCGGACATACAAATGTAAAATCAAGGGGATAAAATAATAATATCACATACTTGCCTAAATAGTCATGTAATTTTATTGTCTTAAATTCTTGATCATATACAGCAATAGCTGAAAAATCAGGAGCCTTTTGACCAACTCTAATGCAATTATTATTTGAGATCATTACACCTTTCTTGTAAGAAAATCTAATATTTCTATATATTATATAAAAATAAATGAATAGAACAACATAGTATCATACATTAGTATAATCATTATGTGCAAGGTTTTAGTAAAAATAGCGGAGAATGGATTTGAACCATTGACCTTCGGGTTATGAGCCCGACGAGCTACCAGACTGCTCTACCCCGCGACTATTAATTAATAGTAGTATATTCAATGTTATAAAATCAATAAATAAATTAATTTTTCTATTAATAAAACAATCAAAATCATTAATATACTATATTTAACTCTACGTAAAAATGGTATAACCTCATAAAACACTATAAGACGATCTTTTATTAAAATTTCTGAGCTTTTAACCCATAACTGACCATCATACCATCCTGATTCCTCATAAAAAACAGTAGCGCTAACAAGACGCTTGGCAATATAAGACCAGCCCAAATATAAACGTATAAAAATCAATAAAAATATTAAAGTAACTATAAACACATTTAAAAATAACAATTTATATAAGCTTATTTTATTAGATACAATAAATAAAGCTAAAGGTATTAATACTATGAATAAAAAAACAAAAATATTAAAAATTTTAATTAAATATTTATTCAAAGTCAAAGTAGACCAAGAGAAAAACCAAGAAGATCTTAAAGAAAAATATTCATTTAAAGGTTGTTGATCAAAAGGAACAGGACATATTTTTTTAGAAATACACATGATAAATTTTTTTATATTTTCTTTGTATCAGACAATTATATATCACTATATAGTATATTTATTACAGTCAATAATAAAAATAAAAATATACTAATAATAGTAATTATCTGCAAATTTTTTTGTGTACTACGAGTAAAATTCAAACCTGTTGCTTGAATGCGAAATCCACTTAAATTTGTCAATTTAGGATTATTAATAAGAATTAATAGTATAGTAAAATTACCTACTATATACCATAAAACTTTCATGTTATATTAATACTGATTAGTTTAGATAATAAAAGAATATGATAAAACATATTCTCTATACAACATTTAGATAAAATATTAAGATCTAAATAAATTATTAATTAGAGCTTAAACAATAGATTTTATTTATTCACCTTGAACTTTTAATAATATAAATCCTAATACCAAACCTAATAATATTAGTATAAAACTGATAATACTAGTTGTAATAATTTCTTCACCCATTATATGACTCCATTTAAAATATAATATGAATTTATAGTGCCACAAGTAACCAAAAACTTAAAATCCATTTCTTCCCCAAATAACTAGAGCTACAGAGAAACTAAATACTGCTAATAATGAACCCCAACCTAAACTAATAATATCTAACATCTTAATTTAAACTCCTATAATACAATACTATAATAAATTATAGAATAATTTTTTAGCTATTCATATTATAAAATTAATTATATAATTATGAACAATTTTTATAAAAAATCTATTAAATAGTAGAAATAAAAAATTAAAATCAAGAAATGTAAATTTTTTATGATTATAAGCAAAGAAAATTACAGTTAAGGTTAGTATAAAAATAAGAATTAAAATACTATATTTAATAGTATATATAGTATCTAAAATTAGAGACATTATCATTTATTATATATATGCAGAATAGTCAAAATTTATCCAAAGTAACTGCTAAAGAAACTTTACTCACTCCTCGATTTTATACAACAGACTTTAAAGAAATGGCCAAACTGGATATTTCTTTAAATATTCATGAATTTCAAGCACTATTAGAAGAATTTAGAGCTGATTACAATAGACAACATTTTATTCGAGATGAAGAATTCGAACAGTCTTGGAATAACTTAGATAAAACAACTAAAGCATTGTTTATTGAATTTTTAGAAAGATCGTGTACCGCTGAATTTTCAGGATTTTTACTATATAAAGAATTATCTAGAAGATTAGAAAATACAAATCCTATTATTGCAGAATGTTTTTTACTTATGTCAAGAGATGAAGCTAGACATGCTGGATTTTTAAATAAAGCTATAAGTGACTTCAATTTATCATTAGATTTAGGATTTTTAACTAAAACGAGAAAATATACTTTTTTCTCTCCAAAATTTATTTTTTATGCAACATATTTATCAGAAAAAATTGGATATTGGAGGTATATCACAATATATAGACACTTAGAAAAATATCCTGAACATCGTATTTATCCTATTTTTAAATTTTTTGAAAATTGGTGCCAAGATGAAAACCGTCATGGAGATTTTTTTGCAGCATTATTAAAATCTCAGCCTCAGTTTTTAAATAATTTAGAAGCAAAATTATGGTGTCGCTTTTTTTTATTAAGCGTGTTTGCTACTATGTATTTAAATGATTTTCAGAGATCTGATTTTTACAAATCTATTGGATTAGATGCAAGACAATACGATATACAAGTTATTAGAAAAACAAATGAGAGTGCCTCAAGAATTTTTCCAATTGCTCTAAATGTTGATAAACCAGAATTTTTTCAATATTTAGACAAATGTGCTTCAGAGAATAAAAAACTTACAGAGACTGATAAAAAACATCAAATTTATCTAATAAAAACATTAATGAAAATTCCTATATATATAAAATTAAGCTGGTATCTAATTAAGTTATACTGTTTACCGACAATTCCTTCATCATCTATAATATCAACAATTAGATAAAAATCATCTAAAAATAATAGATATATATTCAGTTATTACTATTAAAATAAAAAACATAAAGCTTTATTTCTTATTTGATATTTAATAGAAAAAAATCAAATATAATAACTAATAATATAATAATTTATAAATATAAGCAATTAAACTATAAGTTAATCCATTATGAATAATACAATTGATTTAAAAATGCCGTCTCCAACTTTCGGTGGTAGTACCGGAGGATGGCTTAGATCTGCAGAAATAGAAGAAAAATATGCAATTACATGGACAAGTAAACAAGAACAAATTTTTGAAATGCCTACAGGTGGATCCGCTATAATGCGCGAAGGTAATAATCTTCTATATTTAGCGAAAAAAGAACAGTGTTTAGCATTAAGCAGTCAATTAAACACAAAGTTCAAAATTACTGATTTTAAAATTTATAGAATCTTCCCAAATGGAGAAGTTCAATATTTACATCCTAAAGATGGAGTATTCCCAGAGAAAGTAAATGCCGGTAGAAGTAGTGTCGGCAATATCTCGCATTCAATAGGTAAAAATAAAAATCCAGTTAATGAAAAATTTACAGGAAAAGCAACATATGAATAAAATTATTATATTTTATTGATACATAAATTTATATTAAATTAATAAGTAAGATATTAAGAATATAATTGTATTTAATATCTTACTTATGATACAATTCATATTTATATATTCATAAACAACGGAGAGGTGGTAGAGTTGGTTTATTGCGTCTGATTTGAAATCAGATGAACCATCCAGGTTCCGTGGGTTCGAATCCCACCCTCTCCGAATAATTAATTAACTTTTACTACCTTCTACAGCCTTTTCTATAAATTCTACAGCTTGATCTAAAGTTTTTATTGTTTCAGCATCCTCATCCGGAATGTCTATACAAAATCCTTCTTCAATAGCCATAACTAATTCAACTGTATCAAGAGAATCCGCTCCTAATTCAATAAAAGTGCTTTCCCCTTCTATCTTTTCTAGATCAACATGCAGTTGTTCAGCCACAATATTTTTAACTTTATCCAAAATAGATTGTTCTGACTGAGCTGATGACATAATAATTCCTTAATTAATTTATATAATACTATAAAAATGACCTGTATCTATAGTTGGTGCTAATTAAATATTTATTTTTATATATAAGATATACATCATAAATCAATGAACTTTAATTAGGATAAATTCTTAATCTTCTATTAGGCTCTTCACCACAACTACGAGAGCGTAAATTATAACAATTAATTAATTGATGCTGTAACTTACGTACATTTACTATCCTAGGCAATAATTCTACAGACTGCTTTTTTGTTTCAATAATTTTTTTTATAGCTACTCTTGTTTCTACTAAACCTTCTATTTCTTCTATTTTCTTATTTTTACATATGGTATCCCAGTTACAATTAGAAATTTTATTAACATTAAGTATTTGTTTCAAAGCACGTTTAATATTAGTAGATGTACTACTAGATATTGTATAAATTGTAATTTGCCTTGATTTTGCTATTTGCTTTAATTTTGTATTATGCTTAAGGTTTGATCTTAAAGCTAAAATCACATCAGCTTGCACGATATCTCTAGTTATAGTAATAGGAAATTGCCCATCATTTATTATCATTTCAACTCGTGAAATATTAATATAATAAATATAAAGACGAATATTTAAAAGATCTTCAACCGTATTTTTAGAAAATTTATTTATAGAAGATACTAAATCACATTGTGATACACTATCATATTTCAAGCTTTGTGTTAAGAATTCAGTGTTTGTTAATTTTGTATTAAGTAACTTGGAACTTTTAGATTTAGAAGCATAAATATTTATATTAGACACAAAATTATTCGGCATATATTGTTCACATTCAATAACAATAGAACCATCTGCAATTAATTTTCTTCTTTGAACCCATAAATTTGCTCCTTGTAATAATTGATCAACAGCTTGTCCTACTGATTCATGGACAATCCAATTATGCCTCTCATGTATTTCTATAGCTACTTGAAAAGCAGAAGCCGCTTTTCGTTCTAAAATAGTTTTTTGTGACCCTCTACGCTTTGCTTCATCATCTCCTAAAGTAACATATTGGATACCGCCAATTAAATCAGATAAAATAGGATTTTTTATTAGACTATCTAAATAATTACCATGTGCTGTTCCTACTAACTGTACACCTCGTTCAGCAATTGTACGAGCAGCTAAAGACTCTAATTCTGTTCCAATCTCATCTATTATAATTACTTCAGGCATATGGTTTTCTACAGCTTCGATCATTACTTGATGCTGGAGATTTGGTTCAGAAACCTGCATTCTTCTTGCTCTACCAATAGCGGGATGGGGAACGTCTCCATCTCCTGCTATTTCATTAGATGTATCAATTATTACAACCCTCTTTTCCATTTCATCTGCTAATACTCGTGCAATCTCTCTAATAGCTGTTGTTTTACCTACACCTGGCCTACCTAAAAGCAATATCGAAGGATTCTTTTCTAATAAATCCCTAATAATACTAATAGTACCCAAAACTGCTCTACCTACTCTACAGGTTAATCCAATTATATTTCCTTGTCTATTTTTAATAGAACTAATTCTATGTAATGTACGTTCAATACCAGAACGATTATCACCACTAAAATTGCCAATACGTTTAATGCAATAATCTAAATCTTGCCATGTAATTATCCTGCTAGATAAATATTCTGGTCCTTTAGGAAAGCGTGCTTCTGGTTTTCTGCCTAAATCCATGACAACCTCAATTAATAATTTTCTATTAACATGCATTTCTAAAGGTTGTTTAATAAAATCTGGTAAAATTTCTAATAATTGATCTAAATCATCTGCTATTAACATTATTTATTCTATGAGATTGATAAATTAAAAATCAGTATTATTTTTTATAGATGTTTAGCTTAATACTCATATATACGATACTTATATTAAAGTATTAAGATCTAATTTTTATATTTGTCTTTATACTATATAATAATAATCTTATAATATTAATTATCTCATTAGATATATGAAAATGCTAGGCAAATCAGCTAAAATTAAAAAAATATATAATAATAACAATGTAGAAATGGTGAAATATGCAAGTCAGAATGGTATTATCGTAGGAAAAAAATCAATCCAACATAATCAATATAAAAAAACAACAATTATAGAATTGTCCAACTATACTAGAATTTGGATGCTTCCACAAGAGATAGAAATAATTTATAAAAATATTATACGATAAATATTTTAACTAAGGAAACAAAAAATGAATTTTCAAGTAAAAGATCTAAGACAAATTTTATATTCAATTAGAGCAAATAATATTTATAGACTTAATATTAAAAGCAAAAAGTTTGAGTTATTGATTAATAAACATAATATTATTAATCATAAAAACTATAAAATCATAAAACCCAATTATTCTAATAATATTGCTGAAACTTTAACAAAAACTGAAAATAACATAAAAAATATTCACTATTCCAATAACAATAATACTCAAATACATAAACATGAATCAATTAGTTATTCAACTATAATATCACCTATGGTTGGAACTTTTTATAGATCTCCTGCTCCAAATGAACCACAGTTTGTAGAAAAATATGATATAGTCGATAAAAAACAAACTGTATGTATAATTGAAGCTATGAAATTAATGAATGAAATAGAAGCTGAAGTTAATGGTAAAATTGTTGAAATATTAGTTCAAGACGGTGAAATTGTTGATTGTGGTCAAGCACTTATGAAAGTACAAAAGATCTAAAACTATTATATAAATAATAGTTTTAGATTTTAACTATTGTTAACAGATTTCAGGTCATAGATTAGTTGTCTTTATAATATTACTTAGTAGTAAAAACTCAAATGTAGAAATTGCACGGCAAACAAAAATTTTAATGTTTTTAATTATAGTTAAGATTAATAATGCAAAAATGCAATAACAGAATGAGCGTTTTATTAAATTGTCTCATTGTATTTTATTAAAATAAACAGGAGAATCTCAATGACAATTAGCTCAAAAGAGCAAGAGACAAAAAAAGTTAAAGTTACTGTAGACAAAAATCCTGTTGCTACATCATTTGAAAAATGGGCGAAACCTGGACATTTCTCAAGAACACTCGCTAAAGGTCCTAAAACAACTACTTGGATTTGGAATTTACATGCAGATGCTCACGACTTCGATAGTCATACAAGTTCTTTAGAAGAAATTTCTCGAAAAATTTTTAGCGCACATTTTGGCCAACTAGCAATAATATTTTTATGGTTAAGTGGAATGTACTTTCATGGCGCAAAATTTTCTAATTACGTAGCATGGCTTAGCAATCCAACTGCTATTAAACCGAGTGCACAAGTAGTATGGCCTATTGTCGGTCAAGAAATTTTGAACGGCGATGTAGGAGGTGGATTCCAAGGTGTACAAATTACATCTGGATTTTTTCAACTTTGGCGTGCTTCTGGCATAACAACAGAATTTGAACTGTACGTGACAGCTATAGGCGGTCTTGTAATGGCATTTCTCATGGTTTTTGCTGGATGGTTCCATTATCATAAGTCCGCTCCTAAGCTTGAATGGTTCCAGAATGTAGAATCAATGATGAATCATCATTTATCAGGTTTACTTGGTTTGGGTTGCCTTTCATGGTCTGCACATCAAATTCATATAGCAATACCAATTAATAAATTATTAGATTCTGGTGTATCTCCTCAAGAAATACCACTACCTCATCAATTTTTAGTTAATCGAGAACTTATAAGCCAGCTATATCCTAGTTTTGGTAAAGGTATTCTACCTTTTTTCACACTAAATTGGAATGAGTACTCTGATTTTCTAACATTCAAAGGAGGACTAAATCCTGTCACCGGAGGTTTATGGTTAACAGATATAGCACATCATCATTTGGCTCTTGCTGTATTGTTTTTAGTTGCTGGTCATATGTACAGAACTAATTGGGGCATTGGACATAGTATGAAAGAAATATTAGAAGCTCATAAAGGACCATTTACTGGTGAAGGACATAAAGGTCTATATGAAATTTTAACAACTTCTTGGCATGCACAGTTAGCAATTAACTTAGCGATGATGGGATCACTAAGTATTATAGTAGCGCATCATATGTATGCAATGCCTCCATATCCATACATTGCTACAGACTATCCAACACAATTATCTTTATTCACACATCATATGTGGATAGGTGGTTTTTGTATTGTTGGAGCAGGAGCACATGCTTCAATTTTTATGGTAAGAGATTATAACCCAGCACAAAACTATAATAATGTACTAGATAGAGTTATAAGACATAGAGATGCAATTATTTCTCATCTAAATTGGGTATGCATATTTTTAGGCTTTCATTCATTTGGTTTATACATTCATAATGATACTATGAGAGCATTAGGCCGATCTCAAGATATGTTTTCAGATACAGCTATTCAATTACAGCCTATATTCGCACAATGGATACAAAATATTCATACACTTGCTCCAAGCAATACAAGCCCAAACGCACTAACTACAGCTAGTTATACATTCGGAGGAGACGTAATTGCAATTAATAATAAAATTGCTATGATGCCTATCTCTTTAGGCACAGCCGATTTTATGGTACACCATATTCATGCATTTACAATTCATGTAACTGTATTAATATTAGTTAAAGGCTTTTTATTTTCTCGTAATTCTCGTTTAATACCAGATAAATCTAATTTAGGCTTCCGTTTTCCTTGCGATGGACCTGGTAGAGGCGGTACATGTCAAGTCTCTGGATGGGATCATGTGTTCTTAGGACTGTTTTGGATGTATAATTCATTATCTATAGCTATATTTCACTTTAGCTGGAAGATGCAATCAGATGTTTGGGGCAGTGTTACACCTGCTGGAACAATATCTCATATTACTGGGGGAAACTTTGCTCAAAGCTCTATTACAATTAATGGATGGCTACGAGACTTTTTATGGGCTCAAGCTTCGCAAGTTATTCAATCATATGGATCTTCTCTATCAGCATATGGCTTAATTTTCCTAGGAGCTCACTTTGTATGGGCATTTAGTTTAATGTTCCTCTTTAGTGGAAGAGGTTATTGGCAAGAACTTATAGAATCTATTGTATGGGCTCATAACAAAGTAAAAGTAGCACCATCTATTCAGCCAAGAGCATTAAGTATTACGCAAGGAAGAGCTGTAGGAGTAGCTCATTACTTGTTAGGAGGAATAGGAACAACTTGGGCTTTCTTCTTAGCAAGAATAATATCGGTAGGATAGACAAATATTAATTTAGGAAAACAAAAAAATGGCAACAAAATTTCCAAAATTTAGCCAAGCATTAGCACAAGATCCTACAACAAGAAGGATTTGGTACGGTATAGCAACTGCACACGATTTTGAAAGCCATGATGGAATGACAGAAGAAAATTTATATCAGAAAATTTTTGCTTCTCATTTTGGTCATATAGCTATTATATTTCTGTGGACTTCAGGTAATTTATTCCATGTTGCTTGGCAAGGCAACTTTGAACAATGGGTAACTAAACCTTTAAAAATAAAACCTATTGCTCATGCAATATGGGATCCTCACTTTGGACAACCAGCTGTTAAAGCATTTACTAAAGGTGGAGTATCATATCCTGTTGATATAACTTTTTCTGGTGTATATCACTGGTGGTACACAATTGGTATGAGAACTAATAATGATTTATATAATGCTTCACTATTTTTACTTATTTTGTCTGCAATTATGCTATTTGCTGGATGGCTACACTTACAGCCAAAATTTAAGCCCGGTTTATCATGGTTTAAAAATAATGAATCAAGATTAAATCATCACTTATCTGGTTTATTTGGTTTCAGTTCATTAGCATGGACAGGACATTTAGTACACGTAGCTATACCTGCATCACGTGGACAAAATATAGGATGGAATAACTTTACACACACGCTACCACACCCTGACGGATTACAACCATTTTTTACAGGAAACTGGAGTGTTTATTCTTCTAATCCGGATACAATAAATCACTTATTCGGAACAAGTGAAGGTGCAGGAACAGCTATCCTAACATTTTTAGGAGGTTTTCACCCACAAAGTCAATCTTTATGGTTAACAGATATAGCACATCATCACTTAGCAATAGCTATTATATTTATTATTGCTGGACACATGTATAGAACAAACTGGGGTATAGGCCATAACCTTAAAGATATAATCGATGCACATCGTCCACCAAGTGGAAGATTAGGTAATGGGCATGTTGGATTATATGAAACAATAACTAACTCATTACATATGCAACTAGGACTAGCTTTAGCTTCTTTAGGAGTAATCACTTCATTAGTTGCTCAACATATGTATGCAATGCCTCCATATGCATTTATAGCTAAAGATTTCACAACACAAGCAGCACTTTATACTCATCACCAATATATTGCAGGCTTTTTAATGGTTGGTGCATTCGCACATGGAGCTATCTTTTTTATAAGAGACTATGATCCGGAACAAAACAAAAACAACGTACTTGCAAGAATGCTAGACCATAAAGAAGCAATAATTTCTCACTTAAGTTGGGCATGCTTATTTTTAGGTTTTCATACTTTAGGCCTATATATTCATAATGATACAATGATTGCTTTCGGAACTCCTGAAAAACAAATTTTAATCGAACCTGTATTCGCACAATGGATACAAGCAAGTTCAGGTAAAGCATTATACGGCTTTGATACGCTATTGTCTTCATCATCCAGTATAGCAGCAAAAGCTGGTAGTAATGTATGGCTACCTGGTTGGTTAGAAGCAATAAATAGTAACAAAAATTCGTTATTTTTAACTATAGGACCGGGTGATTTTTTAGTACACCATGCAATTGCATTAGGATTACATACTACAACACTAATTTTAGTTAAAGGTGCTTTAGATGCTAGAGGTTCAAAATTAATGCCAGACAAAAAAGATTTTGGTTATAGTTTTCCTTGCGATGGACCTGGTAGAGGTGGCACATGTGATATATCTGCATGGGATGCATTTTACTTATCTGTATTTTGGATGCTAAATACTATTGGTTGGGTAACATTTTATTGGCATTGGAAACATATAACAATATGGCAAGGAAATGTAAATCAATTTAATGAGTCATCTACTTACTTAATGGGTTGGTTAAGAGATTACTTATGGCTGAATTCATCTCCTCTAATTAATGGATATAATCCTTATGGAATGAATAATTTATCCGTATGGGCTTGGATGTTCCTATTTGGACATCTGATTTGGGCAACTGGATTTATGTTCTTAATTTCTTGGCGCGGTTATTGGCAAGAACTTATAGAGACACTAGCTTGGGCTCATGAAAGAACACCTCTTGCTAACTTAATTAGATGGAAGGATAAACCAGTAGCCTTATCTATTGTTCAAGCAAGGTTAGTTGGACTAGTACACTTTTCAGTTGGATATATACTAACTTATGCGGCTTTTGTAATTGCATCTACATCAGGTAAATTTGGATAATTATTTAAATATATAAAACGAAAAAATACTGAAATCATTACTTTATCTTAAAGTAGTGATTTTTTATTGCAATATCATTATTTTTCCATTAGAATTAATTTGATTTTCATTTTTTATAAAAAAAAGAATAGAAATGGCTAAAAAAAGCATGATTCAAAGAGAAATTAAACGAAGCAAACTCATAAGTAAATATCAAAATAAAAGACAAGATATAAAAAAACAACTTAAAAATGCATCAACTTTTACACAACAAATAAAACTGCAAAAAGAATTACAAAAATTACCTAGAAATAGTGCGCCTTGTCGTCAAAGAAATAGATGTTGGAAGACTGGACGTAGTCGAGGATTTTATAAAGATTTTGGATTATCACGACATGTTTTAAGAGAAATGTCACATAATGGCCTATTACCGGGAATTAAAAAATCTAGCTGGTAATACAAAGTCTATATTAATTATATAAATGCTCTAACATAAATAGAGCATTTATACTTATACAAACATCATAAAAATATATTTATAATATTTATGTTAAAGTCCAAACTGATTTCCTCTACGATACTGCAAATAAGCAGCAACTAATAAACCTATTAAAGTTACAGGAATTAATCCTAATACTATACCTGATAAAAGAGGTTCTACCATAATAAATAATTAAATGTTTAAAAATATGTTTATATAATATAATTGCTTTTATCTAAAGCCAATAGCTGCTTGCCATACAAAAGCCAATAATAAAAAAAATACAGGAATAACTGGTAATATATCAACTAAAGGTCGAAAAATTGAGTAAGCCTCTGGTAATTTTGTTAATAGAATCATTGTCATCATAAAATAAACCTCTTCAAAATTAATTTATATTATACATTATCAAAATATATATTATATGTAAGTATTCTTATAGTTTCTTCTTATTTGTTCACAAATTTATTATGGTAATTGTATTAAATATAAGTATTTATAAGCTTATAGTATGAAAATGTACTTATATAAATAGAAATACCGTTTACAATAATACATAAACTATCTACTACAATATATAATTATATATTATATACAAATCAATATTTTAGATCATTTAATTTAAGATATCAAAAAAAGGACAAAATCATGATAATTGCTATTCAACTCTTAGTATTTATACTAATTGTATTTTCAACTTTACTTGTAGTCGGCATACCTGTAACTTTAGCATCACCTGGTCAATGGGAAAAATCTAAAAATTTAATTTATACTGGAGCTGGTATATGGGCAGGACTGGTAATAATTACAGGATTTATTAACTCTTTTATTACTTAATAAATTAAACTTTACTATGTATATATAGATATTTCTTGCATCTATTATACATAGTCAAAAAGTTGACAAAGAAAAACTTTTTTGGCATTATATTAAATTATAGCGGGTATAGCTCAGTGGTAGAGCGCAACCTTGCCAAGGTTGATGTCGCGCGTTCAAATCGCGTTACCCGCTTAATTTTTTTATGCTTCTTTAGAATTAGTATCTATAACAGAATCAGTATCTGTATTGTCTGTTTCTTGTTGCTTAGAACTATAAACTTTTTTTCCAATATCCATCATTAATTGTTGTAACTGATTTTGTAAACTTTTAATTTGCTCATAATCATCTTCTTGAATCGCTTTCTTTAATTTATCTATGCAATCTTGGACTTTTTGCTCCTCATCTTGATCAATCTTATCTTTTAATTCATTCAATTGATTTTGAGACTGATAACATAAAGCATCTGCTTGATTTTTTAAATCTATTTTTTCGCGTTTTTGCTTATCAAGTTCTGAATTCTCTTCTGCTTCTCTAACTAATTTTTCCACTTCCTCTTTTGGTAAAGTAGAAGCACCAGTTATAGTAATTGATTGTTCTTTACCTGTTCCTTTATCTTTTGCTTTTACAGAAAGAATACCATTAGCATCTATATCAAATGTTACTTCTATTTGAGGTACACCTCTTGGCGCAGGCATAATACCATCTAATCTAAAAGTACCCAAACTTTTATTATCTTTTGTAAATTCTCTTTCTCCTTGTAGAATATGAATTTCTACATTTGGTTGATTATCTACAGCTGTTGAAAAAATTTCCGATTTTTTCGTAGGTACAGTTGTATTACGCATAATTATTTTAGTCATCACTCCCCCTAAAGTTTCAACTCCTAAAGATAAAGGTGTAACATCTAACAATAATATATCTTTTACTTCACCTGCTAAAACTCCAGCCTGAACGGCTGCTCCAATTGCAACAACTTCATCTGGATTAACACTTTGATTAGGTTCTTTACCTATTATTTTTTTTACTAATTGTTGAATAGCAGGAATTCTTGTGGAACCACCAACCAGAACAATTTCATCTATATTATTAGCAGATAATTGAGCATCTTTTAAAGCATTATTAACTGGTATCTCACAACGATCAATTAAATCTTGACATAAATACTCAAATTTTGCTCTTGTTATATTTTTCTCTAAATGTTTAGGGCCTGTATCTGTAGAAGTAATAAAAGGTAAATTAATATCTGTTTGAGATAAACTAGATAATTCCATTTTAGCTTTCTCAGCTGCCTCTGTTAATCTTTGTAAAGCTTGTCTATCTTTACCTAAATCAATTCCTTCATCATTTTTAAACTCTAAAATTAACCACTCAACAATTTTTTTATCAAAATCATCACCACCTAAATGAGTATCACCTGATGTTGATAAAACTTCAAAAACACCATCTCCGACTTCTAAAATAGAAACGTCAAAAGTACCTCCACCTAAATCAAAAACCAAAATTGTCTCATTATGTTTTTTATCTAAACCATATGATAAAGATGCTGCTGTTGGTTCATTAATAATTCTTAATACATCTAATCCAGCTATCTGACCAGCATCTTTAGTTGCTTGACGCTGAGAATCATTAAAATAAGCTGGAACAGTTATAACAGCCTGAGTAACTTGTTGACCTAAATAAGTACTTGCATCTTCTACCAATTTACGTAAAACCTGTGCAGAAATTTCCTCAGGAGCAAAATCCTTGTTTAAAGCAGGACACTCTAACTTAATATTAGAATTAATATCAGTCTTTATATTATAAGATGATTGCTGTAATTCACTAATCAATTCATCTTTTTTACGACCGATAAATCTTTTAACTGAATAAAAAGTATTTTCCGGATTCATTACAGCTTGTCTCTTAGCAATATGACCTACTAACTTATCCTGTTTTTTTGTATAAGCTACAACAGATGGAGTAGTTCTTAGCCCCTCTTTATTAGGAATTACCGTTGGTTTTCCACCTTCCATAACAGCTACAACTGAATTCGTTGTACCTAAATCAATTCCTACAACTTTATTCATAAAATACCTCAAATAAGTATAATTCTATATCATTATTAATTACATATTGCACTATGTTAACTAATTAATAAAGTGGTAATTACCGTACTTATATAAATTTTAATAAAAGAACCAACTTGAAAATTTTAGAAAATTAACAGATAATGAATATATCATATCAATATATAATATATATAGCTTATAAATAAAGCTTTATAAAATTAAGGAGGTTCCAATTATAATGACAATTGGATTATTGGGTAAAAAAATTGGAATGACTCAAATTTTTGACCCACAGGGCAAAGCAGTACCTGTAACTATTTTAGAACTAGGCCCTTGTACTATAACAGATATAAAAAACAAAAAATCTCATGGTTATGAAGCTATTCAAATAGGATATTTAAAAGTTCAAGCTAATAAACTGAGTAAAGCTCAAATTGGACATTTTAACAAATGGCAAATTTCTCCTTTAAAATACTTACAGGAATATAAAATTAACTCATTACAAAATTTTAAAATTGGTCAAAACATTACAATTAATGATTTAAGTATTAGTCAAACAATTTCTATATCAGGAATAAGTATTGGAAGAGGTTTTACTGGTTATCAAAAAAGGCATCACTTTAGTCGAGGTCCTATGTCTCATGGTTCAAAAAACCATAGACAACCAGGATCAATTGGTGCAGGAACTACTCCAGGAAGAGTATTTGCAGGAAAAAGAATGGCTGGTAGAATGGGCGGTAAGAAAGTTACAATAAAAAACATTCATATTTTAGATATCAATACAGACAATAATACTATTGTCATTAAAGGCTCTATACCTGGAAAACCTGGAAATATTGTTAGTATTTATCAAAAATAAATTTATGAATATCAAAAAAAAATTAATATATTCGATCATATCATCTGAAGATAAAAAACCAAAATACAGAAAAGGAATTACATTACAATTAAATAAACATGATGATCATGATATGTACATCATTCATCGTGCACTGATACAACAACTACATAACTGCAGACAAGGAAATGCAAATACCAAAACACGTAGTGAAGTACAAGGAGGTGGTAAAAAACCATGGAAACAAAAAGGTACAGGTAGGGCAAGAGCTGGTTCTATTAGATCACCTTTATGGAAAGGAGGTGGTGTCATTTTTGGACCACGTACCATAAAATATAAAAAAAAAATAAATAAAAAAGAAAAGAAATTAGCGTTACGTATAATGCTATATAATAAATTTAAAAATACAGTAGTTATAGAGTATATAACAGATAATTTGCAAAAACCAAGTACTAAATTCATAATAAAAACTTTAAAAAATTATAATTTAAATGTAAATAAGCAAAAAAATATTTTAATTATCGTAAGAAAAAAAACATATAATTTATATTTATCGACTCGCAATTTACAAAATGTAGAATTAATAGCAGCTAATCATTTAAATATCGTATCTTTACTGAAAGCAGACAATATATTAATGACTACAGATGCTCTAGATGTTATTCAAAATACATATAATGACTAAAAAGATACCTCAAAAAACTTTAATAGATATTATTAAATATCCTATACTAACAGATAAAACAACTCGAATGATTGAAGAAAACCAGTATTGTTTTGCTGTTGAAGTCAAAGCAAACAAATTAGAAATTAAAAAAGCTATTGAACAATTATTTGATGTAAAAATTCAAAAAATTAATACAATTAATATAAAATCAAAGAAAAAACGTGTAGGAAAATATATTGGATATAAAAGTAAATATAAAAAAGCTATTGTGAAACTTTATGATCCATACCATATAGAATTATTCTTAGACAATTAATTGTATTATTCATATTTATGTAAAATTTATAAAATGGCCATTCGTCTATACAAAGCATATACACCCGGAACAAGAAATAGAACTGTTTCAACTTTCACAGAAATTACTACAAGTAAACCAGAAAAATCCCTATTAATAAAAAATCATCGTAACCAAGGACATAATAATAGAGGAATTATTACAGCCAGGCATAGAGGCGGAGGACATAAAAAACTTTATAGAATAATCGATTTTAAAAGAAATAAATTCAATGTAAAAGCTAAAGTTGCAAGTATAGAATATGATCCAAATAGAAATGCAAGAATAGCATTACTACACTATACAGATGGAGAAAAAAGATATATTTTACATCCTAGATCATTAAGCATAGGTCAAACAGTAATATCTGGTAAAAATGTACCATTAGAAGTAGGTAACGCATTGCCTTTGTCATCTATACCTTTAGGTACAGCTGTTCATAATATTGAATTAACACCATCTAAAGGTGGACAAATTGTTAGAGCAGCTGGTGCATATGCGCAAATAGTAGCCAAAGAAGGTTCTTTGGCTACATTAAAACTACCATCAAGTGAAGTAAGGCTAATTAGAGTAGAATGTTTTGCTACTATTGGTCAAGTCGGCAATATTGATGCTAGTAATATTAGTATAGGTAAAGCCGGACGAAATAGATGGTTAAGTAAGAGACCAAAAGTAAGAGGAGTCGTAATGAATCCAATAGATCATCCACATGGAGGTGGAGAAGGACGCTCTCCTATAGGCAAGCCACATCCTGTTACTCCATGGGGTAAACCAGCATTAGGTAAAAAAACTCGAAAAAAACGAAAATACAGCAATAGATATATATTACGTAAACGCAAATAAAAATTTTATAATTCATTATGTCTAGATCTTTAAAAAAAGGCCCATATATAGAATTTAAACTATTACAAAAAATAGAAAAATTAAATCAAATAAACTCGAAAAAGACTATCAAAACTTGGTCTAGAGCATCTACTATTATTCCCAATATGGTTGGTCACACCATAGCTGTTTATAATGGAAAACAATATTTTCCTGTATTTATATCTGATCAAATGGTAGGGCATAAATTAGGAGAATTTGTACCTACGAGAAACTTTAGAAGCCATATAAAAAGTGATCGTAAAACTAAAAGATAAAATTATGACTACTATAATCACAGAAGCTAGAGCTACAGGAAAATATCTACGTCTATCTCCACATAAAACACGTAGAATTTTAAACCAAATTAGAGGAAAAAAATATCAAGAAGCAATATTAATACTTGAATTTATGCCATATAAACCCTGTAAAATTATTAAAAAAATATTAGAATCGGCTGGTAATAATGCAATTAATCGCAAATGGGATAAAAATAATTTAATTATTACAAGAGCATTTGTCAATGAAGGGCCAAAGCTAAAAAGATTTCAACCGAGAGCGCAAGGAAAAGCATTTTCTATACATAAACCAACATGTCATATCACAATAAATGTAGCAAATAAATAAATCTATTTACTATCTAATTTAAATATATAAATAAAATAAATGGGACAAAAAATACATCCATTAGGATTTAGAATAGGTATCACACAAAAACATAAATCTTCTTGGTTTTCCAATATGAAATCGTACTCAAACTTAGCTCAAGAAGACTATACGATAAGAAATTATATAGAAAATGAGCTGCATCATGCGAGCATTGCTTTACTGCATATAGATAGAAAAGTAGATCAAATAGAAATACAAATACATACAGCTAGACCTGGAATCATTTTAGGAAAAATGGGCAATGGTTTAGATAAACTAAGAAAAGATTTACAGAATAGATTAAAGAATAATACACAAATCAGAATTAATCTAATAGAAATCCCAGATCCAGATCAAGAAGCTACATTAATAGCTGAATTTATAGCACAACAACTTGAAAAAAGAATTGCTTTTAGAAGAGCGATTAGACAAGCAATTCAAAGATCTCAAAAAGCAAAAAATCCCGGTATTAAAATACAAGTTTCTGGAAGATTAAATGGAGCTGAAATAGCAAGAAGCGAATGGATTAGAGAAGGTAGAGTACCCCTACAAACATTAAGAGCTAATATAGATTATGCATATAAAACAGCACAAACTATATATGGTATTTTAGGAGTAAAAGTATGGCTGTTTAAAGGAGAAAGTGTAGCACGCAAATAACAATTAATGTACTAAAATATAACTTAAATTAACATTTTAATCTTAATTTTTCATAAAAACATGCTAAGTCCAAAAAGAACAAAATTTCGTAAACAACATCGTGGTCGCATGAAAGGTCGCGCAAGTAAAGGAAATAAAATAGCTTTTGGAGAATATGCTTTACAAACTTTAGAACCTGTATGGCTAACTGCAAGACAAATTGAAGCTACTAGAAGAACTATAACAAGATATGTAAAAAGAGGTGGTAAATTATGGATTAGAGTCTTTCCTGACAAACCTATCACAGCAAGACCGGCAGAAACAAGAATGGGATCTGGTAAAGGTGCTCCAGAATATTGGGTTGCTGTTATCAAGCCAGGCCACATATTATTTGAAATTGCTGGAGTGCCTGAACAAACAGCTAAACAAGCAATGAAACTTGCATCTTATAAATTACCTGTAAAAACAAAGTTTATAATTAACCCAAATACATTAAAAACATAAAATATAGAATATGTCTTTGCCAAATATAAAAGATATTCAAAATCTTAATGCAAAAGAAATAGAAGTAAAAATTATTGAATTAAAAAAAGAAATTTTTCAACTTAAACTACAAAAATCTACTAGACAAAATATTAAACCTCATTTATTCAAACATAAAAAACATCAAATAGCTCAACTGTTAACAATAAAAAATAAATCAATTAATTAATAATTTATATTAATATATGGATAAAAAACAAACTACAGGAACAGTTATCAGTAATAAAATGAATAAAACAATTACTGTAGCTGTAAAACATAAAATACAGCACAAAAAATATAAAAAAATTGTTACAAAAACAAATAAATATTATGCACATGATGAATCTAATATTTGTAACATAGGTGATATAGTAAAAATACAGTCACATAGACCATTAAGTAAGAAAAAACGCTGGATACTAATAGAAAAAATACTAGAAAAATGATACAAACACAAAGCTATTTAAATATTGCAGATAATAGTGGTGCACGAAAAATTATGTGTATTCAAGTCTTAGGGACCAATAATCCTTCATATGCTAATATAGGAGATATAATTATAGGAGTTGTAAAGGATGCTTTACCAAATATGCCTATTAAAAAATCAGATATTATAAGAGCTGTTATTGTAAGAACTAAGAAAACTTTACGACGTGATGATGGAATGAGTATTCGATTTGATGATAACGCAGCAGTTATAATAAACCAGGAGAATAATCCAAGAGGAACAAGAGTATTTGGACCTATAGCAAAAGAATTACGAGATAAAAATTTTGCAAAAATCATATCATTAGCTCCAGAGGTTGTATAATGAAAAACAACAAAAAACAACAAAAAATGCATGTTAAGAAAGGAGAAACTGTACAAGTAATATCTGGTAAAGATAAAGGGAAAATAGGAAAAATTACAAAGATATTACACAAAAGTAGTAAAATTATTGTTGCAAATATCAATATACGTACAAAACATATTAAAGCACAAAAAGAAGCAAATAATGGTAAAATCATAACAACTGAAATGCCTATACATAGCTCGAAAGTTATGTTGTATAGCATAAAAAACCAAATAGCTAGTCGTTACTATACGACTTTAAACACTAGCAACAAAAAACAGAAAGTTTTAAAAAAAAATAATGAAACTGTCTAATTAATAAATTAAATATGGAAAATTCACTAAAAACACTATATAATAATAAAATTTGTCAAGAATTACAAAAACAATTTAATTATAGTAATATTCATGAAATACCAAAACTTATCAAAATAACTATTAATCGTGGATTAGGGGAGGCTGCTAATAATACAAAAATAATAGAAAAAAATCTTAATGAAATTAGATTAATAACAGGTCAAAAACCGAAAGTTACAAAATCTAAAAAAGCTATTGCTGGTTTTAAAATACGAGAAAATGTACCTGTTGGTTTAATGGTAACATTAAGAAAAGATAAAATGTATGATTTTCTTAATAAATTAATTAATCTAGCTTTACCAAGAATTCGTGATTTTAGAGGTATAAACTGCGAAAATTTTGATGGTAGAGGTAACTATAATTTAGGCTTGAAAGAACAAATAATTTTTCCTGAAATTAAATATGATGATGTAGATAAAATTAGAGGATTAAATATTACCATAGTTACTACGGCACAAAATGATAGAGAAGGCTTAGCACTTTTACAAAAATTTGGTATGCCTTTCAAAAAATAAAAATATAAAAACTATATAAATATCTTACTATCAATGGAGCTAACAAAGTGATTAATGATACAATTGCAGATATGCTAACCCGCATTAGGAATGCAAACTTAGCAAAACACCAAATTGTTCAAGTATATGCAACTAAAATGACAAGAAATATAGTAAAAGTATTAAAAGATGAAGGTTTTATCTATAAATTTGAAGAAATAGGCGAAAATACAAATAAATATTTACTAATATGCTTAAAATATAAAGGCAAAAATAAAAAACCTGTTATTACTTCACTAAAACGGATTAGTAAACCTGGCTTAAGAGTATATGCAAATCATAAAGAATTACCGAAAGTTCTTGGTGGAATTGGAATCGCTATCATTTCTACATCAAAAGGAGTAATGTCCGATTATCATGCAAGACATTATGGATTAGGTGGAGAAATATTATGTTATATATGGTAAAAACAATTAAAAGAAAACAATGTCTAGAATAGGAAAACAACCCATTAACTTATCAAAAAATATTGATATTCGTATTCAAGAAAATAATATACATATTGAAGGTCCTAAAGGTAAATTATCATATAAATTATCTAAATATATATCAATCAAATATGAAAAAGATAATAATCAATTAAAATTATATAAGATCAATCAAAACAAAGAAACACAGAAATTATATGGATTATCTAGAACTCTCATAAATAATATGGTGATAGGAGTATCACAAGGTTTTGAAAAAAAATTAAAAATTCAGGGAGTTGGTTATAGATCACAAATACAAGGTAAGGACTTAATACTAAATGTAGGATATAGTCATCCAGTAGTTATCCACCCACCTGAGAATATAAATATTAATGTAGAGAATAATATAAATATTACTGTAAAAGGTATAAATAAAGAACTTGTAGGAGAAATAGCTGCCAAAATTAGATCTGTACGACCACCTGAACCATATAAAGGAAAAGGTATCAGATATGTAAATGAAAAGATTATATTAAAAGTAGGCAAAGCAGGTAAATAAAGATATTAACCATGACAAAAAAACATATATTAGACACTAATTATCGTCCACGACTTTGCGTATTTAGATCTAATAAACATATATATGCGCAAATCATAGATAACACTAATAATAAAACAATTATTAGTAGTTCTACTATAGCTATCAATATAAAAAAAAATATAACATCATCAAATAATTGTTCTGCTGCACGAATTGTAGGTCAAGACATAGCCAAAAAATCAAAAGAGATTGGTATTAAAGAAGTGGTTTTTGATCGTCAAAACAGAATATACCATGGTAGAATTAAGGCTTTAGCAGAAGCTGCTAGAGAAGAAGGAATCAAATTCTAACAATCACATAATAATGAAAAAAAAATCAACTAAAAATAAAGAACAAGATCAAAATTGGGAAGAAAAAGTTGTACAAGTCAAAAGAGTTACAAAAGTTGTCAAAGGTGGCAAAAAATTAAGTTTTAGAGCTATTTTAGTAGTGGGAAATGAAAGAGGACAAATTGGAGTTGGTATAGGCAAAGCAAGCGATGTTATAGGTGCTGTAAAAAAAGGTGTAACCGATGCTAAGAAACATATAATTAATATCCCTTTAACTAAATCTTATTCTATACCACATCCAATAGAAGGTATATCAGGAGCTGCAAAAGTAATTATCAAACCCTCTGCTATAGGATCTGGTGTTATCGCTGGCGGTTCTACTCGAATAGTTTTAGAATTAGCAGGAGTTAAAAATATTTTAGCTAAACAATTAAGATCAGATAATACTCTAAATAACGCACGAGCTGTACTAAATGCATTAGGTCAATTAAGAACATTTAAAGAAGCTGCTGAAAATCGAGATATAGATGTTGTACAATTATATAAATTATAAAACAAAGAATATCTTAATACATTATAAATAATAAATGAAAGCAGCAAATCAATTACAACAAAAACTTGTTGTTACATTAATGATTTTAATTTTAGCACGATTAGGTATATTCATTCCTATACCAGGAATAGACCATAATTCACTAGATAATACTTTAAATCAAAATGGATTAATAAACTTTTTAAATATTTTTTCAGGAGGAGGATTCTCAACTATAGGAATCTTTGCTTTAGGTATTGTACCATATATCAATGCATCCATTATTATGCAGCTGTTAACAAAAATTATACCTGAATTAGAGAATTTACAAAAAGAAGAAGGAGAATCTGGAAGACAAAAAATCATACAAATAACACGATACTTTACATTAATATGGGCCATTATACAAAGTATTGGAATATCACTATGGATAAAACCTTACGTATTTAATTGGAATTACTATTTTATATTAGATTGTATTATAGCTTTAACCACAGGATCAATGATTATAATGTGGTGCTCAGAATTTATAACTGAATATGGAATAGGTAATGGACCTTCTTTATTGATTTTTCAAAATATTATTTCAGGTATACCTAAAAGCTTACAAAATTATAAACTTGATATTTATAATAAAGATACAATTACAATAGGATCCTTATTTTTTATTGTTTTTGTGCTAACTTTAATTATTAATGTGCTCATTCAAGAAGGTAAAAGAAAAGTTACAATTGTATCAGCAAGACAATTAGGAAAAATTAATGAACTAAATCCTCAAAGCTATATACCATTAAAACTTAATCAAGGAGGTGTTATGCCTATCGTTTTTGCTTCAGCCACAATGACACTTCCTATATACGTAACACAAAATATAAGAGCATCTATATTAAATAATATAATTTACTTGTTTTTACCTGGTCATATTTTGTATTTTCCTGCATATGGTTTATTAATTATTGGTTTTAGTTATTTTTATGCGTCACTTGTTCTCAATCCAGAAGATATAGCAGAAAACTTAAAAAAAATGGGCGCCAGTATACCGTCGATTCGACCTGGATCAAATACAATTATATATTTCAAACAAATACTTAATCGACTAACATTAATAGGAGGTTTATGTTTATTTGCAATAGCCCTGATTCCATCTTTAATTGCCCAAATAACTAATATAAATTTATTACAAGGATTAGGGACAACATCATTATTGATTTTAGTAGGTGTAGCAATTGATACAGCTAAACAAATTCAAACATATATAATATCACAACAGTATGATAATATAATGGAGTAACTTTAAATAATATAAAAAAGGATAAAGATTAAAGTAAATGAAAGTTAGAGCATCCGTCAAAAAAATATGTGATAAGTGCAGAATTATACGTAGACATAGGAAAGTAATAATAATTTGTGAAAACGCAAAACATAAACAAAGACAAGGATAAACCAAAATATAAATAAAATAATAAGAAATAAAAAGGATATCGTGTATGGCAAGAATAGTAGGAGTAGATTTACCTAAAAATAAACGTATAGAAATAGGACTAACATATATTTATGGCATAGGTAAATCAAAAGCAAGAGAAATTTTACAAAAAATACATATCAATCCAAACATCAAAATCAATGCACTCAATGATGAACAAATTATTCTGATTAGAAAAACTTTAAGTGAAGATTATCAAGTAGAAGGAGATCTAAAAAGAATCGAATCTATGAATATAAAAAGACTTATGACAATAGGATCTTATAAAGGTCGGAGGCACAGATTAGGACTACCATTAAGAGGACAAAGAACACGAACTAATGCTCGAACAAAAAGAGGTATCAAAAAAACTATGGCTGGTAAGAAAAAAGCTCCACGTAAATAATAAAGATTAAATTTAAACTAATTTATATAAATTAAAAGTTTATGGCTAGACAGACAAAAAAAAATAGTACAAAATACAAAAAAAATATTATTAATGGTATAGCTCATATAAAATCTACATTTAATAATACAATTATTACAATAACAGATCTTCAAGGATCTACTTTATCTTGGTGTTCATCCGGTGCAAGTGGATTTAAAGGAACTAAAAAAGGAACACCTTTTGCTGCTCAAGTAGCAGCAGAAAAAGCAGCTCAACAAGCTATAAATCAAGGTTTAAAACAAGCAGAGGTAATGGTAAATGGACCAGGAGCAGGTCGTGAAACAGCAATAAGAGCATTACAAGCAGCCGGAATTAATATTACTTTAATTAAAGATATTACTCCAATTCCACATAATGGCTGCAGACCTCCAAAGAAAAGGCGTGTTTAAAATTAATAATTTAGTATAGTTGTTTATAATTAAATATCTTACACTATCGTTTATGACTCATTTTCAAATAGAATGTATAGAGTCAAAAACAGAAAGTGCCCGTCAACAATATGGTCATTTCATTTTAGAACCATTAAAAAAAGGACAAGGTATTACTGTTGGGAACTCCCTAAGAAGAACTATTTTATCTGATTTACAAGGAGCAGCTATAGTAGCTGTAAGAATAGCTGGTATAAACCATGAATTTTCAACAATTACAGGAGTACGAGAAGATGTATTAGAAATCTTACTGAATCTTAAAGAAGTTATTTTAAAAAGTTATAGCGAAAAACCTCAAATAGGAAGGGTGCGTATACAAGGACCTGCAATTATTACGGCTGGCTTATTTGACTTACCACCAGATATTAAAGTAATTGATCCTCAACAATATATAGCAACTATTTGCAACAACACTATTTTTGAAATGGAGTTTCGTATTGAACAAGGTAGTGGATATAAACTTGTAGAAAAAGGTTTTGACAAAAAATCTATAGATTTTTTACAAATAGACGCTGTTTTTATGCCAGCAACAAAATTTAATTATACAGTAGAAGAAAAAAAAGTCAGTCCTACAATAATACAAGAAAAACTATTTTTAGAAGTTTGGACGAATGGTAGCTTATCTCCTCAAGAAGCTATTAGTCAAGGTGCACATGTATTAACTAAATTATTCCATCCGTTAACTAATATCGACTTTAAAAACGTAGATGATAAAGAACAAGAATACGAACAAGAAATGGATCAAGTTCTAATTGAAGAGCTACAATTATCTGTAAGAGCTTATAATTGTCTTAAAAGAGCACAAATTAATTCTATTTCAGACCTTTTAGATTACTCTCAAGATGAACTTCTAGCAATAAAAAATTTCGGTCAAAAATCAGCTGAAGAAGTAATTGAAGCACTGCAAAATAAATTAGGCATCCATTTACCAAAAGAAAAAAATATAGAAAATAATTAAAAAATGTATATTATATGAAAATCAAAAGTATAACGCCTATATAAAAAATTATTAAAAATATATCATGAATAAAACATATATACCACAACTAAAAATAGATCATCAATGGTTCATTATAAATGCTGAAAATCAGAATTTAGGTAAACTAAGCAGTAAAGTAGCACAAATATTAAAAGGTAAAAGCACAAACACATATTCACCTCATTTAAATAGTAATATACATATTGTATTACTTAATTCAAAATTAATAAATCTTACAGGTAAAAAAAAATTAAATAAGATATATAAAAAACATTCTGGATATCCTGGGGGATTAAAAGTAAAAACTTTTTATGAAATTCAAAGTAAACAACCTAATAAAATCTTAGAAAAATCTATCAGAGGTATGTTGCCAAAAGGACGTTTAGGGCGACAATTATTTAGACAACTTAAAATATATCCTGAAAATATACATCCGCATGAAGCACAAAAACCCCAAATAATTAAATTAGATTTAGATTAATATTATATAACAAATGACTATTATAACAAAAAATTCCAAAACAATTTATTCAGGAACAGGAAGACGTAAAACATCTATTGCCAGAGTAAAATTAATACCTGGGTCCGGAAAACTAATTATTAATGGTTTACCAGGTGAATCATATTTACAGTTTAGTCCAAACTATTTAAGAGTATCATGTGAACCTCTCAAAACTTTAGGATTAAGCAAAGAATATGATATACATGTCAGAACAGAAGGAGGTGGCTTAACAGGTCAAGCAAATGCAATTAGATTAGGTATCGCAAGAGCTTTATGTAGAATTAATCCAGAAAATCGCATAACTTTAAAATCTGAAGGATTTTTAACAAGAGACGCAAGAGTAAAAGAGAGAAAAAAATATGGTTTAAGAAAAGCTAGAAAAGCACCGCAATACTCAAAACGCTAAATTAATTATTAACATTCTAATTTAAAATAATATCATCATTTATGCCAAAACAAAATATACATCCAAAATGGTATACCGATAGTAAAGTATATTGTGATGGTAAACATATTATGACAATTGGATCAACAAAACCTGAACTACATGTTGATATTTGGTCAGGAAATCATCCATTTTTTACAGGCTCACAAAGAATTATAGATACAGAAGGAAGAGTAGAAAGATTTATGCGTAAGTATAATTTACAGACAAAACCAGATAATAATCAAGACTTAAAATAAATATATAATACATAATTATAAAGTTTGACAGGGTATATTACAATATTTATAATATGAGGAATATTCACTAAAATATGAATATATAAATATAACAATGCCAACTATTCAACAACTTGTAAGATACGAAAGACAAAAATTAGGTCAAAAAACTAAATCTCCTGCTTTGAAAGGATGTCCACAAAGAAGAGGAGTATGTACAAGAGTGTATACAACTACACCTAAAAAACCAAATTCTGCTTTGAGAAAAGTAGCAAGAGTTAGATTAACCTCAGGCTTTGAAGTAACAGCATATATACCAGGTATTGGCCACAATATACAAGAACATTCGGTCGTACTAATCAGAGGAGGTCGTGTAAAAGATTTACCTGGAGTGCGATATCATATAGTTAGAGGAATTTTAGATGCTTCTGGAGTAAAAGATAGAAAAAAAAGTCGGTCAAAATATGGAACGAAAAAACCTAGAATATAAATCAAAAAAATATAGCATAAAATTATAAATATGTCTCGTCGCAATACTGCTAAAAAAAGATTAATCGATGCTGATCCTGTATACAATAGTAAACTAATAAATATGTTAACTGTAAGAATATTAAAAAACGGTAAAAAAGGATTAGCATATAAAATTATTTATAGATCACTAGATATAATTCAAAACAAAACATCTAACGATCCTTTGCAAGTTTTAGAAAAAGCTATACGTAATGCAACACCACTAGTAGAAGTTAAAAGCAGACGTATAGGTGGTTCAACATATCAAGTACCGATGGAAGTACGCGCATATCGTGGAACAAATTTAGCTCTTAGATGGATTACTAAATTTGCTCATACAAGATCCGGCAAAAGTATGGCTTTAAAGTTAGCAAATGAAATAATAGATGCATCTAACGATAGTGGTAATACTATTAGAAAAAAAGAAGAAACACATCGTATGGCAGAAGCCAACAAAGCATTTGCTCATTATCGTTATTAACATTATAAATGCTTTACTAATTATTGTGAGTTAAGAAAAGGAAATTAAAAATTATGGCACGTGCAAAATTTGAACGCAATAAACCACACGTAAATATTGGAACAATAGGACATGTAGATCATGGTAAAACCACACTTACAGCTGCTATATCAGCTACTTTAGCAGCTGCAAATAACACAAAAGCTAAAAAATTTGATGAAATTGATGCTGCTCCAGAAGAAAAAGCAAGAGGTATAACAATTAATACTGCTCATGTTGAATATGAAACAAGTAATCGTCATTACGCACATGTAGATTGTCCAGGACATGCAGATTACGTTAAAAACATGATCACAGGAGCAGCACAAATGGATGGAGCTATTTTAGTTGTATCAGCTGCTGATGGACCTATGCCACAAACAAGAGAACATATATTATTAGCTAAACAAGTAGGTGTACCAAATATCGTTGTCTTTTTAAATAAACAAGACCAAGTAGATGATGAAGAATTATTGGAGCTAGTAGAACTAGAAGTTCGTGAATTATTAGTGCAATACGACTTTCCAGGCAATAAGATACCTTTCGTAGCAGGCTCTGCTTTACTAGCTTTAGAAAATGTAACAAAAAATAATACAATCCAAAGAGGTGAAAATGAATGGGTAGATAAAATTCATTCACTAATGGATGCGGTAGATGAATATATTCCAACACCTGTCAGAGATGTAGAAAAAACATTTTTAATGGCTGTAGAAGATGTTTTTTCAATCACAGGAAGAGGAACTGTAGCAACAGGACGTATTGAAAGAGGCATTATAAAAGTAGGTGACACAATTGAAATAGTAGGTTTACAAGAAACTACAACTACAACAATTACAGGTTTAGAAATGTTTCAAAAAACATTAGATGAAGGAATGGCTGGAGACAATATTGGTATATTATTGCGTGGTATACAAAAAAAAGATATTGAACGAGGTATGGTTTTAGCTCAACCAGGTACAATAACACCTCACACACAATTTGAAGCAGAAGTATATGTGCTAACAAAAGAAGAAGGTGGCAGACATACGCCTTTTTTTTCGGGTTATCGTCCACAGTTTTATGTACGAACTACGGATGTAACTGGAACAATTAAACAATTTACTTCAGATGATGGATCAGCTGCAGAGATGGTTATGCCTGGAGATCGTATTAAAATCAGTGCAGAATTAATAAATCCAATTGCAATCGAACAAGGTATGAGATTTGCTATACGTGAAGGCGGAAAAACAGTAGGAGCTGGAGTAGTATCTAAAATTCTTGAGTAAATAATAAAAATATAAATATGAAAATTCATGAACAAAATAAAATACGTATTAAACTAAAAGCTTACGATCATAGATTATTGACTATGTCATGCAAGACAATAATAGACACAGCTCGTAGAACAAAAGTAAAAGCTATAGGACCTATTCCTTTACCTAAAAAACGTAAAATTTATTGTGTATTAAGATCACCTCATATTGATAAAGATTCTAGAGAACATTTTGAAATAAGATCACATACAAAAATAATCGATATATATGAACCATCTTCACAAACGATTGATTCTTTAATGAAACTTAACATACCTTCGGGAGTAGATATAGAAGTAAAACTTTAAAAAAATATAATACACAAGAAAATAAAGTTATATATTTTCTTGTGTATTATATTTTTTACTATTCGAAAATATTATATATTAAACATCAAATGACTAATATAGTAATTCCTCTTGATGTGTTTTAATAGAACAGTCACTCTTAGGTAATGCTATACATGTTAAAACGAAACCTTGTCCTATCTGTTCAGTGTCTAAAAAACTCTGATCTGATTGATCAACTGAACCATCTATTATTATCCCAGCACATGTAGAACAAGCACCTGCGCGACAAGAATAAGGTAAGTCTATACCAGAGTCTTCAACTGCATCTAAAATATACTCATCTTCAGGACACGGGATAACTGAAGTTAGATCGCCTGGCATAATAAGAGTTATGTTAAAATTGCTCATATTGAAATTTCCCTATATGGTCTATAATTGAATAAGTAAATTATTATGAAATTATTACTTTTTTATTTGTGTTAAATAAAAAATCAATTAAATATCATAAAACTGTATATTTATTATTAAATCATAAAAATAAAAAATAAATAAATAATAATTCGATACAATTAAAATATATGTTAAAAATAATATAATTTATTGCCAAAAAATTTTTAAATAAATTTACACAATTCACATAATGATAAATACCTTTAAAAAATATAAAGAAAACTATACTAAAAACTTTAAACCAAAAAATAAAATCTTCTCTAATTCATACGTCATAAGTATATATCAAGAAGTATTTTATTTAATACAAAGATATTTTATACAAATCAAAAGAAGGCCATCTAACTTATTTTCTGGTATATTACAACCACTATTATGGCTTATTTTATTTGGTGCTTTATTTCAAAATGCACCTGTCAATTTACTAACAAATAATAGAACTTATTACCAATTTTTAAGTCCTGGAATCATAGTTTTTACTTCTTTTACAGGAGCGATTAATTCTGGTTTACCTTTAATATTTGATAGAGAGTTTGGCTTTTTAAATAGATTATTAGTAGCACCATTAAAATCACGAGATTCTCTCATCCTGTCTTCTATAATTTTTATTACTATAATAACTACTCTACAAACATCTATAATTATAATGTCAAGTCTTATCATAGGAGATAATAACTTAAATAGTAATAAAATTATTACTATTATATTTATAATTTTACTTATTACCTTAAGTATAGGTAGTATAAGTATCTATTTAGCTTTTGTCCTACCAGGACATATAGAATTTTTAGCAATTATATTAATTGCTAACTTACCAACTTTATTTTCTAGTACTGCCTTAGCTCCACTTTCATTTATGCCCTACTGGTTACAAATAATTGCTAGTACTAATCCTTTAACCTATGCAATAGAAAGTATTCGCTGCCTTTACTTAAATCCATATGTCAATTATAAAACTAGTATTATTGAAACTATCTGGTTTAACTTTAATATACAAGATAGCATTTATTTATTAACTATTATAACTATCATTTCTTTTAGTATAGTAAAAAACATTATTGTATACAAATGCGAGTAAAACTAAATTAATTCAGATGAAGAATGTTATAATAGATAACTATGTAGTTTATATTCATAAAATAGTAAGAAAAGCAAAAACTTTATATCTCTTAATTAGGAGGATCGTAGTTCAATGGGACTACCATGGTATCGCGTACATACAGTTGTATTAAATGATCCTGGCCGCTTAATTTCTGTCCACTTAATGCATACAGCTTTAGTAGCTGGTTGGGCAGGTTCTATGGCCTTATATGAATTAGCTGTCTTTGATCCATCTGATCCAGTACTAAATCCAATGTGGAGACAAGGAATGTTTGTTATGCCTTTTATGGCAAGACTTGGAGTCACAGATTCGTGGGGAGGTTGGAGTATTACTGGAGAAAGTGTTTCAAATCCTGGATTATGGAGTTTTGAAGGTGTTGCTATAACTCATATCGTATTATCAGGGATGCTATTTTTAGCATCTATATGGCACTGGGTGTATTGGGATTTAGAATTATTTAGAGACCCAAGAACAGGAGAACCAGCACTAGATTTACCTAAAATTTTTGGTATTCATTTATTACTATCTAGTTTATTATGTTTTGGTTTCGGTGCATTTCATACAACTGGCCTATTTGGCCCAGGTATATGGATTTCTGATGGGTATGGTATAACTGGGAAAGTACAGCCAGTTGCTCCAGCTTGGGGACCAGATGGCTTTAATCCATTTAATCCTGGAGGAATTGCATCGCATCATATCGCCGCCGGTACTGTTGGTATACTTGCTGGTTTATTTCATTTAACAGTAAGACCTCCACAAAGATTATATAGAGCGCTAAGAATGGGAAACATAGAAACTGTTCTATCAAGCAGTATATCTGCTGTATTTTTTAGTGCCTTTGTAACTTGTGGAACAATGTGGTATGGTTCTGCCACAACACCAATAGAATTATTTGGACCAACAAGATATCAATGGGATAGCGGTTATTTTCAACAAGAAATAGAAAGAAGAGTTGAGAATTCATTAAATGAAGGAGCAACACCAGAAGAAGCATGGTCTAAAATACCAGATAAACTAGCTTTTTATGATTATATTGGAAATAATCCTGCAAAAGGAGGATTATTCAGAGCTGGTCCTATGGATAAAGGAGACGGTATTGCGGAAGCATGGTTGGGTCACCCTATATTTCAAGACAAAGAAGGTAGAGAATTAACAGTTAGAAGAATGCCTGCATTCTTTGAAACATTTCCTGTTATCTTAGTAGATAAAGATGGAATTATTCGGGCAGATATTCCTTTTAGAAGAGCTGAATCTAAATATAGTATTGAACAAGTGGGTGTAACCGTTAGCTTATATGGAGGAAAATTAAATGGAAAAACTTTTAATGATGCACCTAGCGTAAAAAAATATGCACGTAAGGCTCAGTTAGGCGAAGTTTTTGAATTTGATAGAACCACATTAGAATCAGATGGTGTATTCCGAAGTAGTCCAAGAGGATGGTTCACATTTGGACATGCAAACTTCGCATTAATCTTCTTCTTTGGTCATTTATGGCACGGTTCACGAACTATATTTAGAGATGTATTTGCAGGTATTGGAGCTGAAGTAACAGAACAAGTAGAATTTGGAGCATTCCAAAAATTAGGAGATAGAAGCAGTAAAAAACAAGGTGCAGTATAAACAATATAACTTATTTTATAAATTTTGTGATATAAGGAGATAAATGTGGAAGCGCTAGTTTATGTATTTTTATTAGTAGGAACATTAATGGTTATTTTCTTTGCTATATTTTTTAGAGATCCTCCAAGAATAGCTAAATAACTCTTCAACTCATCTGTCTTATTAAGTAGTTAACTTTAATTAGCTACTTAATAAGACAGATATTAAATAAATCGTAACTGTAACTAACAATATATAAACATCGCTTATTTATTCTTCATGCTCCTCAAAAGGATCTCGAAGTTCTTTAGAAACAGGACCAAAAGCTGTATATATAGAATAGACAGTTATTCCGAGTAATAAACTAGAAATAAAAATACTAAGAACTGTTGCAGTTTCCATAAATTCAATACAAATAAAGTTAATTTATTTTTATAATAATAGTATTATTATAAAGTTAAAAATTATAAAATATATAAATCATATTAAAATATCATGGCATTAAGAACTAGATTAGGAGAAATATTAAGACCTTTAAATTCCGAATATGGGAAAGTTGCTCCTGGTTGGGGAACAACCCCAATAATGGGCGTATTCATGTTATTATTTTTTCTATTTTTACTTATTATTTTACAGATATATAATTCATCACTAATTTTAGAAAATGTTGATGTAGATTGGGCAACACTAGGAAGTTAAAAAAATCATTACCACTATTATTTTTATTGAGACAAAAGCATTATATTGATATAATGCTTTTGTCTTTTATATTATATATATTATAAAAATTAACTATTTATCTATTATAGACAATTCATCTTTAGAAAAAGACGTACTATTAACACCACTATATGATTCTTTAACAAAACGCACGAGAATCGGATACTTGATATCCTTATCTACTTTTACTACAGTACCTGTATCTTGATACCAATATGATTCTTTTCGTAAAACTTTAACTAATGAACCTTTTTTTATCATATAATTAATTTTGTAAGAATTATTAATATATTATAAACAAAAAAACAAAAAACAAGATTAACTTATACAAACAATAAGCATATATTTTCAGACAATATAGTTGCCTAAGAAATATTAAAGATGTTAAATTCATTTAATATAGACGTAATAAATTATAAATCTATTTTATCTATGAGTAAATATTGTCAATATTTAAGGTTTAAATCATATGAAATTATCTTGGAAAACTTTACTACTACTATCTTTACCTATTATTGTTATTAGTTTCTTTTTGTGGCAAGGTTTTTTAGCACCAACCACAAATGAATTAAATACAAATATAGCACGTTCTCGAATGACTTATGGAAGATTTTTAGAATACTTAGATATGGGTTGGGTAAAAAAAGTCGACTTATATGATAATGGACACACTGCCATAGTAGAAGCAGTAGGTCCTGAATTAGGAAATAGAATTCAAAAAATCAGAGTTGAACTACCTGCCACTGCACCAGAATTAATTACTAAAATCAAAAAATCTAATATAGATTTAGATGCTCATCCAACAAGAAATAACAGCGCTGTATGGAATCTGATGGGCAACTTATTATTTCCTATATTATTAATAGGAGGTTTAGCCTTTTTATTTAGAAGGTCTAATAATGGCAGTGGTGGTCCTGGCCAAGCTATGTCTTTTAGTAAATCAAAAGCTTTATTCCAAATGGAAGCTAAAACAGGTATTGTGTTTGATGATGTAGCAGGAATAGATGAAGCTAAAGAAGAATTTGAAGAAGTCGTTACATTCTTAAAAAAACCTGAAAGATTTACTGCTGTAGGAGCTAAAATACCTAAAGGGGTATTATTAGTAGGCCCTCCAGGAACAGGTAAAACATTATTAGCTAAAGCAATTGCAGGCGAAGCGAATGTACCTTTTTTTAGTATATCAGGATCTGAATTTGTAGAAATGTTTGTAGGGGTAGGTGCATCTCGAGTTAGAGATTTATTCAAAAAAGCAAAAGAAAATGCACCCTGTATAATTTTCATAGATGAAATTGATGCCGTAGGCAGACAAAGAGGAACTGGAATTGGTGGTGGTAATGATGAAAGAGAACAAACATTAAATCAATTATTAACAGAAATGGATGGTTTCGAAGGCAATACAGGTGTAATTGTAATTGCAGCTACTAATCGTGCTGATATACTAGATTCTGCTTTATTAAGACCTGGCCGTTTTGATCGTCAAGTAGCTGTAGAAGTGCCAGACTTTAAAGGAAGATTAGCTATATTAAAAGTACATGCTAAAAATAAAAAAATGGAACCTAACATATCATTATCTATGATAGCTAGAAGAACTCCTGGATTTTCAGGAGCAGATTTAGCAAATCTATTAAACGAAGCAGCTATACTAACAGCTAGAAGGAAAAAAAATCATATTACACTTAACGAAATAGATGCCTCTATTGATCGTATAGTAGCAGGAATGGAAGGAACACCATTAATAGATAGTAAAAGTAAACGTCTAATAGCATACCATGAAGTTGGACATGGTATAGTGGGAACACTACTTCAAGATCATGATCCAGTACAAAAAGTCACTTTAATACCTCGAGGACAAGCTAGAGGACTAACATGGTTTACACCAGGAGAAGATCAAAGCTTAATCTCAAGATCTCAAATTATATCGCGTATAATGGGAGCTTTAGGAGGGAGAGCAACTGAAGAAGTAGTATTTGGAGATACTGAAGTTACAACAGGCGCAAGCAATGATTTACAACAAGTCACATCAATGGCTCGTCAAATGGTTACAAGATTTGGCATGTCAAATATAGGACCATTATGTCTAGAAAACGAAGAATCTAATCCTTTTCTTGGAAGAAGTATGGGATCTTCATCAGAATATTCTGATGAAATTGCTATAAAAATAGACAAACAAATACAAAATATTGTTCAAAAATGTTATCAAAATACAATAAAAATTATCCAAGATAATAGAATTGTCATAGATAGGTTAGTAGATTTACTAATTGAAAAAGAAACAATTAATGGTGAAGAATTTCGACAAATTATTAATGAGTATACACTTGTACCTCAAAAAGAATTATACATAAAATAACGGGATTGACGGGACTCGAACCCGCAACTTCCGCCGTGACAGGGCGGTGCTCTAACCAATTGAACTACAATCCCTTTATGCTAGATATTATGTCATAACCATAACAGAATTGTCAAATTATAGTGAAATTATTAATTGTTATATAAAAAGGAGAGGAAGGGATTCGAACCCTCGGTATGATGAAATATCATACAACAGATTAGCAATCTGGCGCTTTCAACCACTCAGCCACCTCTCCATTAATATAAAAATATATATTTTATTCAGTGGCTCAGGCGGGACTTGAACCTGCGACCTTGGGCTTATGAGTCCCCTGCTCTAACCAACTGAGCTACTGAGCCATAATGATTTAGATAGATCTTAACATAAAAAAAAATAAAAATAAACATAATATAATAATTTATGCAATCAACATTGAACCTATACCATCAGAAGTTAAAATTTCTAGTAATAATGCATGTTCAACACTACCATTAATAATATGAGCCGCATTTACATTATTTCGCAAAGCCTTAATACAGCAATCCACTTTAGGTATCATACCTCCGAGAATTACTTGATCTTTTTTTAATTTTTCAGCCTCTTGTATATTTAAGTACTTTATCAAAGTAGATGGACAATTAATATCTTTCATAATACCAGGCGTATCTGTTAATAAAACTAATTTCTCTGCATGAAGATGTTCTGCAATAGAACCAGCTACAGTATCCGCATTAATATTATAAGCTTGACCATTCAAATCTGCTGCAACACTGGCAATGACTGGAATATATCCTTGATCCAGTAGTAAATCAATAATTTTAACATTAACTTGCTCAACCTTACCTGTATAATTATCTATTTGATTTATAAAAAGACTAGATGCAGTAATTAAGTTAGCATCTTTACCAGATAAACCAACTGCTATAGGACAAGAAAGATTAAGCAAAGTTACTAAGTCTTTATTTACCTTACCTACTAAAACCATTTCTACAACTTCCATAGTTGCCTTATCTGTTATACGAATACCATCAAGAAATTTAGGTTCTATATCTATCTTTTTTAACCAATTATTAATCATTGGTCCACCACCATGTACAATAACAATTCTAATTCCGATATAAGATAAAAATAAAATATCTTCTATAACCTTAGATTTAAGTTGTAAATTTTTCATAGCAGCTCCTCCATACTTTACAACTATAGTTCTTCCATAAAAACGTTGTATAAAAGGTAAAGCATCACTTAAAACTCGTGCACGTTCCAAATTATTTAACATTTTCTCAAACCATTAATAATATTTAATAATTATTTTTCACTTTCTATGTAAATTTGCAAAAAATTTTATTTTTATTTATCTTAATCTTAAATAAAATTAATATAATCATATAATAATGACTAACTTTTGGGACAATATCAGAAGATTTCCAAGCTTCCTTTTATCAGTAATAACTGGATTTTTCTTGACAACTTTTTATCCAATTTTTGAGCTATTAAAAGTGAAAAATAAACGACTTATTATAGTTACTATAATATTAATATTTATAATGATAATATTAAATATTTTAAGGTACATGTTAAGTATAAATTAAAAAAAAATTTTTTACGAATATACAATTGATATTAAAAAATTCGACATATATAATATTATATATAATACTAGGATTATATATAATATAAAAACTTATTATAAAAGTTATCAATAATGATAGATAAATGATTAAAGATAAATAGTTAATAACAGTTAAAGATAACAAATCATTAATATAAAAATATATGAATATAGTATCTGATTTTGAACTAAAAGAAGTTACAGGAGCATTTGCCTTAATTGATAGTCTAATTAAAAATAATGTCTGTCATATTTTTGGTTATCCAGGTGGTGCTATACTGCCTATCTATGATGAATTGTATAAATGGGAAGAAAAGAATTTAATTAAACATGTTTTATGTCGTCATGAACAAGGTGCTGCTCATTCAGCTGATGGTTATGCTAGAGCTACAGGCAAGGTTGGTGTTTGTTTTGCAACATCAGGTCCTGGTGCTACTAATCTTGTTTCTGGTATTGCTACAGCTCAGTTGGATTCGGTTCCTATGGTATTAATTACAGGTCAAGTATCCAGACCTTTTATAGGTACTGATGCGTTTCAAGAGGTAGATATTTTTGGAATTACATTGCCAATAGTTAAACATTCTTATGTGGTACGAGATCCACGAGATATGTCTAAAATTGTATCTGAAGCTTTTTATATAGCTCAACATGGAAGACCTGGTCCAGTTTTAATAGATATACCTAAAGACGTAGGTTTGGAAAAATTTATATATAAACCTCTTGATCCAAATCAAATTAATATATTAGGCTGTAGGCCATTGATGAAACCTCAAACTAGTCAGCTTACTAAAGTTCTCAATCTTGTATATGAATCTAGTCAACCTTTACTTTATGTAGGAGGTGGATCTATTATATCCGATGCTCATGATGTTATTAAGGAATTTGCTCATCGATTTCAAATACCTGTATGTACAACTTTAATGGGTAAAGGTATTATAGACGAAAATGATGATTTGGCTTTAGGTATGCTTGGTATGCACGGCACAGCTTACGCTAATTTTGCTGTTAGTGAATGTGATTTGCTAATCGCTCTTGGTGCTAGGTTTGATGATAGAGTAACTGGTAAACTAGATGAATTTGCATGTAATGCTCAAGTCATACATATTGATATTGATCCTGCTGAAGTTGGTAAAAATCGGGTACCTCAAGTTGCTATTTTAGGTGATGTGAAAGAGGTAATGACTGAGCTTTTGCATTCTGTTGAATTTCAATCTAGTTTAGTATTTAATGTTGAACAGACTAGATCTTGGAAAGATAGAATTTTTATATGGAAACAGCAGTATCCTTTATTAATTCCAAAACATGTAAATAGTTTATCGCCTCAGGAGGTTTTAAACTCTTTATCTAGTATTCAACCTAGTGCATATTTTACTACTGATGTAGGTCAACATCAAATGTGGGCTGCACAATTTCTTAATGTATTACCACGTCATTGGATGTCGAGTTCTGGTTTAGGCACTATGGGCTATGGTCTTCCTGCTGCTATTGGAGTTCAAATAGCTTATCCTTCTGAAAAAGTTATATGTATTAGTGGGGATGCTAGTTTTCAAATGAATCTTCAAGAATTAGCTACAATTTCTCAGTATAATTTACCTATTAAAATTATTATCATTAATAATAAATGGCAAGGAATGGTTAGACAATGGCAACAAGCCTTTTATGGTGAAAGATATTCTCACTCTAATATGGAAAAAGGTGCACCTGATTTTATACTGTTAGCTCAATCTTTTGGTATTTTAGGTTTAGAGTTAGAGTATAGACATAATATGTTTGAAATTTTAGAACGTTTCATAAGGCATGATGGACCTTGTTTACTTGATTGTAAAGTTAAGGAAGAAGAGAACTGTTATCCTATGGTTGCTCCCGGTAAAAGTAATTCGCAAATGATAGGTATATATAAATTAAATAAAAATAAAGGTAAATCAATTACAAATATAAACGGAAGCCTTTAATGGGAATTGAACCCATACTTTCTTCTTACCAAGAAGATGCTCTACCATTAAGCTATAAAGGCTATATTTTATTCTCTTATATTTAAATTGAATTGATTACGGTTTTAATTTATTAATTATTGGGCCGGGTTGGATTTGAACCAACGTAGGTAAAACCAGCGGATTTACAGTCCGCCCCCATTAACCACTCGGGCACCGACCCATTGCTATTTTTTTTGTGAATTGATATAAAGTATTAGAAAATTGTTGGATACAACTGGATTCGAACCAGTGACTTTCACGATGTCAACGTGATACTCTAACCGACTGAGTTATGTATCCTATAAGTATACATAAATTCTATCATAATATAAAATAATAAGAAAAGTTAAATATTAATGAAATTTTTGTTTTAGTCTGGTTGCTTTTCCAGATCTTGATCTTAAATAATAAAGTTTTGCTCTTCTTATTTTAGCTCTTTTTACAATCTGAATGGTTTTAATACGAGGTGAATGTATCAGATAAACTCTTTCAACACCTATATTTTGTAGTACTTTTCTAATTGTAATTGTTGTATTTAATTGTGAGTTATGCTTTGAGATTACAACACCTTCTACATTTTGAATTCTTTCTTTACTACCTTCTTGAATTAAAATACCCATTTTTATACTATCTCCTATATTAATAATAGGTATTTCAATTTTTTGAAATTTTTTTTCTAGTTGAGAAATAATCAATTGCTTTTTATTTGTTTTTAGATACATATTAATTGTTTATAAATGATAGTTAAAATTTATTTATATTATTTATTTAAGTTTATATAAATATTTATCTGTTATCAAAATAAAATATATGGAAACTATATTTTTTTCTATAAATAATATACTAACATAATATTTTTATACTCTAATTTTTTAATTTATGTATTTTTATCAAAAATTTAATACTAATTATACACAATATTATATCGAAAATTTATGATTCAATTCTGTATTAATATTTTGTATTTTCTCATATTTAATTATAGATATGTATTATATATATTTTTACTATATTTGTAATTATAAAGCTTTTGTAAAAGTCAATAGATTTTCTAAATATTTTTTACAAATGATGATTGTTTTTATTATTGATTTAATTGCTATTCTAGAGTTGAATGTAATTAATTTAAAAGCTTTAAGTTTATATTATTGGTTAGGGTTTAGTTTAATTCATAAAAGAAGTTTTTATTATTTTTGTAGTAAGTCCTCTTCTTCTGCTTATACATTAATAAATGTTAAAAGTAAAAGTAAAAATATATTAAGATGTTATTTGATTATAAATATTGATAATTGATGTTTTAATTCATATTTTTAATTAATTTTACTATAGTTATTATATTATGCAAAATATTAATTTAGATTTATTTCTACCACAAAATTATATTGCTGAAGAAATTTTATTAGGTACTATACTAATTAATCCAATGATTTTTCCGCAAATTATACCGTATTTGAAACAAGAGTCTTTTTTTTTAGAGTGTCATGAATTAATTTATAAAAGTTTAATAATAATTTATAGAGATGGTAAAATTGATATTCTTCATTTATTATATACTTTAAATAGATCTGAAAAATTAGATCATATAGGTGGAGTTTATAAAATTATGGAATTAATGAGACAAGGACATTTATTTATGTCCTCGATTAATATGTCTGTTTATGTTCAGCAACTTATTATCCTCATTAATAATAGTTATATGAAGAGATTAATGATACAGTATGGTTATAATATTGTAAGATTAGCATCTATTGAAAGTTTCAAAAGTCATCATTTGTATAATACAGCATCAGACTATTTAGAATCTACTGTTCATAAAATACCTAAAGAAAATTTATCTACTTTCAGAGATATATTAGGCGATTTGCTAATAGAATTCAAAAATCATTATAGCGATTTAGAACAGGATTTTGTTCCCAGAAGTGAAATTCTGTCTGGTTTTCATGAAATAGATGAATTAATGAAAGGTTTACAAGATGGTGATTTGATTGTTGTTGCTGGACGCCCTTCTATTGGTAAAACTTCTTTTGTAATTAATATAGCATATAATATTTTAAGTTCTGCTAATTTAGGTTTATGTTTTTTTAGTCTTGAAATGTCAAAGATACAAATTGTTTACAAATTTATAGCTGTTGCTTGTAAAATATCTCTTCAAAGTTTTTCTTTAAATCAATTGACAGTAGATCAACAGCATAATTTTAAATCAATATGCAATAGTTTAATGAATTCCAATATTTATATTAATGATAGTCCTAATATGTCTGTTGATTATATTGAATATACATCTAAATTATTGTTCAAAGAAACTCGTAATATACAATTAATTATTATAGATTATTTGCAGCTAATACAAGTAGAGAATTTTACTAATAATGTAAGAGCTCAGGAATTAGCTTATATTACAAGGAAACTTAAATTGCTAGCCCAATATTTATATATTCCTATAATTGTATTATCGCAGTTAAATAGAAGTATTGAAACTAGATTAAATAAAAATCCTTTATTATCTGATTTAAGAGAAAGTGGTTGTTTAATATCATATCTTTTATTAAATATAGATTTATATAATAGTCTTCATAGCCACAGTTTATATAAAAATCAAACATCAATAAAATATAGTTTAATAAAATTATTTTATAATGATTATTTGAGTCAATTATCTTCATATTGTATTAATTGGAAATTTATTCTTCAATATTCATTTAATATTAATATTTATAATTATGTTCTATCTTTAACACATAATCATAAGTTATATAATAAATTATGTTGGACTAAAAATAATCAATTGTTAGAAGAAGATTGTGCTATTATGAATACTTTTTTATTTTATTCTAATATTTATTTGGAGTATAAGTTAATTAGATATATAAAGTGTTTAAAGTATGTTCAGGTTTTTGATATTCAAGAACCTAATTATCTGTCTTTACTATGTAATTATATAATTTTACATAATTCAATTGAACAAGATGCTGATATTGTTATGATATTATCTCAATCAAATGATCATTTAGATCTATTTAAAACAGTTGATATTACTTTATGTAAAAATCGTAATGGTCCTACTGGAGTTTGTAAGTTATTATTTACACCAGAAAAGAATTTATTCAGTAATATTTAAGATTAAACTTTTTCATTAGTTTATATTATATAAAGTTGCAATAAAAAAAATAGTATGTTAATATTCAAAACATCTAGCCGGGATAGCTCAGTAGGTAGAGCAGTGGACTGAAAATCCTCGTGTCACCAGTTCAAATCTGGTTCCTGGCATTAATACTATTATTAGTTTATTTATATTGATTTATTATCTTTGATTTTATTTAATATATCGTACATCAAATCATAAAAATCATGGTAATATTTTTTATAAAAAATATTACCATGATTTTTATGATTTGATTATTTCAAGCTTTTCACCTAGTAATACAGTAACACTCCCATCATCTTTTATATCTACTACAGCACTATCTCCAGCTTTGATTTTACCAGACAAAACCTCTTCAGCTAAACTATCTTCTAGTAATCGCACAACTGCTCTACGTAGTGGTCTTGCTCCATAGCTAGGATTATATCCTTCATCTACTAATCTATTTTTAAACCTTTCAGTAACTTCTAATTCTATTTCTTGTTGTTTAATACGTTCAAATACTTCTTTTAACATAATATCTGCTATTTCGCGCACTTCGTCTTTTGTTAACTGTCTAAATACTATAATTTCATCCAGCCGATTTAGAAACTCTGGACGAAAATATTGTTTTAGTTCTTCATTAACTAATGATCTTATACGATTATATTGTGATTCTATTTGAGACTCTCCTAATTCAAATCCTAAACCGCCTCCTCCTTTTTCTATTACTTTTGAACCTATATTAGAGGTCATGATTAGTAAAGTATTTTTAAAATCTATAGTTCTTCCTTTTGCATCAGTTAATCTTCCATCTTCTAATATTTGTAATAATAGATTAAAAATATCTGGATGTGCTTTCTCAATTTCATCAAATAATATAACAGTATATGGACGTTTTCTAACAGCTTCTGTAAGATATCCTCCTTCACTATAACCTACGTAGCCTGGTGGTGAACCTATTAATTTAGAAACAGTGTGTCTTTCCATATATTCAGACATGTCTAATCTAACCATTGCTTCTTGTGAACCAAAGAAGTAAGAGGCAAGTGCCTTTGTTAATTCTGTTTTACCTACCCCCGTAGGGCCAGAGAATATAAAACTTGCAATAGGTCGATTTGGATTTTTTAGTCCGACACGTGCTCTTCTAATTGCTCTCGAAACAGCTACTACTGCTTCATCTTGACCAATTATACGACTGTGTAATGTTTCTTCCATGTGCATTAATTTTTCTGATTCACTTTTTGTCAGTTTAGTGACTGGTATTCCTGTCCAGAATGCAACAATCTCTGCTATATCATCTTCTGTTACTATAGGATCTTCAATTTGTAAATTAGGTTCGTTCTTTTTGCTTTGTGCAATAGCTGCAATTTGAGCTTTAATTTCCATCTCGCGTGTTCTATATTGCTCTGCCTTTTCATATTTTTGTGCTCTTATGGCTTCGTCTTTAATTTTTAGTACATTCCTTAATTCTTTGTCTAATTCTCTAGCGGCAGGAGGTAGTTGAGAATTTAATAATCTTACTCTTGAACCAGCTTCATCAATTAAATCAATTGCTTTATCAGGTAAAAAACGATCGGAAATATATTGATTGGCATATTTAGCAGCAGCAGCTAAGGCTCCATCGGACATTTTTAGTTGATGATGTTTTTCATATCTATCTCGTAAACCGAATAGTATTTCAATGGTTTCTTCAACACTTGGTTCTCCAACTAAAACAGGTTGAAAGCGTCTTTCGAGTGCAGCATCTTTTTCTATATGTTTTCTATATTCTTCTAATGTTGTAGCTCCAATACATTGTAGTTCACCTCGGGCTAATGCCGGTTTTAATAAATTTGCTGCATCAATGGCTCCTTCAGCTGCACCTGCTCCAATTAAAGTGTGTACTTCATCTATAACTAGAACTATGTTATCAGCGGATTTTATTTCATCCATGATTCTTTTAAGTCGTTCTTCAAACTCTCCTCTATATTTTGTACCAGCAACCAATAAGCCAACATCTAATGTAACAACTAGTTTATCTTCAAGTATAGATGGAATGTCTTTATTAGCTATACGTTGTGCTAATCCTTCAGCAATTGCGGTTTTACCAACTCCTGGCTCACCAATTAATACAGGATTATTTTTTGTTCTACGGCCTAAAATTTGTATAACTCTTTCAATCTCTTTTTGCCTTCCTACGACAGGATCTAAAATACCTTCTATAGCTAGTTCAGTTAAATTAGAACCAAATTCTTCTAATGTAGGAGTTTTACTTCTAGTTTGGGTATTGTTATTTCCATTAGTATTAGCTTCTGCATTATCACCTAGCATTTGTATGACTTCAGTTCTAATGGAAGCTACGTTTACAGCTAAGTTTTCTAATACTCTTGCAGCTACACCTTCTCCTTCACGTACTAATCCCATTAATAGATGTTCTGTACCTATATAATTATGGCCAAGTTGTCTAGCTTCTTCTAAAGATAATTCTAAAACTCTCTTTGCTCGCGGAGTGAAAGGAATTTCAACTGCTACAAATCCTGACCCTCTACCGATAATTTTTTCAACTTCTATACGAGCATCCTTCAAATTTACATTCATAGATTTTAGTACTTGTGCTGCAATTCCTGTACCTTCACCTATTAAACCTAATAAAATTTGTTCTGTGCCAACAAAGTTATGTCCTAAGCGTCTAGCTTCTTCTTGAGCTAGCATGATAACTTTTATAGCTTTTTCTGTAAAGCGTTCAAACATTTAATTGACAGTAAATGAATTTATTTATTACCTTTGATACTAAATAATAATAACACAATTCAAACTTTAACTTAATGGTTATAAAGAACAATTTTAATTTAATATCTGGGGTTAATTATTGATGAATTTTTTATTCTATAATCTTTGCCAAGTTTTATTATTAGATTCGTTTCATATATTACAATTATCATTTATAATAAGTACTAATTATTAATTAAATAATGAAATAATCTGATTTATTATTTATAGTACTATAAATTTTATTTAAGGATATAAAATAAAAATGGCAGTTATTCAATTTATTAAAGGTATTAATGAAACGGTTATAGCAGATGTTTCTTTAACTAGATCAAAAGATGGAAGTACAGGTACGGCAACTTTTAGATTTAATAATCCAGATATCTTAAAATCTGTTATGCAAGAAAAAGGTGATATTACTGGTATGTATTTAAAAGATGATGAGGGTGAATTAGTAACTCGTGATGTCAGCGCAAAATTTGTTAATGGTAAGCCTCAAGCTATAACATCTATATATATAATAAAGAGTCCACAAGAATGGGATCGATTTATGAGGTTCATGGAACGTTATGCAAATAAAAATCAACTATCTTTTACTAAAGCTAAATGATAATAACTGAAATATTATTTGAGTTATATATTAAAAATTAAAATAATAACTTATGTAAGTTTATGATATTGAATATTTTTACAAATGAAATTTTCTTTTAAATGGCTTAAACAAATTGTAGATTTGAAACATATAGAGTTATCTGAAGTAATAGAAAAATTGACTTTAGGAGGTTGTGAAGTAGAAAATATTATTTATAATCAAGATAAGAATGATATTATATTTGATTTAAGTACGACAGCTAATAGGCAAGATTTGTTAAGTGTAGTCGGTTTAGCTAGAGAAATAAGTTGTCTGATGAATAGACCTCTTTTAAATAAAGTATATAGTGATAGAATATATAATAGTAATTGTTTAAACAATTATGGTTCATTGAATTTATCAAATAGTATAGCTTTGTTAGATTTTAGTTTAACCCATATTAAGCGTATAAGAAATACTTTTTCCCCTTTATGGTTACAATATTATTTACACAGTCAAAATATCAAGCCATTAAATTTACTACATGATATTCCTAAATATATATATATGAAGTGGGGTCATTATATTGAAATTTTTGATCAACAAAAAATTAATTTGTTACCAATCCAATATTCTTTATTTAATATCGAAAAAGAAAAAAATCTTTCATTACAATCTAATAGTATTGAGTTAGAGGTTTTAAAGTATAATTCTCAAAGATTATATACTTTAGGCTATGATATTAATTCAAACTTTCAATGTGATATTATCACAGATTCTGTTATAGTTTGTGGTCAAATATTTAGAAGTAAATATTTTAAAAATATACAGAATAGTTTATCTATCAAAACAGATATATTTGAAAAATATAATAAACAAGTAATAAGAGAGGATTTCATCCGCGCTTATGAAGAATCTATTAGATTAATTATTTCTTTTGCAGGTGGAACAATAGGTAAATCTTATTATTATCATACGGTTTATGAGAAACCCAAAGTTATAATTTTAGAAAAACATAAGATACAAAATATTTTAGGTTATAAAAAAAATAATGATGATACATATTTATCTGTAAAAGAAATTCTTGGTATATTAAATCAGTTGAATTTTATTACAGTCTATGATGAAAGAAAAAAATTGTTTAAAGTGCAGGTAACTTCAAGTAGACAAATTGATTTGTTAAGGCCTATTGATATTATTGAAGAGATAGGCCGTGTTTATGGTTTTAATAGATTTATAAGTCAGCTGCCTAAAGTTTTAAATTATGAGTCTTTATTTAAAAATTCATTTACTTATAAAGTACATCATGTGCGTCGAGTTTTACGGAACTTAGGATTGCATGAAATACAAAATATATCTTTAAATAATTTTACTATTTCTAATGATCAGTTACAAATTTCTATATATAATCCTTTAATTAAGGATCAATCTTATTTAAGGATTAATTTATTAACTCAATTAATTATAACTTATGAATATAATCTTAGACAGTCTAATAAAAATGTTGAAATTTTTGAAATAGGTAAAGTTTTTAGCAAAGATATTCAAACAACTACAAAAAAAAAATTATTCGGTATTTTTGAACATTTACATCTTGCTGGTTTAATGTCAAATTTAGATTATTCAAGAAAATCATGGTTAGATAAGCCGAATTCATTAGGTTGGTTTCAAGCTAAAGGTACACTAGAAGAATTTTTAGAAAAATTGCAAGCTCGGGTATTATGGACTGAAATAAATAAGGCAACATATAGCTTTTTATTTAGTAGTATTAGCAACTCATTAGATATTAAGAGGGCAGCTGTAATATATAGTACAGACAATAAAAAAGAAATAGGTATTTTTGCTCAACTTAAAAAAAATTATAATTATCCAATTTATATATTTGAATTTAATTTAGTTAATTTGATTAATTCTATGGATACTTCAAATCATATTAATTATTTCATTAAACCTTATTCTAATTATCCTAGTTTGACAAGAGATATATCTTTGACATTATATAAATATAATAGTATTTATATGATTAAACAAAAGATATTAGACTTTAATAATTGTTTAATTGAGTCTATAGAAGTATTAAATCAATATAGGAATCACCATATGAAACATTATTATAATATCAGTTTGCGTATTGTTTATAGATCTTACAATAGAACTTTAAATATCGATGATATTAGTCGTATTGATCAAGAAATAAATGATTTATTAGATCAATATAAATCAATTTAATATTTAATCAAGTAAATCATAAGCCGGGTTTTGTTCTTAATAATTTATAAATTTCTATCCTATTTATAGAAGAATATGAATTTTTTAAGGGTAGTTATTAATCTATATTTTATATTTGCATATAATTTTTTGCAGTAATGATTATTAGTTGTAGACTATCTATAGCTATAGATATTACTATACGTTTAAGTTCACTACTTTGCTCTCTTATGGGGTTTACCGAGCAAGTATTATTGACATAATACTTCTGGTACGCTTTTACCGTACCTTTGCACCCTTACCTATATTATTTTAATTAGGCGGTTTTTTTCTGTGGCACTTTCCTCATAGTTACCTATACTGTTTTTTATGCAGCTATATTTTTCTAATTAGAGCCCGGACTTTCCTCAAATTTGTTTTAAAATTTGCAACTACCTATGTTTACTTATCCAATATAATAATACATATTTCTTTTCTAAAGTACAATATATATTGGTTATTGATAGTTATTATAATATTAGAAATGCGAAAAATAATTCCTATACGATTTTCAGAAAAAGATTTTGGTGCTATATTAAATAAGTATGATTATAGTTTACATCCAGGAGATATTGTAGCCGGTACAATTTTTCATAAAGAATCAAGAGGCTTTTTGGTTGATATAGGTTCACATGTAGCAGGTTATTTACCTATAGATGAGATTTTATTAAATTCATTTAACAAGTATAATCAATATACTTTAGAAAATTTTGTGAATAATACAAGAGAATTTTTTATTCTTGCTTATGATAAACACAAGCAGCAATTACTATTATCTGTTAAAAGGCTAGATTATATAAGGGCATGGAAACGTATCAAGCAATTAGAATCAGAAGATATAATTTTACATTTACCTGTAAGTAATGTGAATAAAGGAGGTATTTTAACCAATTTAGAAGGTCTCCAAAGCTTTATACCCAAATCTCATTTAATTTCATTTTCATATGATCAAGGTTTTATAAAAAACAATATACAATGTAAATTATTATTTTCTGATGAAAAAACTAACAAGCTTATATTAAGTCATAAGTTAGCTATGTTATCTGTTTATTCTAATCTGTTAAAAATAGGTAGTACAGTATATGGTCAGATTACTCAAATTAAAAAATATGGTATTTTTATTAGTATTTATGGAATACCCGCATTATTACATATATCAGAGATAGGTTATACGCATATAGACAATATAAATTATATTTTTCAAGTAGGTAAAAAAATAAAAGTCAAAATAATTCATATTGATATGCAACAAGGGAGAATATATGTATCTAAACGAGAGGTTGATTAACCACCTCCTACAATTGTAATGATTTCTATTTGATCTTGGGGGTTGAAAAAAATATTTTGAAATTCACAAGAATTGACTATATTATTATTGTATTCTATAATAATTAAGCTTAAATCAAATTCTAAATAAAGCAATAATTCTTTTAAAGACATAGATTTAGCACAGTTGAATGCTTGTCCGTTAATAAAAATTGTATTGTATACTATACTCATTTTTAGTTTTTAATGATTTTTTGTTATCTTAAATCGTTAATTAATAGTAGACTTATCAGATAAAAAGTATTATACTCTCATATTATATTATAGTAACATGGCGGGTGTAGCCAAGAGGTTAAGGCAATGGATTGTGGCTCCATTATTCGCGGGTTCGATTCCCGTCATTCGCCCTTATGTATATTAAAGTATGTAAGTAAAGCTAATTTAGCTAGTTCTGTACGATTTCTAGTACCTGTTTTTTGTAATAGCCGACTGACGTACTTTTCTACATTTCTCAAGCTAAGCTTCATTTCATTAGCAATTTCCTTATTCATGTAACCTTTTGCAACTAAAGAAAGTATTTTACATTCACGATTTGTTAGTTTATTCAATATCAAATCGTTTATACTGTTTGTATTTAACTCTTTAAATGATTTGTTGTTTATATATTTATTGGATAATTCAATACTATTGAATATGTTTTTGATTATTGCTATCAGCTCTTGTGGATAAAATGGTTTTGTTAAATATGCATTACAGCCTAAATTATACCCTAAGATTCTATCATTTGTCATACCTTTTGCTGTTAATAATATAATAGGAATTTTGTGTAAAGTTTTGTTTGTACGTATTTTTTTTATTAAATCGTAACCATCTAAATGAGGCATCATTATATCTGTTATGATTAGATTAGGTTGATAAGAACTTATCTTTTGTAATCCGCTATATCCATTTTTAGCAATATCTACTTGAAAGTCTTCTGATCTTAGATATGACGCAATAGAATTTAATAAATACATATCGTCATCTATAATTAGTATTTTCTTTTTCATTGTAGTTATTAAAATTAAAAAATTTTAAATTTATCAATCTATTTGTATAAGTTACTTGAATTTAGTATGAATAATAAATGGGTTCAGTTGCTATTAGAATTAGATATTCCTTTTTATATTTATAAATTAAATAAAGGTGATTCTATTATATCTAAATGCAAATATAAAAATAATTCAGCAGCAATAATTTTATATGGTACTGTATATACACTTAAAATGTTTACCAATGGTGAATGTATTTGTATAGCTATTTTAAACTGTAATAATATAATTGATTTTAATTTTAGTACTTTGGATAAAGATTATGTTTATTATAAGGTAATTGCATTGGAAGAAACTTATCTTATTAATTTTTGCTGGTGGGATTTTATATCGATTTTTAATTATTTACCAATAGCTGTAAAAATATTCTATTTATTTCGTAATACTTTAAAGAAGTATGAAATGGTATGTTATGTCATATCACATAAATCGATTAAGTATAGAGTTATTCAATTACTTGTATTATTATGTCAAGAATTTGGTACTGTCAATAGTGATTTTATTAAAATTCCTTTTGAAATTTCTCAAACGACAATCAGTCATATAATAGGCAGTAATATAATTACAGTAAATAAAATTATGCGTGATTTAATTGGTAAGCTTTTAATTAAGTATATAGTAAAGAAAAAAACTTTAATATGTTATTTTTCTTTATTAACTTATTTGCGTAATAATAAAATAAATTAATCTATAACAAATGTAGCGATAAATGTTATAATTATATTTATCTAATTAAGAAATAAGCAAGTAGTTTAAATGCATGGTTTTTGATATATTATTTAGTATTAGTTGAAAATTAGTATGGGAAAAGTTTATGACTGGTTTGAAGAAAGATTAGAAATTCAAGCTATTGCAGATGATATAACTAGCAAGTATGTTCCACCTCATGTAAATATTTTTTATTGTATTGGTGGTATAGTGTTTACATCTTTTTTAATTCAAGTTGCTAGTGGTTTTGCTATGACTTTTTATTATAGACCAACTGTAGCAGAAGCTTTTTCTTCCGTTGAGTATATTATGACAGATGTAAATTTTGGTTGGCTTATAAGATCCATTCATAGATGGTCTGCAAGTATGATGGTATTAATGTTGATCTTGCATATGTTTCGTGTATATTTAACAGGTGGTTTTAAAAAGCCAAGAGAGTTAACCTGGGTAACAGGTGTTATATTAGGAGTTTTAACAGTTTCTTTTGGGGTAACTGGCTATTCGTTACCATGGGATCAAATAGGATATTGGGCTGTTAAAATTGTAACGGGTGTACCAGAAGCTATCCCATTTGTTGGAACAAGTATAGTAGAGCTTTTAAGAGGTGGTGTAAGTGTAGGGCAAAATACTCTTACTCGTTTTTATAGTTTGCATACATTTGTACTACCTTTATTAACAGCAGTTTTTATGCTTATGCATTTTTTAATGATTCGTAAGCAAGGTATTTCAGGACCATTATAGTATTAGTCATTCTATGGTTTATTTAAATTTAACAATATTATACAGCAATAATAAAAATTTATATGTCAATAATCAAAAAACCTGATTTAACTGATCCGAAGTTACGTGCTAAGTTAGCTAAAGGTATGGGTCATCATTATTATGGAGAACCAGCTTGGCCAAATGATATTTTATATATGTTTCCTGTAGTAATTTTAGGAATATTTGCCTGTGATGTAGGCTTATCTGTTTTAGAACCTTCTACTATAGGAGAACCAGCTAATCCTTTTGCTACACCTTTAGAAATATTACCTGAATGGTATTTTTTTCCTACTTTTAATTTGCTAAGAGTAATACCTAATAAATTGATTGGTGTATTGTCTATGGCATCTGTACCAGCAGGTTTAATTACAGTTCCTTTTATCGAAAGTGTTAATAAATTTCAAAATCCTTTTAGACGCCCGATTGCTACTACTGTATTTTTAATTGGTACGTTTGTTGCAATATGGTTAGGTATAGGTGCAACAATGCCATTATCTAAAGCTATAACTTTAGGTCTATTCTAACTATTAAATAATTATATAAAATTATATTGCTATATATTTTTTATAGCAATATAATTTTATATAATTATTTAATAGTTACTTTAGCTCCTGCATCTTCTAATTGTTTTTTCATTTCTTCAGAACTCTCTTTTGTTATTCCTTCCTTAATAGTTTTTGGTGCAGATTCTACTAGGTCTTTTGCTTCTTTTAAGCCTAATCCTGTCATAGATCTTACAACTTTTAAAATGGCAATTTTTTTAGCTGCTGGTACTTCTTCTAAAATTAAATCAAACTCAGTTTTTTCTTCTGCTTCATTTGTAGTAGAATTCTCTCCTCCCAAAGGCATTACAATAGGTTGAGCTTGAGATGTTAGCGAAGCGTCTACATCAAATGTTTCTTCTATTTTTTTGACTAATTCAGCTGCTTCTAATAACGTTAATGATTTTAAATCATCTATTATATCATCAATTTTTGTGCTCATAAATATAGAATGTAAATGTTACATGTAAATAAAATAAACTTTTTAATAATACTATTATTATTAAATTAATATTATCATAAATAATTATCACGTAAAAGATTAATATTTAAAGGTATCGAAGGTCCCATAGTGCTAGAAATATATGCGGTTTTCCAATATTTTCCTTTAGCACCTTGAGGTCGATTTTTGTCTATGGATTGTTGTAAAGTAATTAAATTACTATATAGTTCTTCAGTAGTAAAGTTTAATTTACCAAAAGGTATATGTAAAATGCCTGTACGATCAACTCTGTACTCTAATTTACCTGATTTGAATTCTTTTATTGTTTTTGTTAAATCATTAGTAATTGTACCAGCTTTAGGAGAGGGCATTAAACCTTTTGGTCCTAAAATTTTACCTAATTTAGCAATGGATAGCATAACATCTGGTGTAGCTATAAGTTTATCAAAATCCAAGCGACCTTTTGTGATTTCTTCAATTAAATCTTTTCCTCCAGCAATGTCTGCTCCAGCTAATATTGCTTCAGAAGTTTTTGTTTCATTAGTGACCACAGCTACACGTATTATTTTACCTGTTCCTTTTGGCAATATAACGGTTGCTCTTAATTGTTGATCTGCATATTTAGGATCCAAGCCTAATACAATATGTATTTCAGCAGTTTCTATAAAATTTATATTAGATAAATTTTTCATCAAATGTAAACCATCTAAAGGGCTGTAGAATTTATTCTTTTCTACTTTCTGTAATGCTTCACTGAAGCGTCTTGAATGTTTTCTCATTATAATATTTAATTTATATTATTAATTAATCATGAATTTGAATACCCATATTTTCAGCTGTGCCCTTTATTATTAACATAGCTTTTTCTATGTTTTGAGTATTTAAATCTTGTAATTTTATTTCAGCTATTTCTTTTAATTGTTGTATTGAAATTGATCCAACTTTTTGAGTATTTGGTTGTCCTGATCCAGCTTTTATATTAGCTGCTTTAATTAAAAGTATAGATGCTGGCGGGGTTTTTAAAATAAATGAGAAGCTTTTATCTTCATATATCGAAATTTCAACTGGTATAACAAGTCCTGCTTTGTCTGTTGTTCTAGCATTATACTCTTTACAAAACATAACAATATTAGCTCCATATTGACCTAAAGCTGGTCCTACTGGAGGAGCTGGAGTTGCTTTGCCAGCATTTAATGCTAATTTTACAAGTCCTATAAGTTTTTTAGCCATAACACATTTATATTTCTCCTGTTATGATTATATATAATTTAAGTGTATTGTATTTATGTAGCTGATATTATTTATTATAATTTTTTTATTGTTATATAATAATATATGACAATTGATAATATAAAGGTATTTATAATTGTATTGCAATATTATATGCTTAATTTTGTATTTTTCCAATAGTTACAAGTTATTAATAAATATTTAATATCATATTGTGTATTTTTTTATAATATTTACACGCCTTGAAGGACTTGAACCTTCGACATTGGGTTTTGGAAACCCACGTTCTGCCAACTGAACTAAAGGCGTATTAAATTAGTAATATATACTAAAATATCTTAAAATTAAACACAATAAATTTGCATTATAATTTTAATATTTTATGTTATATCCTACATCTATACAGACTTGCTTGTCAAATTTAGAATATAAGAGATATGCTCGGCATATAGTTTTAGAGAATATTGGTATTAGTGGGCAAAAAAGGTTAAAAACAGCAAAAATTTTATTTATTGGTGCTGGTGGATTGGCTGCGTCTAGTATTATTTATTTGGCATCATCTGGCATTGGTTACTTAGGTATTATTGATTATGACCAAGTTTCTTATTCTAATTTACATCGACAAATTTTATATAATGATAAAGATGTTAATAAATTAAAAGTTGATGTAGTACTTGATAAGGTAAAAGAAATTAATATCGATTGTTCTATCTCTATATACGCATATATGTTCAATGAAAATAATTGTTTAGATATTATTAAAAATTATGATATAGTTATAGATACAAGTGACAATTTTAAGACAAGATATATAATTAGTCAAGTATGTTATTTACAACATAAAGTGCATATTTATGCAGCTGTGCAAGGTTTTGAAGGACAAGTTAGTGTGTTTAATTATAAAAGTGGAATTTTATACTCTGATTTATATCCTGAAACTTTACAGTTGCAAAATCGCAATTGTGACAATTTAGGTGTTTTAGGAATATTAACAGGAATTGTAGGAATGTTACAAGCAACAGAAGCAATAAAAATAATTTTAGGCTTAGGTACAAGTTTAAGTGGATATTTATTAATATATAATGCTTTGAATTCTTCTTTTAAAAAAATTAAAATTAAACCAAAACTAATAAAGTATATACCTAATAATTATTATATTAATCAATTAAAAGAATCGAATACTATTAATTCAAAAAAATTATTTAATACTCTTAATAAAGATAGTATTATCTTATTAGATGTAAGGCAACCAGAAGAATTTTGTATTCAACATTTATATAAAGCAATTAATATACCTTTAAAAAGTATTAACTCTAAGACAACTATTAAATTTATTCGTGATTATTTAGCTCATAGAAAGATTGTTGTATATTGTTATGATAATTTAAGATCTATTATTGCATCAAAAATTTTGTATAAAAATCAACTAAATCATTATCGTTTAGATTATTAATAATATAATTATGAAAAAAAAGACAACAGTTATTTTAAAAAAAAATTTTGTTAATTTAGGACAAATTGGTAATATTGTGAAAGTGAATTCAGGTTATGCTTTAAACTATTTAGTTCCAAATAATATCGCTGAAATAGCTACTGCTAGTAAGTTAAGACACTATAAAATGTTTTTGGACATACAAAAGAAAAAATTAGATGAGATTGAAAATAAAATGAAAATTATTCAACAAAAATTAAAACAAATTACTAAAATTAGTCTAAAAAAAAAATCTGGTAGTAATAGTCAAATTTTTGGTAGTGTCAGTGATAAAGAAATTATCTCAAATATTTTATATTATACACAAGAAAAATTAGATAAAAAAAATATTTATTTACCTAGTATTAAAAAATTAGGTATTTATAATATCGATATTATTCTTTCAGGAGATATAAAAGTACAGTTAAAGTTACAAATTCTACCTATGTATATTTAAGACTTAATGACTATAAATTTAAAAGTATAATATACAAATTAAATTCCATAAAATTTATCATAATATATAAATATTATTATATGAGTACTGTTCTTTAAATAACGAAAAAATTTGTAAATTTATAAAAAAGTTGTAGAGTTTTATCTTAACTGGGGTGGGAGGATTCGAACCTGCGAATGGCGGAGTCAAAGTCCGCTGCCTTACCGCTTGGCTACACCCCATATGTTCTTATTGTATCAAATACTTACTATTTCTTGTCAACTATAATTCTGATTTAATTGATAATTGATTTATTTCATTTAATAAATTTTCATAAGGTATTGTATATTGTTTATGCTGATTCAATATTTTGATTGTAATACAATTATTAAGAATTTCATCATTTCCTATAATAATACATAATTTAGCTCCTGATTTGATTGCTTTTTTAATTTGTTTTTGAAAACTAGTATTTGATAAGTCTAGTTCAAAATTAATTTTTTCATTTTCTAAATTTTTCACTATTTGCCAAATCTTTTTTTGTGCTTCTATACCTTGTGTAATTATATAGACGCGGCTATGATCTTTTTTTATGTCTAATTGTTTTTGAACTATCTGTAATAATCTCTCTAATCCGATTGCCCAGCCAACAGCAGGTGTTTCTGGACCTCCCAGTTGTTTTATTAGGTTATCATAACGTCCACCTCCGCATATTGTATTTTGTGTACCGAGTAAGTTAGTCTTAATTTCAAATGCTGTATAGTTGTAATAATCTAGTCCTCTAACTAATTTATAATTAATATTATATTGTATTTGTAAGCTATCTAGATATGTGCAAACTAAATTGAAATGATTTATAGATTGTTTTGTTAAATATTTATTTAATGAAGGTGCATAATGTAAAATTTCTTGAGTTTTCATATTTTTGCTATCTAAAATTCTTAGCGGATTAATATTTAAACGTTGTTGAGAATCTTTATCTAAATCTTTTGTATAAGGTTTTAAATATTCAATTAAATCCATTTGGTATCTTTTTCTTTCTTCTAAGTTGCCAATAGAATTGATTTCTAAAGTACAATTATTTAATTCCATTTGATTTAATAGTTTATGAGCCAAATGGATTACTTCTGCATCAGCCATAGGATTTAAACTCCCAATACATTCTATTCCTAATTGATGAAATTGCCTTTGTCTTCCATTCTGTGGTCTTTCATAACGAAACATTGGTCCATAATACCATAATCTTTGTATTGTTTTTTGATATAGTTTATGATTTACAAATGCTCTTGCAATACTAGCAGTACCTTCAGGTCTAAGTGTAATATTTCTTCCTCCTTGATCTTTAAAATTATACATTTCTTTATTGATGATATCTGTTGTTTCTCCAATACTTCGTTCAAACAATTGTGTAGATTCTAAAATAGGAGTTCTGATTTCTTTATAGTTATGTAAAGAGAATATTTCTAGAGCTTGATTATATACATATTGCCAATAAATAGTTTCATCAGGCAGTATATCTTTAGTTCCTCTTAACGGTTGCATAAAATATTAATCCAATATGTATTTATTAAGTTTATTGATATATAGTATAATTTATGAATGTATCGGGCAAGGAGGGATTCGAACCCCCGACAACGTGGTTCGTAGCCACGTGCTCTAATCCACTGAGCTACAAGCCCTTCTTTAGTTCTAGTATATCAGGTTTCTTATAAAAAACTTGTATTTTATATTATTTAGCTGTAAAATTTTCATGTGTTTATTTAATAGATATCAGTCTATATTATTATCTTGAATGCTTTATTATTTGTTAATAAGGATTGTATTGTGAGTAAAATTATTTTATATCAAGAAAATGCTCGTAAAGCTTTAGAAAAAGGTATGGATATTTTAGTAGAAGCTGTTGCTATAACTTTAGGTCCTAAAGGCAGAAATGTGGTGCTAGAAAAAAAATTTGGAGCCCCTCAAATTATTAATGATGGTGTTACTATTGCTAAAGAAATTGAATTAAAGGATTTAATAAAAAATACAGGAGTTGCATTAATTAGGCAAGCTGCATCAAAAACAAATGATGTAGCAGGTGATGGTACAACAACTGCTACAGTTTTAGCTCATGCTATAGTTAAACAAGGCTTAAAAAATGTTGCAGCTGGTGCTAATCCAATGATTTTAAAAAAAGGAATAGAAAAAGCTGTTAAGTTAATGGTTACTAAAATAGCTGAATATTCTAAGCCTATTAGTAGTATGAAAGATGTTACACATATAGGATATATATCCTCTGGCAATGATATGGAAGTTGGTAGTATGATAGCAAGCGCTATTCAAGAAGTTGGTAGGGAAGGTATTATTTCTTTAGAAGAAGGACAATCGACAACTACTGAATTAGAGATTAAAGAGGGTATGAAGTTTGAGAAAGGATTTATTTCTCCTTATTTTGTTACAGATATATCTAGAATGGAAGTATTACAGGATAATCCATATATTTTGATAACAGATAAAAAAATTACTCTTCTTCAACAAGAATTGCTTCCCATTTTAGAAAAGGTAACTAAGACTGGTCGACCACTACTTATTATAGCAGAAGATATAGAAAAAGAAGCTTTAGCAACTATTATTGTCAATAAGTTAAGAGGCATAATTAATGTTGTGGCTGTTAGGGCTCCAGGTTTTGGAGACAGAAGAAAGCTCATTTTAGAAGATATAGCTATTTTAACTGGTGGTCAAGTTATTACTGAAGATGTAGGTTTAAATTTAGATACTATAACTTTAGATCAATTAGGTTCTGCTAGAAGAGTGCAAATAACAAAAGATTCTACAACAATTGTAGCTAATGGAAACCAAAAACTTATAAAAGAACGTTGTGATCAAATTCGTAGACAGTTAGAAGTTAGTAGTAATACTTATGAAAAAGAGAAGTTACAAGAAAGATTAGCTAAGCTATCTGGAGGTGTTGCTGTAATTAAAGTGGGCGCTGCTACTGAAACAGAAATGAAGGATAAAAAGCTTCGTTTAGAAGATGCTATTAATGCTACTAGAGCAGCTATTGAAGAAGGGATAGTTCCTGGAGGAGGTGCAACATTTGTACATTTAGCTACAAGTTTACAAGATTGGGCTATAAGCAATTTAGTAGGTGAAGAATTAGTAGGTGCTTTAATTGTAGTTAAAGCTTTAATGTATCCACTAAAAAGAATAGTTGAAAATGCAGGTAGTAATGGTGCAGTAATTGTAGAAAGGGTTCAGCAAAGTGATTTTTGCATTGGTTATAACGCTGATGTAGGTAAATTAGTAGATATGTATGAGCAAGGGATAATAGATCCAGCTAAAGTTACACGCTCTGCCTTGCAAAATGCTGCTTCAATAGCTTCTATGATTTTAACAACAGAGTGTTTAGTAGCAGAAAAATCTGAAAATTGAGATTGATATCAAAGATATAATTTTTTTTATATTTTTATATATTTGTTGATAACTTTAAATATTTGATAAAAAAATACATGCCATCTTGATATATAATTTTTTGCATTAGATATAAGTTAAGTATAGCCATTTCATTGATATATTGATCATTACAGTATATTTTGCTTCTAGTATTATAATAATTTTGTGTTTTGTAATATATATATCTAAATCTTTTCAAATATTGTTTAATGATTTGTGATTTGTTTTGATTATATATATTTATAAGCACATTATGTATATTTTTTTTGATTATATGATTATTTACTAATTTATATATTCTATAAATTAATATTATACTTGTTTCAAAAGTATACAATTTATTGATGTATGGATGTCTCATAAAATTTCCGCAACGGATATGAAACAGTTCTTCTAAGCTTATATGATTTTGTGTTTTATAGTCGGTATTTGTATAATACATATCTAAGTTATACAAGTTTATAGCTTCAATACTAATTAGTAAAAAATCTATTTTTTTTTTATATTTAACGTAATATTCATATTATAAAATTTATATTTTGTAATAAATCAGATCATTTTATTTTTTTTATAAGATGATAAGTAAATTAATTATTAATTATTACTTATCATCTTATTTAATTTAATTAATTACTACCTACAAACTTGAATTTTGGAAATTTTTCTTGAGCTTGCAACAAAGATTCATTTTTACCTTTTTCTTGCCAAAAATTAATAATTTCAGTTGCTTGATTTAATAACTCTATTTTCTCTTCTTCTGTAATCCATGGTTTTGATTCTAATTCTGTTTTTAATTGTTCCCATGCATCATTACGTGGCCAAAAAAAATAAGATGTTAAAGGACTTGTATTTTTCCCTACAATGTAATCAATGGCAATAGCTATATTATTTTCTAGCCATAATATTTTAAAAGTGAATTTAGACAACTTAATTTCCTTAAATATATATTAGTAATTAGATGATTTGACTTTTTGTATTATATTTTGAACTTTTTTAGTTAATTGAGCTCCATGATTTATTCTTTGTTGAATTTTTTCTAAATTGACTTGCATTTGATTAGTTATAGGATGATAAAATCCAACCTCTTCAATTGCTCGTCCATCTCTAGGTTTTTTACTATCAATTACTATAATACGATAGCTAGGATGTTTTTTTCTTCCGAATCTTTTAAGTCTAATTTTTAACATAAAGGAAATGACATGAATATAATATTAGGTAATTACTATGTTATATATTAAATAATTTTTTATTTAATTAATCAACTTACTTTTATATTTTTAATTAATTATGTTATAGATTCGATTTGTATATTGTTAAATATAACAGTCAGGCATTGAAGAAAAATAATTCCTAACATAGGAGACATGTCCATTCCGAATATCATAGGAATTGTTCCTCTAAATAATTTTAAATATGGATCTGTAAGTCTATTGAGTGAACAAAAAGGTTCATTATACCAGTTTACTGTTGGAAACCAAGCTAAAGATAACTTAAGTAAAATAGATATTAAGTATATCTCAGAAAAATTAGCTATAGACGTGAAAACTAAATTAAACGAATTTATTATAATATTCATTTTTTATAAAAGTTAGTATTAATATTATATCAATTAATATTAATTGATATAATATTAATTTTGAATAATTTTAGTAGTATATATACTTAATTTAGGATACTTTTTTCCTATTTCTTTTAAGATTGTATGATTACATGTCAGACAGATGATTTTCATATTATTTAAGTTGATTTTACTATTTTTAGATAAATAGTTTAGCAGTTTTATAATAGTATAATTATTTAAAAATTTATCAAAAATTATAATTTTATATGTTATCAGGTCATTACTATCTATATTATTAATAATATATTCATTATTAGTATTATTTTCGTTAAGGTCTATATGTTTCAGAAAAATTTTAGGTAATATTTTTTGAGTTTCTATTATAAAATTATGATATCTTATCAGGTCAGTTATAATTAAATACTTTTCATGTTTATTTATATAATTACCTTCTTTTAGAAAAAACACTTTTTTTATATAAAAGTTATATATTTTTATACATGTTCTTAAAGTTTCGTATAAAATTAACATTCCCAGTGTCTTTTCATTCTCATTATCTATTTTATTTTTGTATGATTTATGATATATAATCTCATTTGCTAACTGTTGTATTATTGGATGAATAATTATATGTATGTTTAATTGCATTTAAATTTTAATGAACAGATATATAAATGATTTTATGTATATAGTATATAATCATTTATATTAAAAGAGTATAATTATATGAAAATTTACTGTCAGCGTAATAGATGGATCTGGGGTTTTTCACTAGGTGCCGAAAGTTGGAATGGTAGATTAGCTATGTTAGCTTTTGTTATTATTTTTTCTATAGAATTTTTTTTTGTACCTATCGTAAAATTGTTAGGTTTATAATATTGAATTTTTTCATTTTTTTGATTATTCAACAAAAAACGATTCTTAATTATATATAATTAAGAATCGTTTTTTGTTGAATAATACTTACTATAAACTAAAATTAGTCTAAGGGTCTCATAGACAGTACAGCTTCATTTTCGCGGTTAATACCTTTTTCGAAACCAGCAGCAGCAGCTCTTGCTCTACCTGCATGCCATAAGTGACCAATGAATAAGAAAAAGCCTAAGAAAAAATGAGATGTTGTTAACCAGCTTCTAGGTGATACGTAATTAACTGAATTTATTTCTGTTGCAACTCCTCCTACAGAATTTAATGAGCCTAAAGGTGCATGTGTCATATATTCTGCAGCTCTTCTTTCTTGCCATGCTTGTATATCATTTTTTATTTTATTTAAATCAAGTCCATTAGGGCCTCTTAATGGTTCAACCCAAGGTGCTCTTAAGTCCCAGAAACGCATTGTTTCTCCACCGAATATAATTTCTCCACTGGGCGATCTCATAAGATACTTACCTAATCCTGTAGGTCCTTGTGCAGATGCTACGTTTGCACCTAATCGTTGATCTCTGACAAGGAAAGTAAAGGCTTGAGCTTGAGATGCTTCTGGCCCTGTTGGTCCGTAAAATTCACTTGGGTATGCTGTATTATTATACCAAACAAAATTTGATGCAGTTAATCCCATAATAGATAAAGCACCTAAGCTATATGATAAATATGCTTCACCAGACCAAACGAATGCTCTTCTAGCCCATGCAAATGGTTTTGTTAGTATGTGCCATATACCTCCTGCAATACAAATGACACCAATCCAAACATGACCTCCAATAAGGTCCTCCATATTATTAACACTTACAATCCATCCATCCCCTCCAAATGGTGATTTTAGTACATATCCAAATATAATGGCTGGATTTAAAGTTGGATTGCTGACTAATCTAACATCTCCTCCACCAGGAGCCCATGTATCATATACACCTCCAAAGAATAAAGCTTTGATGACTAGTAAAAATGATCCTATTCCTAGAAGTAGAAGATGTATACCTAGTATTGTAGTCATTTTATTTTTATCACGCCAATCATAGCCGAAAAAAGGAAAAGATTCTTCTAAAGTATCTGGGCCTATTAGAGAATGATATAATCCACCAAATCCTAGTACAGCGGATGATATAAGGTGTATAACTCCTACCACAAAATATGGGTATATATTTGTTATTTCTCCTCCAGGACCAACACCCCATCCTAATGTCGCTAGATGAGGTATTAATATAAATCCTTGTTCATATAAAGGTTTTTCTGGTACAAAATGTGCTACCTCAAATAAAGTCATTGCACCAGTCCAAAATACCATTATACCTGCATGTGCTACATGAGCGCCTAGTAGTTTGCCTGATACGTTAATTAATCTTGCATTACCTGACCACCAAGCAAATCCTGTAGACTCTATATCTCTACCGCTTACAATATTTCGATTAAAGGGCGTTTCCACGTGGTAAAACCTCCTCAGGGAATATAAAGTTTTCGTGAGGTTGATCTTGAGCTGCCATCCATGCACGAATACCTTCATTTAGTAATATGTTTTTAGTATAGAATGTTTCAAATTCTGGATCTTCAGCTGCTCTTAATTCTTGTGATACAAAATCATATGCTCTTAAATTTAATGCTAATCCCACAATTCCAAATGCACTTGTCCACATTCCAGTAACGGGTACAAATAGCATGAAAAAGTGTAACCAACGCTTATTAGAAAAAGCAACTCCAAAAATTTGTGACCAAAAACGGTTAGCTGTTACCATCGAGTATGTTTCTTCTGACTGAGTAGGTGTAAATGCTCTAAATGTATCTGCTGCATCACCATCTTCAAATAAAGTATTTTGAACGGTAGCTCCATGAATTGCACATAGTAGTGCACCACCTAGTATTCCTGCTACACCCATCATATGAAATGGATTTAGTGTCCAATTATGAAAACCCTGTAAAAATAATAAGAAGCGAAAAATAGCAGCAACACCAAAACTAGGTGCAAAAAACCAACTCGCTTGTCCCAATGGGTACATTAAAAATACTGATACGAAAACGGCAATTGGCCCAGAAAATGCAATGGCATTATATGGTCTAATACCAACAAGTCTAGCAATTTCAAATTGTCTTAAACAAAATCCTATTAGTCCAAATGATCCATGTAAAGCAATAAATGCCCAAAGGCCACCTATTTGACACCATCTAGTAAAATCTCCTTGCGCTTCTGGACCCCATAAAAGAAGTAAAGAATGTCCCATACTATTAGCCGGTGTGGATACAGCAGCTGTTAAAAAGTTACAGCCTTCTAAATATGAGCTTGCTAGTCCATGTGTATACCAAGATGTAACGAAAGTTGTTCCTGTTAACCATCCTCCTAATGATAAATAAGCACATGGGAAAAGAAGTAATCCAGACCAACCTACAAATACGAATCGATCTCTTTTTACCCAGTCGTCAATTAAATCAAATCTACCTCTGTTTTTTTCTTGTCCAATTGCTATGGTCATAAAATTACTCTCCAGAGTAAACTAATTAAATAAATAAATATAAGCTAGTTAGTGTAATATATATTACAATCTAATCCTTATATTTTTATGTAAAGTTGCTTTACTTTTCTTTACGCTTATATAATATTATAAGTGTATTCAAGATTAAAGTTAGTTAGTAAATTAAAACGATTTAATTAGTTCTGTAAGTTCATACCATACTTTCATTATATAATATAATCTATTTTAAATTAAAACCTTTCAATAATATAGGGAATTTCACTATTCATATTATTTGTTTTAGACATACATTATATATGCATTTAAATACTTTTAAATAATTAATTAGTATAATTTTAATTATATTTTAAGATATAAAATTAAATAGTTTAATTTGAAACTGTAGAAATAGTATTACTCAATATCATTAATTATAATATTTAAATTAATATGATATTATAAAAATATGTTGATTTTTTCTTTATTGAAATTGAAATATATGAATTAAGTCTATTCAAATTTTTCCATAATTCGTTGAAAAAGATAGCCAGTTCCTCTAGCCGTTAGTATTAAATCTGGATTACTTGGATCATCTTCTAATTTTGCTCTAAGTCTAGATATATGTACATCTACTACGCGAGTATCAACATGTCTTTCTGGTGTATATCCCCAAACTTCTTGTAGTATAGAAGATCTTGAAAAAGGTTCTCCAGCTTTACTTACTAATAATTCTAATAAACTAAATTCCATACCTGTTAGTCTAACTCGTTCATCTTTTTTATATACTTGTCTTTTGTTTGTATCAATTTTTAAAAATCCAATATTTAAAATTCCAGAGCTTGGAATTCCTGAGTTTATAGTTATTTTATCAACTCTTCTTAGAACTGATCTAATACGAGCTTCTAATTCTTTTGGTGAGAAAGGTTTTATGACATAATCATCTGCACCTAATTCTAATCCAGTAATTCTATCTGATACGTCTCCTAAAGCTGTTAACATTATTATAGGAACATCTGATTCTTTTCGTATTTCTTGGCATACACCATATCCATCTAATTTAGGCATCATAACATCTAATACAACTAAGTTAGGATATTCTTTTCTAAATACATATAATGCTTCTTCACCATCTGCAGCACTTATTACATCATAACCAATCATCGATAATCTGGTTTCTAAGATTCTTCTTATACTAGTTTCATCATCTACAATTAATATTTTTTCTTTAAAATTGTGCAATGGTTACTTCTCCTTTTACTAAAAAATGTTTATATAATTTTATTTAAGTATTTCAGCATTGTATATTAAATAGATTAACATAGTAAAGTTCTAATTATTAAAGATAAATTAATAATAAATATATTTTAATCCTTCAATAAATTATTGATTATAATAATTAAAATTTCAATATTATAGTTTCATATATATTCAATAATTTAGAGAAGGTTTACGAAATGTGTTTACTTATATTCAAATTAATTATTATTATTCATTTGATATTTTAAGTCACAATCAACTAAATTATGTTTTATAAATAACATACTACTTTTTAATTGTTTTATACTAAATAATTATTATTATCAATAAGCTTATCATGATAGAGAAAATATTGTAATATCAGTATTATTTGATCAAAATTAGATTCAATATGTATAAATTTCAATATCAAGAATACAGCAACTTTAATCATTTTCTAACCTAGATTTTAATACTGCTGATGGATATATATATAATATTGATGAGAATACTCTAAAGAGAACTTAATTAGATCTGTAATTTGCTCAATTTTATGTACAATACTTTTATTAAAAAATGTTAGAATGTTATTATGATCCATAGAATTGAAATTATTAAATAATTTTCATTTTAAATATATAACAGTTACCAACTACATAATTGCTAGATATTCGTATTACTTGTTTTTTTTAACCATATATTAACGATTGATTTAAACTCGTATACACTAAAATAAATAAATAAATAAGAAACGCAAATATTGTTTTCTAGCTTCAATTTGAAAGTAAAACGTAAAGCAATTTACGTAATACTTTTTCAATGTTAATCTGTATAATTAAGATTGCCTAATTTGTTTATTTGCTTTTGAAGATTTATGTGAAGTATTGGATGAATTTCATGGTTCTTCAAAAAGTTTAGCTTGTGTTTTAGCTACTTTACCTAGTAATCTATCTACTTCTTCTGGGCTCTTAAAATTCATAGGCATTCGATTAGTTTTTATTTTCGTTTCTTTATCTATACAAGATAACAGTTCAATAACCTCTTGAATTTTCACATCCCTATATTTTTTTAACATCTGGCTGCGGTTTATTTAATTCTTAGTTAGTACGATTAATTCATTGTCTGCTAGAGAAGTATTTTGCCTATTTAATTTTGTGAAGAATTAAAACTATTAAAGGCCATGCTACTAAATTTTCTTTAATTTTTGCTTAAAATAAATATAAATAGTAGGTAAAGAACCTCTTTTGGCAATTGTGTTTCCTGTTTTTATATCTGATTCCTATTTCTACATTAACCTTGTTATCACATGCATCTATTAATCTTATAATTTCAGGATCACCTCTATAAAAAAATTTGTTTGATTTAAATTTGCAGGTAAAATATTTGCAATAGTTATAGAATTTGCTATCAAAAACTTTTTGTTATTTTCATAGTAATAAATACTTTTAATCTAGTAATGCTGTAATTAAAATTAATATAGACTTTATATAAGTTTTATGAGTTTTTACTTTTGTTGAGCTACTTTTTGAACTCTTCGAATTACTTGTTTTAATTTACTTGTTATTCTGCAAAATAAATACTTATATGACTTTTATTAAATCTGATAGGTTGAATAAGAAACTTTTTCACATTTAGCTACTATATTGAGACATGGTTCACGATTATAAGATTCAGGATTCAAATCATCAATTCAAAAATATATAAGTTTTTTACTACTAAGTAAAAAGTAGAGTCTTTATATCTAATTTAAAACTTCAAAATTCTATAATTAAGATGTATGTTATTTTCTTACTTTTATAATTTGGCTATAAATTCCTTTTGTAGGGATATTCAGAATATTCTGATTTACTTTGCTTTTATTAATAGATATTGTAATCTCACTTTATATTTGAATTTTGAAGAGACAAAAAAGAGAAATGATATAGTCGCGCATATCGCATATTCAGTCTCTTAAGAATAAATATCTTTTATATCTAGATGACACTTTAAAACATAAATCTAAATTATAAATGTCTAGTGAGTTTTGCTTAAAATATCGCAACGGAATCCTAATGTAAGGTGCTATATGAATTTTATTTATGTTTAACTGATTATTGAATGATTTATGTATTAAACTTCTGGATAACATAATAATAATGTAAAAATCATTTGCTTTAATACTATTTACATAATTATCATTAGTAGATGATGCACAGTACTATTAGTAATAGTCTTATAGATTTGACGATTAATATAGTTCTTAAAACTAATTTGATCATTTTAGA